CCTCGAAGAAGTATCACTTCGTTCCATTAGGTCTATGCATATACATGCATATATGCATAAAACACAGATACATCAGGAGTTCAAAAACGAACTACGCTTTCTCGATGCCAGAGACTTACATAAATCTATTATGGAGGGACCATGTTTATATTGGGTCGAGCTGGATTTGAACCAGCGTCGGCATATTGCACAACGAATTTACAGTCCGTCCCCATGAACCACTCGGGCATCGACCCAGGAACCATAAATTCAAAGTCTTTAGAATACTCATTTTGTATGGTAGGCTAAAGACTTTATAGCATAATACCCCTAGGGGAAGTCGAATCCCCGTTGCCTCCTTGAAAGAGAGATGTCCTGGGCCACTAGACGATAGGGGCCCGCCTATCATAATTATATTCAAATCTCTATAAAATTGTCAACAGTAGAAGCAAAAAAGAACTAATCTTATGTATGTTAGTGATTTAACATTCCTCTTATTCTATTGTTCATGAATTTTTTTTGCTAAGAAATAAAAAGTTCACCCAAATAGGGAGTTGTTTATAGATATCGATCTATAATGATCACAGCATCGTTTGCGCATTGGTACAAATATACCTATACGTCCCATTGAACCAAAAGGTTGAACAATGGTGTGAGGCAAAATTATTGAGGGGAATGCCCCGATATTGCGTTTATATTAATAAGGATCCCTTTGATTAGCCATATTACGGAATTTCAATTGGTTTTGGAGGAGCAAGGGAGGTATATTTGTTCCTTCTGAACCTAAGGCTTTTTCTTCAAAGTTATTTACTCGAGATTAGATCTGTTAAAAAATCGATCAAAAGGGTCCTGATCCAATAATGGCCCACATAGAACAGATCAGAATAGGGCACAGCTTATCAAAACTGGTTATTTCCGAATAATCAATATTGGAAATATCAAACTCTCTCTGATGTAAAAAATCTCGTCCGTAGATCGTCGTGATAGACAGACGGGTAGGATAAGGGTAATCCCGTTAAAAATCTTAATAAGATTACCCTTCCCATAGGTTGAGAAGTAATGGAACGTATAGTGACAATTGTAGGGTACAGATGTCACCCTTTTATGACCAGATTAAATAGAAATAGCTCCATCAATTTATTATTCTAATAGGTTTAATTAGAAATTATTGATACGATTAAAACATGATCGGCCCTGGCGAACAATTAAGTAGATCGATATCTACCCGCAAATTTATTTATCCGCGGATCCATTTTGGTATACTCATATATACCAGATATGTAGTAGACTAATTAATTCATAATGAAATGAAATGAGCACAAGCCCTTTTAACTCAGTGGTAGAGTAACGCCATGGTAAGGCGTAAGTCATCGGTTCAAGCCCGATAAAGGGCTCCTTTAAAGGTTCTTACAAGTAAGCCTTTCTTTTTTCAATGGACAGGCGAGATTAAAGCAGAATACTGAGACAATGACCACCCGTTATAATGGGTATTAGGGTTAATGTTTGTTATGATAGAATAAAACATCTAATATTAATAAGGACTTATTACTATCCATAGCAATAAAAACTTTGTTCTTCCTATTGCTGCTATAGGATGAGCAATGGTTTAAGATTAGGCATAGTTTTCTTCATCTTCCTCATTTTTGAGGCATATATTATGGAAGCCTAATGCCATACTACGAAAGTATTCTACATTTTTTGTATCCTACTTCTTACAGATAAAAAGAAGTAAAGAAGAGGGAGAAGTAAGTGAACCTGACCTATTGAGTTATGAATATATGAGCTATTCTGATATTGAAATTTGAGGGGCATTTTGAAAGCGAATCTTAAATTCCATCGGAATTGTCTTAATTTTTGATGGAAGAACCCAATATTTGTTTGTGGACTGAATGCTCTGCTTTCTCCTTCATATAGAAGGAGAAGAACGAATGGAGTTATTTTATTTAACTCCATGAGTTATAAAAATATCTACTCCTTCTTGTTCCTATTCGCTCACATCAAAAATGTAGTGTTAAAAAATGAACATAGAGATTTATCTATGAGATTTATATAAAAATTCGTATTAATTTCGTCAATCTAGAAGGAGAACTAAGAATGAATCAAAAATATTGAATCGAATGAATATTGTGAATAGAATCTGTTGAAGAACTGGGAAGACGCAAAAAGCTCACCTGCCCCCCCCGCAAGTTGTTCCGTTTCCGTTATTGCATTCTTCAAGTGATTTGAAGATCATTCAAAAACTGAATATCAAAACTTCGGGTTATCCCGCATTTACCAATATTGGATTGGTCCAGTTCAGGAATCTCTATGCCAACAAGGAATCTTTGGGCCCATTTTGTTGAAAGGGATCATGGATGAAGAATTGCCTATAGATGGGCGAACCTTCGTATACCTTTTGATTCTACTATTAGATAGGGTGCTCGGAAATGGTCGAAATAGCTAAATAGGAGGATTATTATGACTATAGCCCTTGGAAAGTCTTCCAAAGAAGAAAAAACTTTATTTGATACTATGGATGACTGGCTACGCAGAGACCGTTTTGTTTTTGTGGGTTGGTCCGGTCTATTGCTTTTTCCTTGTGCCTATTTTGCCCTAGGTGGATGGTTCACGGGTACAACCTTTGTGACTTCATGGTATACTCACGGATTGGCCAGTTCCTATTTGGAAGGTTGTAATTTTTTGACTGCTGCAGTTTCTACTCCAGCTAATAGTTTAGCGCATTCTTTGCTGCTATTATGGGGTCCCGAAGCACAAGGAGATTTTACTCGTTGGTGCCAATTAGGTGGCCTATGGACCTTTGTTGCTCTTCATGGTGCTTTTGGTCTAATAGGCTTCATGTTACGCCAATTTGAACTCGCTCGATCTGTACAATTGAGACCTTATAATGCAATTGCGTTCTCTGCCCCGATTGCTGTTTTTGTTTCTGTATTCCTGATCTATCCCTTAGGTCAGTCTGGTTGGTTCTTCGCGCCTAGTTTCGGTGTAGCGGCTATTTTCCGCTTCATCCTCTTTTTTCAGGGCTTTCATAATTGGACCTTGAATCCTTTTCATATGATGGGAGTTGCCGGAGTATTGGGTGCTGCTCTTCTATGCGCTATTCACGGTGCCACCGTAGAAAATACTTTATTTGAAGACGGTGATGGTGCAAATACATTCCGTGCTTTTAACCCAACTCAAGCTGAAGAGACTTATTCAATGGTAACTGCTAACCGGTTCTGGTCCCAAATATTTGGGGTTGCTTTTTCCAATAAACGTTGGTTACATTTCTTCATGTTATTTGTGCCAGTGACCGGTTTATGGATGAGTGCCATTGGCGTAGTTGGTCTAGCTCTAAACTTACGTGCCTATGATTTTGTTTCCCAGGAGATCCGTGCAGCAGAAGATCCTGAATTTGAGACTTTCTACACAAAAAATATTCTCTTGAACGAAGGTATTCGTGCTTGGATGGCAGCTCAGGATCAGCCTCATGAAAACCTTATATTCCCTGAGGAGGTTCTACCCCGTGGAAACGCTCTTTAATGGAACCCTAGCTTTAGCTGGTCGTGACCAAGAAAGCACTGGTTTTGCTTGGTGGGCTGGTAATGCGCGGCTTATCAATTTGTCGGGTAAATTACTTGGGGCTCATGTTGCTCATGCCGGATTAATTGTATTCTGGGCCGGAGCAATGAACCTATTTGAAGTGGCTCATTTTGTACCGGAAAAGCCTATGTATGAACAAGGATTGATTTTACTTCCCCATCTAGCTACTCTAGGATGGGGAGTCGGTCCTGGTGGGGAAATTGTGGACACTTTCCCCTACTTTGTATCTGGAGTACTTCACTTAATTTCTTCCGCAGTTTTAGGTTTTGGTGGTATTTATCATGCACTCGTCGGACCCGAAACTTTGGAGGAATCTTTTCCATTCTTTGGTTATGTATGGAAAGATAGGAACAAAATGACCACAATTTTGGGTATTCACCTAATCTTGCTAGGTGCTGGCGCTTTCCTCCTAGTGCTCAAGGCTTTGTATTTCGGTGGTGTATATGATACCTGGGCTCCCGGCGGTGGAGATGTAAGAAAAATTACAAACATAACACTTAACCCAAGTGTTATATTTGGTTATTTACTTAAGTCCCCTTTTGGAGGAGAGGGATGGATCGTTAGCGTAGACAATCTAGAAGATATAATCGGGGGACATGTATGGTTAGGTTCGATTTGTATCTTCGGCGGTATATGGCATATCTTAACAAAACCTTTTGCATGGGCTCGCCGTGCGTTTGTATGGTCCGGAGAAGCTTACTTGTCCTATAGCCTAGGCGCTCTCGCTGTGTTTGGTTTCATTGCTTGTTGTTTCGTTTGGTTCAACAATACAGCTTATCCTAGTGAATTCTATGGGCCTACTGGCCCAGAGGCCTCTCAAGCTCAAGCATTTACTTTTCTAGTAAGAGATCAACGGCTTGGAGCTAGTGTGGGATCTGCCCAGGGACCTACTGGTTTAGGTAAATATCTTATGCGTTCTCCTACTGGAGAAATTATCTTTGGAGGAGAAACAATGCGCTTTTGGGATCTCCGTGCCCCTTGGTTGGAACCCCTGAGGGGCCCTAATGGGTTGGACTTGAGTAAATTGAAAAAGGATATACAGCCCTGGCAAGAACGACGTTCGGCAGAATATATGACTCACGCTCCCTTAGGTTCTTTGAATTCCGTGGGTGGCGTAGCTACCGAAATTAATGCGGTAAATTATGTCTCTCCCCGAAGTTGGTTAGCCACCTCCCATTTTGTTTTGGGATTTTTTTTCTTCGTAGGTCATTTGTGGCATGCAGGAAGGGCTCGTGCAGCTGCAGCGGGATTTGAGAAAGGAATTGATCGTGATTTTGAACCTGTTCTTTCCATGACCCCACTTAATTAAACAAGTGATAAAACTGGTCCATATTAAAATCAAACCAATTGAATTTGATTGTCAATGTTGGCAGGCGGGATATATTTCAGCTATTTTCCTTCCAACTAACTGAATCCTTGTAGCTTCGCTATACTCGAGCTATCTATCTATATCGATATATAGATAGATAGCCAAGCCTTTTTTTTTTGATACTGGATTGATGAGTCGAATTGTTCAACGAACAAAAGGAGAGAGAGGGATTCGAACCCTCGATAGTTTTGAACTATACCGGTTTTCAAGACCGGAGCCATCAACCACTCGGCCATCTCTCCCGGGCGAAGACCACTTAGTTTTTGCTCCTTCATATAATATCCGAAGGCTATATATCTAATGTCATAATTAGACATGCATATATCCATGTATGCATATGACATACGCATAGATGCATATTCTATCAAAGATGCAGAGGTGCATCTCTCTGCGTACATATTAATAGTTATATCTATCTATGTTGTAATGATATTTTCACAATGTCAAAATAAAACGAAATTTTTTATCTTTTCCCTACCAATCAAATAAAATAAGATTGATAAAAAAAGTAGTTTTTAAGATCGAGGAATTTCTGATCGAATAGAACCCGTAGTGCATTTGATTACAATTTGACCGGACAGGGATCGGATGGTATAGTTTATTGAATCTGTTGGAAACTTTTAAGATTACAACCATGACTATTGCTTTCCAATCGTCTGTGTTTGCATTAATTGCAATTTCAATTCTGCTAGTGATTGGTGTACCTGTCGCACTTGCCTCTCCTAATGGTTGGTCAAGTAGCAAAAATTTTTTATTTTCAGGTGTATCATTATGGATTGGATTAGTACTTTTAGTAGGTATCCTTAATTCTTTTATATCTTAGATATTTTCTAAGATCTTTTGGGTTGAACTCCTCCCCTCCCCGGAGGACATTATAGTTCGGAAGGGCATTTCAGACAAGTCCCAAGAACCCAAATGAAAGTGCTCAAGGGGGGGGGGCTATTTCCCCATTATTGCATAAAATAAACCTATGCATAAATAGTATATATATACTATTGATACCAAGAACGAGTCAAATGTGGGTATGGTTTAATGGTAAAATTTCTCTTTGCCAGGGAGAAGATGCGGGTTCGATCCCCGCTACCCGCCCATCAAAAAAATGGAATAGGGCAAAGGAATAGTTCTTGGGTTGATCATATCTTTTTGAGACTTCTCATTCCATTCTCCACGGAGAATGCCCTTTTAACAAAAACTTCTTGTATTCTAGCGGAGACGGGATTTGAACCCGTGACTTCAAGGTTATGAGCCTTGCGAGCTACCAAACTGCTCTACCCCGCGCTATCATGGGATATCCTATTTATCCCATGATTTTTTGTATTATACAATACATGTAACGTGCACACCCAACAACCGTTGAAAACGTCTCTTCCCTTCCTCTATATATAGAGGGCAAGAGACGTTTTCATAACCCTAAAAATATTTTTTTCCTCCTACCAACTCGATTTGGTTACCCCGGGCAACAAACATGCGTGAGCTCTCTCGCGCAATATATATCCGGACAATGCAAAGTCTCTATAGTTGGCTCTAGGTCTTCCAGTCGAAGAACAACGGCGATGAAGACGTGTGGGTGCACTATTACGTGGTGAAGATTGTAATTTTCTATGAATTTCCAATTTTTCATCCAATGATGAAACTTCTCTTATCTCTCTCTTCAAGGATTGACGAATTAATTTGTATTTATGTTCCAATCTTTGTTTCTTTTTCTCTCTCTGAATGAGACATTTTCTTGTCATAATTTCTACCAGTTAGTATACAGGAATAAAAAATAGAGATCAGATTTAAGATGAAGAAATATGAGGTTGATTACCTCTTTCTTTCTATGCAGAGAGATTATAGATATATCAAATTATTCAATATATCCATAATCTTAATACTTACTTGATTTGGTGAAAAAGAATTAACCAAATTTGCCCGATGTAGAGGCAATTAAAAAAGCTGCATAGGTGAATATATAACCTACGGAAAAGTGGGCTAATCCAACCAATCGTGCTTGAACAATGGAAAGAGCTACTGGCTTATCCCTCCATCGAATTAAATTAGCCAACGGTGTGCGTTCATGAGCCCATGCGAGAGTTTCAATGAGTTCCTGCCAATATCCACGCCAGGAAATAAGAAACATGAATCCAGTAGCCCAAACAAGATGTCCGAATAAGAACATCCACGCCCAGACAGATAAACTGTTCATCCCAAAAGGATTGTATCCATTAATAAGTTGTGAAGAGTTTAACCAGAGATAATCTCTTAACCACCCCATTAAATAAGTGGAAGACTCATTAAATTGAGCTACATTACCCTGCCATAATGTGATATGCTTCCAATGCCAATAGAAAGTAACCCATCCAATGGTATTCAACATCCAGAATACTGCCAAATAAAAAGCATCCCAGGCCGAGATATCGCAAGTACCTCCCCGCCCTGGACCATCACAAGGAAAACTATAACCAAAATCTTTCTTATCTGGCATTAGCTTAGAACCGCGGGCATCTAAAGCACCTTTCACTAAAATTAGTGTAGTTGTATGCAAACCTAGAGCAATAGCATGATGAACCAAAAAGTCTCCAGGACCAATTGTTAAGAACAGTGAATTACTATTATCATTAATAGCATTCAACCAACCTGGTAACCATATGCTTTTACCGGCATTGAATGCAGGATCATTCGCTGAGGATAAGAGTACATCAAAACCATATAAGGTTTTACCATGAGCAGATTGTATCCACTGAGCAAATATAGGCTCGATCAAGATTTGTTTTTCCGGAGTACCAAAAGCAAGCATAACATCATTATGAACATAAAGTCCCAAGGTATGGAACCCTAGGAATAAACTAGCCCAACTTAGATGGGATATTATAGCTTCCTTATGCTCCAACATTCTGGCCAATACATTATCCTTATTTTGTTCTGGATTATAATCCCTAATGAGGAATATAGCTCCATGAGCAAATGCTCCTGTCATAATGAATCCGGCAATGTATTGATGATGAGTATACAATGCAGCTTGGGTAGTGAAGTCTTGTGCTATGAATGCATAAGCAGGCAAAGAATACATGTGTTGAGCTACTAAGGAGGTAATAACCCCCAAAGAAGCTAGAGCAAGACCCAATTGAAAGTGAAGAGAGTTATTGATTGTGTTATAAAGACCTTTATGTCCGCGGCCTAATAGACCTCTCGGAGGAATATGCGCTTCTAAAATATCTTTTATACTGTGTCCGATCCCAAAGTTGGTTCTATACATATGACCAGCAATGAGAAAAACAAACGCAATAGCTAAATGATGGTGAGCGATATCAGTCAGCCACAAACTTTGGGTTTGTGGGTGGAACCCTCCGAGAAGAGTTAGAATAGCAGTTCCCGCCCCTTGTGAGGTACCGAATAAGTGACTGCTGGAATCAGCATTTTGAGCATAAAGATTCCACTGACCTGTAAAAAGGGGTTCTAAACCCTGGGGATGTGGTAATACATTTAAGAAATTACCCCATCTAATGTGCTCCCCCCTTGATTCAGGAATAGCTACATGAATCAAATGCCCCGTCCAAGCCAAAGAACTGACTCCGAAGAGCCCCGACAAATGATGATTGAGGCGAGATTCGGCATTTTTAAACCATGAAACACTTGGTTTCCATCGAGGTTGTAGATGGAGCCGACCCGCTATTAAAAAAAGCGCAGAAATAAATAGTAAGAAAAGAGCTCCAGTATACAGATCTTCATTAGTGCGTAAGCCAATGGTATACCACCACTGATAAACACCAGAATAAGCAATATTGACCGGACCGGGAGCACCCCCTCGGGTAAAGGCTTCTACAGCAGGTTGACCAAAATGAGGATCCCAAATTGCATGAGCGATAGGTCTTACATGTAAGGGGTCGTGTACCCACGCTTCGAAATTGCCTTGCCAAGCCACATGGAACAAATTACCAGAGGTCCAAAGAAAGATTATGGCTAATTGACCGAAATGAGAAGCAAAAATGTTCTGATAAAGGCGTTCCTCGGTCATATCATCATGACTCTCAAAATCATGTGCGGTAGCAATACCAAACCAAATACGACGAGTAGTTGGGTCCTGGGCCAAGCCTTGGCTGAACTTTGGAAATCTTGATGCCATAATGCTTTTCAAATCCTCCTAGCCATTATCCTACTGCAATAATTCTTGCTAGGAAGAACGCCCATGTTGTGACGATTCCACCCAGAAGGTAATGGGCTACTCCTACAGCGCGTCCTTGGACAATGCTCAAGGCTCTGGGCTGGATAGCAGGAGCAACCTTCAGTTTGTTATGAGCCCAAACGATAGATTCAATGAGTTCTTGCCAATACCCACGGCCACTGAATAAGAACATTAAACTAAATGCCCAAACAAAATGAGCACCTAAGAATAAAAGACCATATGCAGATAATGAGGAACCATAAGATTGGATTACCTGAGAGGCTTGTGCCCATAAAAAGTCGCGAAGCCACCCGTTAATTGTAATAGAACTCTGCGCAAAGTTTCCTCCCGTGATATGAGTTACCACTCCTTGATCACTTATACTACCCCAAACATCGGACTGCATTTTCCAGCTAAAATGGAATATTACTACTGAAATTGCATTGTACATCCAGAATAACCCCAGGAAAACATGATCCCAGGCAGATACTTGGCATGTTCCTCCCCTCCCAGGTCCGTCACAAGGAAAGCGAAACCCAAGATTTGCTTTATCGGGTATTAAACGAGAGCTACGGGCAAATAAGACACCTTTAAGTAATATTAATACAGTCACATGGATAGTAAAAGCATGAATATGATGTACCAAAAAGTCCGCGGTTCCTAATGGAATAGGTAACAAAGCCACTTTATTACCTACTGCTACCAAATCACCGCCCCCCCAGGTTAAGCTCGTGCTCGCTGTAGCATCAGGAGCTGTTAAACTAGGTGCTGAAGCATGAGTGTTTTGTATCCATTGAGCAAAAATGGGTTGTAATTGTATAGCAGTATCTGAAAACATATCTTGAGGACGCCCTAAAGCGCTCATAGTATCATTATGAATATACAAACCAAAGCTATGGAAGCCTAAGAATATACATGCCCAGTTGAGGTGTGATACAATTGCATCACGATGTCTAAGAACACGATCTAATAGATTGTTGTATTGAGTAGTTGGATCATAGTCTCTTACCATAAAAATAGCTGCATGTGCAGCAGCCCCAACTATCAGAAACCCGCCAATCCACATATGGTGTGTGAACAGAGAGAGTTGTGTACCATAGTCAATAGCAAGGTATGGATAGGGAGGCATGGAATACATGTGGTGAGCTACAACAATAGTTAAAGATCCTAACATAGCTAGGTTAAGAGCTAATTGAGCATGCCACGAGGTAGTTAAGATCTCGTAAAGACCTCTATGACCCTCTCCTGTAAATGGGCCTTTATGAGCTTCCAAAATTTCCTTGAGGCTATGGCCAATACTCCAATTAGTCCTATACATATGACCAGCAATAATAAAAAGAATTGCAATAGCCAAATGATGATGTGCAGTATCGGTCAGCCATAGACCTCCTGTTACCGGATTGAGTCCTCCACGAAAAGTCAAAAAATCCGAATATTCCCCCCAATTCAAGGTGAAAAATGGGGTCAACCCCTCAGCAAAACTGGGAAAGAGTTGGGCTAAAAGATCGCGATTTAAAATAAATTCATGAGGAAGCGGTATCTCTTTAGGATCAACTCCAGCATCTAGAAGTTGGTTAATAGGTAAAGAAACATGTACTTGGTGTCCTGCCCAAGATAGAGATCCAAGTCCTAGTAACCCTGCTAAATGATGGTTCAACATGGATTCTACATCTTGAAACCAAGCTAATTTTGGAGCAGCTTTGTGATAATGGAACCAACCAGCAAAAAGCATTAACGCTGCAAAGATCAATGCACCAATTGCGGTGCAGTAAAGTTGTAATTCACTAGTTATTCCTGATGCTCGCCAAATCTGGAAGAATCCGGAGGTTATTTGTATTCCTCGAAAACCTCCGCCTACATCCCCATTCAAAATTTCTTGACCCACTATTGGCCAAACTACCTGAGCACTCGGTTTGATGTGAATAGGATCGCTCAACCATGCCTCATAATTGGAGAAACGAGCGCCGTGAAAGTACATCCCGCTTAGCCAAATAAAGATGATGGCTAGTTGGCCAAAATGAGCACTAAATACTTTGCGAGAGATCTCTTCCAAATCATTGGTATGGCTATCAAAATCGTGAGCATCAGCATGTAGATTCCAGATCCAAGTGGTAGTATTAGGCCCCTTAGTTAGCGTCTTTGAGAAATGACCAGGTTTGGCCCATTTTTCAAAAGAGGTTTTAATAGGATCCCTCTCCACCACGATCTTTACTTCTGTTTCCGGTGAACGAATAGTCATTGAGTTCCCCTCTTTCCAGACGAGACATAAGAAAAACCCACCAACAGGAAGGAATTATTGAATGATATATATATATATGTTCTCAACTCGTTCCTTTCTTTATTTATTTCCCAGTTCATGACTAGAGCAACTATGATAGGAAGTCGATCTGAGGCAGGTGTTCAAATTTATTATGACATATCTAATATGTGCCCAATGGACCGTTATGGGTTTGGAAAAACGTTTATCATTCGGCCCAACGTAAAAACCTATTTATTGGTGTAATGATCATTATTATATTCATATCCAGATTTATTTACCCATATATCTGGACCCCCCGCAGATCACATTTACGAATAACGATAACTTTTTATTATTCATGGATCATTAATAAAAGACATCCCCGGATGGATTTGGCCTTATTCAAAAGATCTCTCTCATTAACGATCCACAAAAGGTATTCCTTGTTATATTGTCAATATATTCCAAGGATATGAGAAGCCAATGCAGTTGGAGGACTAATTCGAGAAATTACAATGAAATAATTCCATTGATTTCTTCCGAAATAATCCCAACGATTTCTCTGGTATGATCATACCAGAGATTCTCATTCTCCAAAGCGCCCCGTAATCTTTAACCAATTTTGTGCTTCGATGTAGTTGCTTGGGGCAAGCGCTATAGCTTGTTTCCAATACTCAGCAGCTTGATTGAACCAAGCCTCCGCAATTTCAGGATCTCCCTGTCGAATGGCCTGTTCTCCTCGGTCGGGATAGGTCAACTTATAAAAGTCTTCCTCCCATAGAACCGTACTTGAGAGTTTCCTACCTCATACGGCTCAATTCACTATTCTGTTCTGTGGCAATGGGTTAGAGTTAACCAAAGGGCCAGAAAGGGTCAATGACATGAGTTTCAAACCTCACTTTCAATCAATAATCAGGTTTTCTCTTTTCTCCCACCCCCAGAAAGATGAAGTATATAAACGAAGATATCTACTTCAGATTATCCAAATAGAAGTCTTTTTGAGAGGTAACTATCTCACTTCTGTATAGAAATTTTTAAGAGTACTTTCCGTTTCTAACTGGTAGGCGAGTACTTTACATCTTTAGGATCTGATGCTACACCACTGCTCAATAGTTTAGTAAATCTACTTTATTACATAAGTTGATTCCTTATTTTTGTCAATGAGCAGATTTGATCGTATCAGCCCAAACTTTCAATAATTGATCTTTATGGTGCTTTCCCTATCAATTGAATGATTTTATCCATGGAATATGGAGGCTCTATTTATCCATTCCTATTTGGGCTCCTATGAGGAATGTTCTTTTTTCCCACAGCTGATAAACCCCGTGACTTTGGACGGTGCATATGTAGAAAGCCTCTTCTTCTGTCGTTCTCCGTAGTAGTTCTAAACGAATTCATTCTATAGTACAGATAGCCGCACGTAATGACAGATCAAGGCCGTATTATTAAGAGCTTGTGGTAAAGACGGGTTTCGTTCCAATGCCTGGAAATAATATTCCAAAGCCTTGGTATGCTCCCCATTACTCGTGTGGATAAGACCTATATTATATAGTATATAACTTCGATCATAAGGATCAATTTCCGGTCGCATAGCTTCATAATAATTTTGTAAAGCTTCCGCATATTCTCCTTCGGATTGAGCTGACATCCGTGACGGTCGTTCATTTAATCGAAATGATCTCCGCTTCAAAACCGTACATGAGATTTTCACCTCATACGGCTCCTCCTTTTTCTACATATTGAGGGAAGTAATCCGTGAAATTGGAAAAGACCCTATATTATGAATTGATAGGGGCTAGTGTATTGGCAATAAATCTCTAGCCATCCTTCTTGCAAAGATTCTTTTCTTAACACCAAACATCTTAGCACTACAAATAGAACCTCTAACAATTTCTTTGTTCTTAACGCAGCGTATTTTCTGGGATTAGTCACTTCAACAATCTCCGATGGTTCTATGATATCGGTATCCGAAGTACAAACGAGATGGGTGTTTGTTGTCCCAACCATTTCTATTAGCCCCTTAGAACAAAAAAAAAGGGGGAGTAATGTGTATCATAACGAAGCGTTTGTGTTGTCGATTACCACACGTAGTGCTTTTTCCTCTATGCGTGCCTATCCGATAGGTTTGACCGTTAAGGTCTATCACATAGGTGTAACCTTTCGTTTGATACCAGAATCTCAGAAGATCAAAGCATCTAAGGCTGCATCAATCGGGGATACACGACAGAAGGGATTGTTCTATGTTTAAAAGTCACCTTCACTAAGCGTAAGTTTTGTTTGACTCAATATCTTGAATCCCCTTTTGCAAAAGGATAAAAAAAAAAGATAAAATGATTCAAATCACACCATCTCTGTAATAAGTAAATGCCTCTTTTTCCCCTGAAGCCATCGGGATTATTTGCAATAATATATCCGCTACAATTGTGAACGTCTTATCGATAAAATTGTAATTTTTCTGAGATCTAGGCATAGTTAATTAGAGATTTCAAAATTTCCTTCATTCCCATATGGAAATGATCCCATGAACAAAATTATTTTCCGGTGCGCAATACCATAAAAAAAATAAATAGATTTTCCAATCGTAAATATACGCACATTTCAAATTCATTATTCTGAATAGGAATAGAATGAAAATACCCGGAAAGTATGTTCATTCTATTGACGGATGGACAATAGAGAATCCCCTATTCAAAAAATCTTTCTTTTATACAGGGTTAAAGACTATAGATAAAAAAAAAAATAGGGTTATTATGATAGAATTTGCACGACGGATCATGACCAATCGATTCTTAGCCAGACACGATGATGATAAAGAATCATCATGATTATATCATTTTTCATATGGAATGGATTAGTGGATTTATAGAAATTTACCAATTTGATCATATAATAAATCCGGATAAGATAAGATCGACAGATTGAGAAAGAAAAAGGAGGATTTCCAAAAATAGGAGGAAGTTTGGTAAAATGTCCTTTTGTCTTTTCGGGGATTGAACAAATACTCTATTCCCGCAGAAGTTTTTGCATATATGAACAAATATAATCTCTAAAAAGAATTTGCTATCCACTACTTTAATTGAATTTTGATTGATTATACCCAAGGCATAGCATCTCATAGGAAAGATGGCCGAGTGGTTCAAGGCGTAGCATTGGAACTGCTATGTAGGCTTACGTTTACCGAGGGTTCGAATCCCTCTCTTTCCGTATCTTTACCTTATTCTCTTTTCCATCATTTTCCTGATCTGTTGAATAACAATCCAATGGGTTTATCTCATTGTCCCGCAACTCCCGTTCTATCCTGTTATACAGCAATTGGTGTAAGAAAATAAACAACGGTATGGGAAAGTAAAAAAAATATTGAAAGAAAAGGGGGGGACAATAAATGTATCATGAATAACAAAATTATAATGTAACCTACAGAATGATTTTAGAATATTGATTTACCCAAATCACGAAACAATTCTATCTATTTGCCTACTTTCTATTTGCGTACTTTGGGAGAGTAGAGAGAAGGGAGAAGGGAGAAGGGCGTAATTGCCCAGATATCCAGAAATCCTTCATTTTCAATTCTCAATTTAGGCTCGACGGGAAAAATACTCTATGACCAACAACTCATTAATGTTTAAACCAATCCCTGTACTATCTATTATTCGATTAACTATTCCTTTATAGTTAACTACTCCTTTATATCGTGACGAATCAAGAGTCAAATGAAATGGCACTGTATGCTTCATATAATGTTTTTTAAATCGTAAAAAGAGAATAAATTTCCGATTAATGATTCTCTTAGAGATAACTCTCGATTTTTCTTGATGTTTTTGGGACAGATCCAAATTTTTATTAATGATATTCATCGATCTTTTTCGATCTTTTATAGTAATCACATCTTTGGGGTTGCAACGATAACTCGGTATATCTACCATACGGCCATTGACCAGAATATGTCTATGGTTAACCAATTGTCTGGCTCCGGGAATGGTGAGAGCCATACCCAATCGAAAAAGAATATTATCCAAACGCATTTCAAGTAATTGCAATAGGACCTGTCCCGTGGAGCCTTTGGCTCTTCTAGCAATACGAACATATTGAAGTAATTGTCGGTCTGTCAGTCCGTAATGAAAACGCACTTTTTGTTTTTCTTCTAGGCGGATACGATATCGAGATTTTTTCTCTTTCTCACGATCAACTCTTCTATATTTGGTAAGCCCTGGTAAATTGTTCAGACGACGTATTAGTTTTATACGAGGTCCTCGATAACGGGACATAAAAAAACTCCTTAGCGAAATGAAAAAAAAAATATAGTGCTGGAAAGAGGAATAGTATAAACCGTACGAATACTTGAATGATTTTATACGAAGAACAAAATGTTTCCAATTTTGTTTGGATCGGAGCAAATCCTTTTGGATTTCTCCAATAATTAATCCCCTTAACTAGTGGAAACTTACTTGGTGGACCAACGATTGAAAGATAAAGAGTTTTCTTCATATTCTTTGGTCCTAAACAAATATTGTTGGTTATAGGGAAACCAACGGAAGAAGAACGTAAAAGAGCCAGCTATCGGGATCGAACCGATGACCATCGCATTACAAGTGCGATGCTCTAACCTCTGAGCTAAGCAGGCATTAATGGGAGATATAACCCAATACTCATTGGGTGCACGATCCATAATTCATTTGGGATCTTAACAATTATAGCTATTCTAGACTCAATAGCGCAATCCAGATTAGATTGAAATCTTGCTTTAATTTCAATTTTTTTTTAGGGGGGGAAAGAGAACAAAAAGTCAACTGATAGTGACCGTTTCATTATTTCTAATTAGAAAAGAGTAAATAACCACATTGCATTTAAAATACAGAAACAATATAATGATTCTCAGCCAGAAAGTAGAGATGGCGAGAGAGAGGGAAGTAAAAAGGTACATTTATGCCGCCCATTAGATTAATATCTAATTAATGATTCTTATAAAAGAGAAATAGTAGAAGGAGATAGATTACACTTTAATCTCATTTTCCGAGAACGGGGATATGGCGGAATTGGTAGACGCTACGGACTTGATCGAATTGAGCCTTGGTATGGAAACGTACTAAGTGATAGCTTCCAAATCCAGGGAACCCTTGGATATATATTTTGAATGGGCAATCCTGAGCCAAATCTGGTTTCTAGGAGCAAAAGTTTTCCTCCTAGAGAGGGATAGGTGCAGAGACTCGATGGAAGTTTTTCTAACGAATCAAAATCATTTGATCCAATATTTTATCTATTAATCAATTCTCTTTATTTATGCTTAAATAAAGAGAAGTGATTAATACCATCAATCACTCAAAACTCAATCAATCAAAACTTAGTTCAAGGAACTATTAACTAAAATAAATTTAGGAACTTCTCTAGAAAGAGAGTCCACTCAGTTTTTGGAATGAATGATTGGACGAGAATAAAGATAGAGTCCAATTCTACATGTTAATACCAGTAACAACAATGTAAATTGCAGTAGAAAGAAAATCCGTCGGTTTTTTTAGACCTTGAGGGTTCAAGTCCCTCTATTCCCAGGTTCATTTCCAAAATACTGATTTATCATTCTTTTTTTTTGCCAATTCTATCGAGAATTTGAAATTCTCACTTTCTTTTTAAATATTAATTCTTGTTATCTATCATTCCACTACTTTGGAGAAAGTAGAAACACGAATGTTGTAAACATTACAATAAGTTGATCATAGATCATATATATAGATCATATATATATATATGATCTATATATATCATATACTGATGGCGAATTGTAATGAATCCCATTCGTTTGTAGTCCTTCAAATGGTGACTTACCGATGTAAAATGGACCCCTTTTCGAAAGGGGGATTACTTAACACAAGTTCAGAGTTTACACTAGGATGATGCACAAAGAAGAGCCGGGATAGCTCAGTTGGTAGAGCAGAGGACTGAAAATCCTCGTGCCACCAGTTCAAATCTGGTTCCTGGCATGCAGACTCATTTAAAAATAGATATGGATATATCTATATATACGGATATATGTATCCGTATGTATCATACGAGGTAGTATTAAATATGTTCCGTTCTATACTTCCCTGTTTCTATTTTTCTTCTTTATTCAAAAAAAACTGGATACCTTGGATATATATATATAGATATATATATATATATATATCAGTAAAAACATAGAAGTATGGAAAGATTTAACGGTGGGAATAGATTGAATCTATTTTGAACTAAAATGAGTAAAAGTCAAATTGACTTTTTCGTTTTCGTAAATAGCGTGCTCGTGGTACATCATTCAACGCGCTCGTTGTACATCATTTGTGATGCGCCAAGAAAAGAGTTTTTTCACCCATCTGTCTCGATATACAATGAATGTGTGGGAATACACATGTGCCAAACCTTGTTTGTGGTCCTTTCTATTCCATAGCATCTGAAATAGATGCTGCAAAGTTTTAGATCTATAACTTTGTAAAAGTTATAGTTGTTTACATTTATCTTATTCAATAAGAATCTTGTATCTCATAAAAATCAGGTGCAATATAGTCTTTGCGTAAAGGCCAACCAATCCAACTCTCAGGCATCAATATACGTTTGAGACATAGATGGCTTTCATAAAAGATTCCCAACATATCATAAGATTCTCGTTCTTGCCAATTAGCACCTTTCCAAATACGGAGAACAGACGGGATTCTGGGATCTTTCCTTGGGACAAAAACTTTTATACAGACCTCTTCAGGCTGATCTGCATTATCATCTATTTTTGTAAGATGATATACACTAGCCAATAATCCCCCTGGTGCTACATCATAGGCACACTGGGAACGGAGATAGTTAAAGCCATAAACATATAAAGCGATGGCTATCGAAGCCCAATCCTCAGATTTTATCTGTAACGTCTCTGTGACTTGATAATCGAAACCCAAAGCTCTATGAGCTAACTTATGCTTGGCTAGCCAAGCAGATAATCGACCCCTGATTTTATCAGCACTTTTTGTCAAGGTATTTGTATAGGGGGTTAACATTTGTTATGCAATTGTAAAAAATTGGATTTCCTATTCGTTACTTTCCACTAAATAATTTTTCATTCCCTAATTCTTTATTTTTTCAAGGGGTATCCCCGAAATAGATTCGGGCATTTCGGAGAATATCTCGAAAGTCGATTCAATTGGAGGTTCGGTAAATTCATGTAAAAACTTTTGTTCTTCATTTTCAGTATTCATACTGGGTACAACATGAAACCCATGATTTAGAGTGAAAAATCTCTTTCTTTGTTGAGGCTCAAACCTATCTTCATATATTTCTCGAGCTATCTTTTCACGAAGTTTTATTATAGCATCTATAATAGCCTCTGGTTTAGGCGGGCAACCCGGCAAATACACATCTACCGGAATTAACTTATCCACTCCGCGGACGGTGCTATAAGAATCTGTACTAAACATTCCTCCTGTAATAGTACAGGCTCCCATAGCAATGACATATTTTGGTTCGGGCATTTGTTCGTATAATCTCACCAAAGAAGGAGCCATTTTCATCGTCACAGTGCCAGCTGTTATAATGAGGTCAGCTTGTCTAGGACTTGATCTTGGTACCAGACCATAACGATCGAAATCGAATCGCGAACCTATTAATGAAGCAAATTCGATGAAGCAACAACTAGTACCATAAAGTAGCGGCCATAAACTGGAGAGTCTGGCCCAATTTGACAGATCATTTACGGTAGTTGAAATCACTGAATTTTGAGTTGTTCGATTAAGTAGAGCTGATTCTATAGGGTTTATTACTGACTTTATGGAATCTTCTACCTCTCTCCCACCGCCCAAAAACTTGTAAGTTAAAACCATTCTAATGCTCCTTTTCGCCATGCATAAACTAAACCAACAATTAAGATAAACACAAAAATAAAAACTTCTATCAATGTGGATAGACCCACAATATCAAAACTCATAGCCCACGGATATAGGAACACTGTTTCGACATCAAACACAACGAACACTAAAGCGAACATATAATAACGAATCCTAAATTGGATCCAAGTATCCCCCAAGGGTTCTATACCAGATTCGTAACTAGTGGGCTTCTCTGGTCCTTTACTCATAGGAGCCAAAGCTCCTGAAATGGAGAATGCTATAATAGGAATAAAGCTGGATATTGTTAGAAATATCCAAAAAGGTTCATATTCGGAAAATAGAAACATAAAGAAACTCCTGTGAAATGGATCAAATTCTCTGGGAAAGAGTTGTTTTAAACATGAATGTGGGTTCCCGATAAATATCATAACTAACATGTTATGATCTTAGGGTTAGGAAGAGCACGAATCGAAGGTTCGCGTTTAGGCGGGATCAACATTTGTATAAAATTGATCCTTTCCAGCCGGGTATTAAAAATATGTGGGTAAATCCATGAAAGAATGAATGTGTTTGGAGCTAACAGCTCCATATCTGATTGATCCTGATATCAAAAATCACTGGACGTATGGATTACGTGAAACAGGGGGCATTCCTTCAACAGAATTCTTGAAGCTTTTTTTTATTCAATCGGTTAGGTATATTATGTTACCTAATGGGTAATTTCTCAGAACGAAACAAATACTAAACAACAAGTTTGTGTTTGTAACGAACAACGGTTAGAGTCTAAGTGACAACACTTTTATTTTATCATTCGTTAGAGGATTGAATTCCTTTGTTCCTCTGTTCCGTCGGGTAGGTGGGAGAAATCCAAAGATCTATCTTTTTTGTTAAAAAAAAAAAAAACACACAGATTCATTTAAATAATGAACAATGAATAAGCCCAATCATACGGTATCCATTTCATTTCGATCAATAAAATTTGATCGATCTGCCTTATTCCCACGCGCCTATTAATCCTCATAGGCACACGAGAATAGTTGATACGATTGGACCCAGTTTTTAGTTAGGATCGGGTCATAGAAGCAATAGTAAATTGGAATATAAGAGTACCAGAACTTAGTCCATCGTATAGGGCTATACGGGCTCGAACCGTAGACCTTCTCGGTGAAACAGATCAAAGTTTTTATTATCGAAATGAATTGAACTGTTCTAACAACCCAACATGCATTTTTATTGCATTGGGCTCTGTCACTAACTGATGGATTGATCAGTTAGTCTGCCATTCTTCTCTTTCTAGGAAGAAAATAAGATGGCTCCGTATGCTCCAAATCGGATTTTTTTTTTCCAAAAGCAATCCCAAAGTGATTCAAAAAGTTCCCTTGACGTAGGTCTGCCTTGCTCAGACATAGATCAACTCAAAAGGAGTCTCTATCGCTTCGAAAATGAAAAGTAATATGAGACTTCTTACACCTCAAAGTTCATAAAGCAAAAAGATTTTATTTTGAGGTCCCCATATTATACTCATTATGCCTGGCATTGAATAGCCCTGAGATTGACCATATCAATTAGATCTAGAATTCGAATCAAATTAATTCGAATTTTTTGTCATGCTATTGTTCTCCCAATTCATAGAGTAAGACTATTGGATCTATTTTTAAATCGGATAAACCGATAAACTTTCCTGAAAACCATTGGCGCACGTGTAAACGAGGTGCTCTACCTTGCTGAGCTATAGCCCTTGCCAATCCTGGTGATATATTATACTAACCAAACAGATCACTATATGTCAAGGTAGATATTTCATGATCTAATATTATTTAGTTAGGGGCATATTGTTTATTGGTTGAATTCCATTTAAAATAGTTTATAAGCTCAATAATACCTATGATGATAAAAGACCCACTTAACTCAGTGGTTAGAGTATCGCTTTCATACGGCGAGAGTCATTGGTTCAAATCCAATAGTAGGTAAAACTTCTTGGATGCCATTGAGGCCTCAATGGCACCTAAGAAGTTTTTCTACTTTGTTATTTCTAAATCAATTTTTATTTCATGGGAATAAGGAATATATTTTAAGATTATTAGTGAAGTTGAACTATCAAAGATATTATTAAGTAAATCGAAGTGATAGCTCTCAGTCATGATTGACTCATCAACTTGATACACCACATTTAATAGTATCAGTAAACAATTTAAATAAATCTCTTTTTTTTTTTTTTATGAGAATCAATCCTTTTGTTCTTGGAATTTCCACACTTGTAGAAAAAAATGTAGGCCGTATTGCTCAGATCATCGGCCCTGTACTGGATGTATCTTTTCCTCCAGATGGTATGCCTTTTATTTACAATTCTTTAATAGTGAAGGACCAAAATACAACAGGTCAACTAATTCAAGTTACTTGTGAGGTACAACAATTATTAGGAAATAATAAGGTTCGCGCTGTAGCTATGAGTGCTACAGATGGTTTGATGAGAGGAATGAGAGTTATTGATACGGGGGCTCCTCTTAGTGTTCCGGTTGGTGGAACTACTCTTGGACGAATTTTTAATGTTCTTGGAGAACCTGTTGACGATTTAGGTCCTGTAGATGCTAGCACAAGGTCTCCTATTCATAGACCTGCTCCTGCCTTTACGCAGTTAGATACCAAATTTTCAATCTTTGAAACAGGTATTAAAGTAGTGGATCTTTTAGCTCCTTACCGCCGTGGGGGGAAAATCGGGCTATTCGGTGGGGCTGGAGTGGGTAAAACAGTACTGATTATGGAGTTAATCAACAACATTGCTAAGGCTCACGGAGGCGTATCTGTATTTAGTGGGGTGGGAGAGCGTACCCGCGAAGGAAATGATCTTTATATGGAAATGAAAGAATCGGGAGTCATTAGGGAACAAAATATATCAGAATCCAAAGTAGCTCTGGTCTATGGGCAGATGAATGAACCACCAGGAGCTCGTATGAGAGTCGGTTTAACTGCCCTAACCATGGCGGAATATTTCCGGGATGTCAATAAGCAAGACGTACTCTTATTCATTGACAATATTTTCCGCTTTGTCCAAGCAGGATCAGAGGTATCCGCCCTATTAGGCAGAATGCCTTCCGCCGTGGGCTATCAGCCAACTCTTGGCACGGAAATGGGGTCTTTGCAAGAGAGAATCACCTCTACCAAAGAGGGATCTATAACCTCCATTCAAGCAGTTTATGTACCTGCGGACGACTTGACCGATCCTGCTCCTGCTACAACATTTGCCCATTTGGATGCTACTACCGTATTATCGAGAGGATTAGCTTCCAAGGGCATCTATCCAGCGGTCGATCCTTTAGATTCAACATCGACTATGCTCCAACCTTCGATCGTGGGCGAGGAACATTATGAAACTGCACAAGGAGTTAAGCAAACTTTGCAACGTTATAAGGAACTTCAAGATATTATAGCTATTCTTGGACTGGACGAATTATCAGAAGAGGATCGTTTAACCGTAGCAAGAGCAAGAAAAATTGAGCGTTTCTTGTCACAACCCTTTTTCGTAGCAGAGGTATTCACTGGTTCTCCAGGTAAATATGTTAGTCTTATAGAAACAATTAGGGGGTTTCAAATGATTCTTTCCGGAGAATTAGATGGTCTCCCTGAACAGTCTTTTTATTTGGTGGGTAACATCGATGAAGCTACCGCGAAAGCTATGAACTTCAAAGTGGAAAGTTAATTTGTCAAATGACCCTAAATCTTCGTGTGCTGACTCCTAATCGAGTTGTTTGGGATTCAGAAGTTAAAGAAATCATCCTATCTACCAATAGTGGTCAAATTGGTGTATTACCAAATCATGCTTCACTTGTTACAGCTTTAGATATTGGGGTTATGAAAATACGTCTCGATGCACAGTGGTCCACTATGGCATTGATGGGTGGATTCGCCAAGATAGACGATAATAATGTCACTGTATTGGTAAATAATGCAGAAAGAGGTATTGACATTGATCTTCAAGAGGCTCGGGAAGATTTTCGTATAGCTAAAGCAGACCTTGCTCGAGCTCGAGGTAAGAGACAAGCAATTGAGGCTGACGTAGCTCTCAAAAGAGCTAGAACACGATTAGAAGCTATTGAGGCTATTTCGTCTCCTAATTAATACATTTCATATTTGTAATATGAAGTAGATGAATAAGGATTATGATAAAGTCTTCGGTTTGTCTGGAAATAGGAATATTTCACCCTATGCATAGATCCTCTGTAAGATATTCTATTCATAACCTTTCTCTCTCTCGTTGGTTGTTTTTTTCTCCCCTCCCCCCGTTCCTCTTCTCGTCTTCTTTCTCTACTTTTTCAGATATATTTAGGACCCGTATAATTAATTCACATTTCCATATACTCTGGTAAATAGTCAATTTGTTTCTTTAAATCCATGGACTAATTTAATAGCTAAAAGATCCCCGGGTCCACCGGGAAACAACGTAAATTTTTGGGTTGCGTTATACATACAGAACACTATACAATAATGTATCCTGACAAGTTTTATTGTCCAATTACGTATAACTGTGTTTTGTAATCGATTGGCGCAACTGAATTATTTACGTTACGTTTGACCCAGGTCGAGCAGACCTCGTCGTTGTAAGAGTGATTAATTAATCAATCAATCATAGGGAGGGACTTTTTTATGTCACCAAAAACAGAGACTAAAGCAAGTGTTGGGTTCAAAGCTGGTGTTAAAGATTACAGATTAACTTATTATACTCCGGAATATCCGACCAAAGATACTGATATCTTGGCGGCATTCCGAGTCACTCCTCAACCCGGAGTGCCCCCCGAGGAAGCAGGAGCGGCAGTAGCTGCCGAATCTTCCACTGGTACATGGACTACTGTTTGGACCGATGGACTTACCAGCCTCGATCGTTACAAGGGGCGATGCTATGGCATCGAACCTATTCCTGGAGAAGAAAATCAATTTATTGCCTATGTAGCTTATCCCTTAGACCTTTTTGAAGAAGGTTCTGTTACTAACCTGTTCACCTCCATTGTGGGTAATGTTTTTGGATTCAAAGCCCTACGGGCTATACGTCTGGAAGATCTGCGAATTCCTCCTTCTTATTCCAAAACTTTCCAAGGTCCACCACATGGTATCCAGGTGGAAAGGGATAAATTAAATAAATATGGCCGCCCCTTATTGGGATGTACCATCAAACCAAAATTGGGTCTGTCTGCAAAGAATTATGGTAGAGCAGTTTACGAATGTCTTCGTGGTGGACTTGATTTCACGAAGGATGATGAGAATGTAAATTCCCAACCATTTATGCGCTGGAGAGATCGTTTTTGCTTTTGCACTGAAGCACTTTTTAAAGCTCAGGCTGAAACGGGTGAAATTAAGGGGCATTACCTCAATGCTACCGCAGGTACATGTGAAGAAATGCTAAAAAGAGCGGTATTCGCTAGAGAATTGGGAGTTCCTATCGTTATGCATGACTATCTGACGGGGGGGTTTACGGCGAATACTTCGTTGGCTCATTATTGCCGAGACAACGGCCTACTTCTTCACATTCACCGCGCAATGCATGCAGTTATTGATAGACAAAAAAATCACGGTATGCACTTTCGTGTACTAGCTAAAGCGTTGCGTATGTCTGGGGGAGATCATATTCACGCCGGTACTGTAGTAGGTAAACTCGAAGGAGAACGAGAAGTAACTTTGGGTTTTGTGGATCTGCTACGTGAGGATTTTATTAAAAAAGACCGAAGTCGTGGTATTTATTTCACTCAAGATTGGGTATCTATGCCAGGTGTCCTACCTGTAGCTTCGGGGGGTATTCATGTTTGGCATATGCCTGCTCTGACCGAGATCTTTGGGGATGATTCTGTATTACAGTTTGGTGGAGGAACTTTAGGGCACCCTTGGGGAAATGCACCTGGTGCAGTAGCCAATCGGGTTGCTTTAGAAGCTTGTGTAGAAGCTCGTAATGAGGGACGTGATCTTGCTCGTGAAGGTAATGAAGTGATCCGTGAAGCTAGTAAATGGAGTCCCGAACTAGCTGCTGCTTGTGAAGTATGGAAAGAGATCAAATTTGAATTTGAAACTATTGATACTTTATAATCCAGTTACTTTCATCCATTGGTTCTCCTAATCGGATCGAACTCGGCCCAATCTTTTACTAGAAAAATTGAGCCGAATCATGAATACTGATTTGTATAAATCAGATACGATAATCTGATGTTCTTATTGGAATGGCGGCATAATTAACCAACGGATTCTACATTGGATCGACAGAATCTCATCCTGTCGATCCAGATTGAGATTTACTCAATTTCTGGATATCTCCATCTGGGTCCGTCTACCAATCCTTTTTTTCCTGTTATCCGGGTATACAGATAAAAAAAGGGTACACTTATTCAATTCGACCGGGACTGACGGGGCTCGAACCCGCAACTTCCGTCTTGACAGGGCGGTACTCTAACCAATTGAACTACAATCCCAATAGATCGCCTGCCAACTAATCTGCAGTAATACATTATGTTACTCCGAATCAATAAAACATTGGATGTTCATTTCCTCGAAGAAGTATCACTTCTTTCCATTATGTCTATGCATAGACACATATGTACGTATGTATGAATCACGTACATACTTTTTTACCTTATAGGGGTTGGTAGCTCAGTGGATCAGAGCACATGGTTCCGGACCTTGGAGTCAAGGGTTCAAATCCCTTCTAGCCCGAGCCCTATTCGATTAATATCTTATATTTAGGATGGACATAGGCTTTTTTGTGATAAATTGCTCTTTATCGTATCGTGGTATCTCACAATATGAATCGATTTTTGATTTAGATTCAAAGAAAAGGTTTCTGCGAAGTTCGATAATATTGAAGAAATAAAATAATTGAACTTCATTTGAGGTAAATCCATTTTGTATTTTTCCAAATGAATCTAGGATAGATCCATCTAGGATAGATCTCTTGAATGTTTGCTGGGTTTAGCAAGAGAACCAACGAACGGGTCTTATATAAAAGACCCTTTTGGCGGACGAGAGGTACGAGCGAGAGACGTTGATTAAACTAGTGTTTCCTTCTGTCTGTTTCTTCTGATTCTAAGAAGAATAAGAATAATTAATACGTTTTCCTTTGGAATTTTATTTCCCTTTTGGGAAGAAGGTGAAAACGAAAGAGAGAGGTAAAAATGAAATTTACCTCTTTTTTTCGTTTTCTGATTCTCTGTTTTATACTATTCCACTTTCATATGAATCAAATGAATAATTTTAGTGTATTCGTATATTGTATACGATGAAGGAGATATCATGACTTTAAGAGAATGGCACGAAGAACGACGTCGAATTAATCGAGTAATTGAGGATTTGACCGAGAAAGCGAATCACCTCGCTATTGTCAAGAAAGCAGATGAAAATACTGAACAGCCTCAGCTGATTGATAATGAGCGTTTGAGACAATTATGGGCGCAATGCGATAATTGTTACAATATGCAATTTAGGAAGCATTTGAGGCAAAATATGGCAATTTGCCAAGATTGTGGCTTTCCTATGCAAATGAGTAGTTCCGATAGGATTGAACTTTTAGTTGATTCTGGCACTTGGGTTCCCATGGATGAAAATCTATGTACCATAGATGTTTTTTCCGAATTCGAAAATCTTCGAACTGAAGAAAAGATGGATATTTCTTGGCAGATGAACGGGAAAAATTCGAAAATTTCGATAGATTATCGCTGGAATTTCTGTATATATTATTCATTTTTGCTTTGGAAATTTCTTCCAAAAATTGAAGAACTTCTACTTACAGAAGAAATTTTCGAGGAGATAATAGAAGAGGGGCCTTCCATTAATGAAAATTTGATTCAAGATATTGAATATCCAGAAAATTTGAGTCAAGATATTGAATATCCAGAAAATTTGATTCAAGATATTGAATATCCAGAAAATCTGATGCAAGATTTCGAATATATAGAAAAATTGACGCAAGATCTCAAATATATAGAAGAGAAGTTTAGAAATAGTTTTAATGAGATGCGAGAGTGGACCCCAAACAAAAATAAGGAATATATTTTCAATATATTGAAAAGGATATTCCGTAGATATCTCAAGCAAATACTAATGAATTTTGCTCTAAGTTGTTTTCAACGGCATATATCTATTTTAGAGAAGATAGATCTAAAATCTTTAGAAGTTAAATCTTTCAAGGATGAACTGCAAGGGATCCTCTTATATGGAAAGATAGTTACTTTGATGGATTCTTGTTCTCTAAATTATTTTAGAGAAATAAAAGATAGTTCTTCTGAAGACACTGAAGACGAGGTTCCTCAAGATCCTTTTTCTGAACATTTTTGGGACGACTCTAAGTCCCTACGGACTTGGGAAAAGTATCTTGAACAGTATACTCCAGTTTCAGCTGAATCGTCAGAAGAGTTTCTTCGATGGTTAAATTGGTGGTTAAAGGATTTTTCTGAAGATTCAGAAGAGGAGATTCCTTCTCAGGAGGCTCCTTCACTTCCTGAGGAGGTTCGTTCACTTCCTGAGAACATTGCTGCATCTTCCCAGAAGGGACCTTCACCCTCTGAGCAGATTCCTGAGGAGGAAGTTGATGAAGAGGAGGTTCCTGAAGATTCTTTTTCTGAACAGTTTTTGAAGGAGTATAATATTTTGCCTTGCGAGGAGAAAGCTCCAGAAAGAAAGCTTGCTCTTGAAATACAAAAGATTCATTATATGATTTCTCGTGAAAAGAGGAATCAGAAGAAGCTTCGTGAAGAGCGGAAAAAGGAAGAGAGGGAACTTGATATGGAAGAAAAACCTTATATGGATCATATCACTTCCTATCAAATAGACACAGGTCTAACCGACGCTATTCAAACAGGCATAGGTCGATTACATGGTATTCCTATCGCAATTGGAGTTATGGATTTTCAATTCATGGGGGGTAGTATGGGCTCGGTAGTAGGTGAAAAAATAACCCGTCTGATCGAGTACGCTACCAAGGAATCTCTTCCATTGATTACGGTGTGTGCTTCTGGTGGAGCACGCATGCAAGAGGGAAGTTTTAGTTTAATGCAGATGGGCAAAATAGCTTCTGCGTTGAATATTTTTCAACGTAAGAAAAAGTTGTTCTATATATCGATTCTTACCTCTCCCACAACAGGTGGAGTGACTGCTAGTTTCGGCATGTTGCCAAATATAACTATTGCTGAACCTAAAGCGTACATTGCATTTGCTGGTAGAAGAGTAATCGAGCAGACATTAAATCTGACAATAGAAGATGATGATTTCCAAACGGCTGAGTATTTATTTTACCATGGGTTATTTGATCTAATTGTTCCACGGAGTATTTTAAAAGGTGTTTTACGTGATATACTGAAGCTTTACAAGTTTCGTTGATTCAACGCTTCAGTCTTTAATATGTAGATTCTTACACTTCTATATCAATCAAAAGAAGATCCCGGGTTGAGTCTAAAATAGTTGTTTTAGACTCAAAAAAACTATTTGATGCGAAAAGGAACAATATTTTTGTAGACGTATTTCTGAAGAAGGACAGGACCACTTATTTGGTTTTGACCTATCGCTCATTCGGTCTTATAATTATTACTTGTAATAAAGTAAAATATTTCATTAAGGTACTCGTTCTATGGCAAATAGCATACCCTCTATTTTTGTGCCTCTAGTTGGCCTATTTTTCCCAGCAGTTACAATGGCTTTTTTGTATTTCCATATCCAAAAAGACGAGATTTTATGAATCTAGTCCAATTAGATCTCATATATTGGTTTCAATATAAAAAATATACTTTTTATTTTAGTAGAACATAAAATACTCGTTCTAAATATGAACGAAATAGATCTAAATAGATATCCATCTAGATAATAGATATATTCATCATATATGAATAGATCTATATATATACCATCTATACGCCATAGGTATAATATATGGATATAATTTGGATGGATATCCATACATATCCATCCATGGATGGATATGTTTCTTATACATCACGAATATAGATAAATATCTATGTGAATATAAAGTGGGATTTATATTAGACTAATCCCATGAAGTGTCGTTTTTACAATCGATTGATAAGTTACAATGTCCCAAAAGAGCACGGGAAAAAAAATAGGTAAATGATAGGCGAGATATTTTCTTCTCGGCTTAGATGCTTAGATGTGTATAGCTAGCTTATTATTATAAAAATTACTTTGGGCGCCAAAGGAGTAAGCATTTGGCCATTGCCTTAAATGAAATAAGGACACAATTCGTTATGAATCGTCGATCAAAACAGCTGTTGATAGAACCCGTAAGAGGGTCCCGAAAAATGAGTAATTTTTTTTGGGCTTGTATAGTCTTCTCGGGTTCACTAGGATTTTTTTTAGTCGGAATTTCGAGTTATCTCGGTAGGAACCTGATACCCCTATTGTCATCTCAGCAAATATTTTTTGTTCCACAAGGAATTGTAATGTGTTTTTATGGTATTGCAGGTCTATTCATTAGCACCTATTTATGGTGCACAATTCTGTGCAATGTGGGTAGTGGCTACAATAAGTTTGATAAAAAAGAAGGGATTGTATGTCTTTTTCGTTGGGGATTCCCGGGAAGAAATCGTTGTATTTCACTTCAATTTTCTATAAGAGATATTCGGGCGATCAAAATGGAAGTTAAAGAAGGTATTTCTCCTCGTCGTGTTATTTATATGCAAATAAAAGGTCAACAAGAAATTCCCTTAATTCGTACTGAAGATAATTTGACCTTACGTGAAATGGAGCAGAAAGCTGCTGAATTAGCACGTTTTTTACGTGTATCTATTGAAAGTTTTTAGTTGATCTCATTATTTCTCGATAGAGAAACCGATATATCCCCGAGTATACATGAGAGGAAGAGAATTCAATGAGAGGCTGGTGGGGGGGAGGGGGAAAGACATGCAGTTCATTTTCACGACCAGGAAAAAAAGGAGGGAGTACTTAGAAAATCTGATTAGTATTTCCCGGCAGTTCCCAAACACCTCATGGCTCTTCTTCTTTTCAGAAGGGAGTCAATAGAGCCAGTAGACTGATACAATGTATCAAAAAATACACATCGTGTGTATTATATAGCGTACCTTTTAAGATATTTTTTTTTTACAAATGCATACTTCAATCGGATAATTGAATCTAATATACCAATCGGATTCACTCCGATATAGATTCACTATTTAGTTAATTTATTCAGGTAGATCTTATCCCCAAACTATGATCTTTTTTGGTAGGAAACATTGATCTCCTTTTTCACTTGGAAAAGGAAGACTTATATGTAACTTTCTTTAAGTCTTCGGAGAAAAAACTGATATTAAAATAATGAATACAGAATTATTCTAGATCAAAGCGATTTAAAATTATGGATTCGGCCGGGAACAATCTCTATTTTTATTCCCATTCTTATTCGGGATGAATCATTGCTTATCCGAAGCAAGCATATAATTTCTCGGAGTCGAAGAATTACTCAATACATCAATCTATGAATCCCATACCTCGTTCTATAACTCGTACCTTGTTCAGATTTCGTACGGAGATAACAAGTGAATCTAGCTCGTTAGCGATTCGCGAATTGGAAGTGGCCAAATATAAAGCATCAGCCTCTCTGCGATATCTTGCAGGTCTAGTAGTACTACCTTGGGGAATTTCAATTTCATTACAGAAAGGCTTGGAACCTTGGGTTACAAATTGGTGGAATACTAATCAATCTCAAAAAATTTTTGATTATATACAAGAAGAAAGCACTCTAGGGAGATTTGAGAAAATAGAGGAGCTTTTTATGTTAGAAAGAATGGTGGAAGATCCTTTGGAAACGGATTCACAAGATCCTCGAATAGAGATTAAAAAAAAAATGATTGAATTGGTGAAAATGTATAATCAAGATTGTATCCAAATAATCTTACACTTATTAACAAATATAATGGGTTTTGTTATTCTAAGTGCTTATCTTATCCTGGGTAAGAATAAGCTTGCTATTCTTAATTCTTGGATCCAAGAATTATTCTATAGCTTCAGCGATACGACCAAAGCTTTTTATATTCTTCTAGCAACCGATCTATGTATCGGGTTTCATTCGCCCCATGGTTGGGAACTTTTGATCAATTGGATCTTCGAAAATTATGGATTGGCCCATAACGAACGAATAATATCTGGTCTTGTTTCTACTTTTCCAGTCATTTTGGATACAATTTTTAAATATTGGATCTTTCGTCGTCTTAATCGTACATCTCCTTCACTTGTAGTAATTTATCACTCGATAAATGAATAAGGAATTTGCTCATCTAACAACAGTCCAATTCAACTGTTTTTTATATTTGTCCCTTTTTCATTCCCTTTCTAGTTCAGTGTGAAAGACGCTACTGACTAATATAGTAGCAAAATTGCATACAGGTAGCTATGATAGCTATCTACTCTTATGTATTTTAAAACAAAAGGATTGGAGCCAATAATTGAACCATGCAAAATAGAAATACTTATTACGACCGGGTGAAAAAGCGGATAACTCAATTAATTTCGGTCTTGATCATGATACATATAATTACTCGGGCATCTATTTCGAATGCATATCCTATTTTTGCACAGCAAAGTTATGAAAATCCTCGAGAAGCAACTGGGCGTATTGTATGCGCCAATTGTCATTTAGCTAAAAAACCTGTGGAGATTGAAGTTCCACAGTCTGTGCTTCCCGATACTGTATTTGAAGCAGTCGTTAAAATTCCCTATGATACACAAATAAAACAAGTTCTTGCTAACGGTAAGAAAGGAAATTTAAATGTAGGAGCTGTTCTTATTTTACCCGAAGGCTTCGAATTAGCCCCTCTGGATCGTATTTCTCCTGAGATGAAAGAAAAAATAGGTAATCTTTTTTTCCAGAACTATCGTCCTAATCAAAAAAATATTATTGTAATAGGTCCTGTTCCCGGTCAAAAATATAATGAAATTCTCTTTCCCATCCTTTCACCAAATCCTTCTACTAATAAAGTAGCTCACTTTCTTAAATACCCCATCTATGTGGGCGGTAATAGAGGAAGAGGCCAAATTTATCCCGATGGCAGCAAGAGCAACAATACGGTCTATAATGCTTCAGCAACAGGTAGAGTGAGCAAAATATTACGTAAAGAAAAAGGTGGATATGAAATAACTATTGATAATCAATTAGACGGTCAACAAGTTGTTGACATTGTACCCCCGGGACCGGAACTTCTTGTTTCAGAAGGCGAATTGATCAAGGTTGATCAGCCGTTAACGAATAATCCTAATGTGGGTGGATTTGGTCAGGGAGATGCAGAAATAGTGCTTCAAGATCCTTTACGCGTTCAAGGTCTTTTATTCTTCCTAGCATCTGTCATTTTGGCACAGATATTTCTGGTCCTTAAGAAGAAACAGTTTGAAAAAGTTCAATTGGCCGAGATGAATTTTTAGGTACATAAAATTATGTGTCTATTACCACCCCTTAAGTTGACCGAAAGAATTGAACCTATACCTTATGTTATAATATGAATAACATACAATTTTGAAATTAGAGTAATCTTTCTTCGAAGATAGGGAGCATTCATTCGCTCTTTCCTTCTGTTCGAATCTATAGAATTTATTCAGTTTTTGACTTTCTTTTGATAAATTTTTTGGAAAAGGAAGAGCAGGCGAGTAAAAGCGAATATGGTTGGGTTGATTGAGCAAATGGGGTGACCTATTTGAAAAGTAAACGTTTGAATGAGGCTCGTTCGTTGCTTTTCTAATAAAAGAAAAACATTTTTTCAGCTCGGGCCGTAACGTAAAAGATGTAATTCTACATCCATAAAAAAAGAATTATGTAATTCTCTGTTCCAGAAATGAACAATTTTTATGCAGAATAATATATCAATTAACATTTGTTTGAGGAGGAACATTCAAGCTAGATCCATAGAATGCTATGCTTCTGCATATCAGAAGCATGATAATATATTGTCTTATCACTTTACTAAAAGAATGGGAGTAAATAGAACAGTCGCGGGATTTGTATGAATTTCATAATTGTAAGCCAAAAATATAGAAAAACTAAAAAAGAAAGATAAGACCTTACGGTACCGTAAGGTCTTATCTTTCTTTTTTAGTTCTCACTTTTACATGTAGAGTATTTCCCATAGATATGAACTAAATTTCATTATCTATAGGGATGATCCTAATCCGGAATAGGAACCATAAAAAAAGAGACCTATTAAACCAATAACGAGAGTACCGGTTAAAGTACCTATCAACCAAAGAGGGATCCTTCCAGTGGTATCGGTCATTTATCTTACTCCAATTTACATCAAATTGTCTTAAATAGTCAAGCTCAAGACATAAACAATCATACATATATATGAGTATTAGATCTCACCAAATTGGGTAATAGATAAGATTCTCACTATATTTAATTGAAAAAGTAATTAGAGAATAGAACAGCAAGCACAAAAATGAGTAACAACCCCCAGTAGAGGCTGGTCCGATTCAATTCAACATTTTGTTCGTTTGGGTTTGATTGTGTCATAGCTCCGTAATATAATTTATATATAGTATATAGTTTATCGCTGGATGAACTGCATTGCTGATATTGACCCTAAGAAAAAAACTGTGGGTACAGCTAGTCCGTGAACGGCCAACCATCTAACTGTAAAAATTGGATAGGTTCTATCTATAGTCATTAGTACCTCCTAAAAAGATCTAGTAAACTCATCGAGTTGTTCTAATGAATCGAAACGGTCAGTTACTAATGGAACCTCTTGTCGGCTTTCTGTGAAATACTCATTTGGCCGGGGGCTCCCGAATACATCATAAGCCAACCCCGTGCTTACAAATAACCATCCCGCTATGAATAGCGATGGTATAGTAATACTGTGGATAACCCAATATCGAATACTGGTAATAATATCAGCAAAAGCGCGTTCTCCCGTATTCCCAGACATGCTAAGCTCCATATATTATTGGAAAGTCAAAGGGGAATTGACCCCATGAAAGATAGAGATCAGGAAATTGAAATTACTGATATTTTCTCTAATCCTCGTTTGATTGTCAATATTATACCAAAGGTATATTGAAAGTATACTGAACCAGTATAGCTGGCTTTTTGCTAACGCAGCAATATTATTTTGCCAAGGGAAACGATTCTACTCCTCCCAGTTTTTCTAGGGTTGTTTAGCCAACTGAACAACCCCTTTGAATTCTTACAAAGGGACAGAAAAAGGAATACTATTGTATCTTTTATGGTAGGCCCTGGGGGAACTCTATCTCAATATTTTATGCAATTTTGGGCACATGGATCATGGGAAAATCATTTTGAGTATTAATCAAATGAATGGCTTTCGTTTTCATAGCGTGCTTTATAACTAAAGCACGTTTAAAGCACGTTGATCCCGCTTCAAGAAGAAGAACATTTAATATTAAAATAAAACTCATCCTTTCTTTAAGCTTTTTTGTTCCCCAGTTCGTTTGGACATTCTGTTCCGTGTAGATCATGGAAGTTCCGTAAGAAGAGGAGCTTTGAAGCTCCTGTATAATGTGCTCCCAATAGCATTGTGGGTAGAGCTATGTCCCTCATAAATTGAGGGGCATAGGAATATAAGTCATTTCGATATTAAGGGCCAAATGTTACTCATCCCGTAGATAAAGAAGAGGATCCAGTGGATATTGAATATTATCCAACTTGATTTAATTGTAGGTCTGTTAAATGACGGGCTGTTCCTATGTTATTTTAGGAACAGAAATAGAATTCTTGGAATATCAGACTTTGCTTGCATTTATTACTACAAGAATGCACATAGTAAAAAACTAACATTTCTATGATTGCAGAATTAATTAACGCAGCTAATAACGTTACACAAATCCTGAAGGGATTACGCAGTTGGTCCTTGGTGCTACTCAAGAAATGGGGTGGGGTTATCTTCACAAATCCACTCTCATTCATACTTGTTGATACCATTCGTATCAATGATACAATCAATTAATTGTATCATTTGGTTAGATTTTTAATCTTTTTATTCTTATCGTATCTTATAGATACAAAAAATATAGGTAATTGCCTTAAAAAGATATGTATCAATCATATTCCTTCCATTGAGTTTTCCCATGCCTACTATAATTAGTTATTTCGGATTATTATTGGCTCTGCTAATTTCCACCTTAGTCCTATTCATCGGTTTGAGCAGTATACGACTTATTTAAAAATAAAAACGAAAACTTCTTCGTTCACTCTAGTTTTAGAAAATCCCGTCGTTTATCTTAATATCAATATATTAAGATATTGATATTGTTAGTTAATTCGGGATACTATCCGGGGTAGCTATTATCTTTACTTATTTTTTTGAATCGAAATGGTTGAAGCTTTACTATCCGGAATTGTGTTAGGTTTAATTCCTATAACTTTGGCTGGATTATTTGTAACTGCGTATTTACAATACCGACGTGGTGATCAGTTGGATATTTGATTGAGGAACATCCTTTTTTTTTAATGGGCCTCCTACTCATCCTGGGAGGTCAGATTCAATTGATTGTTCTAGTTTAAATTATGGAAAATCCGTCAATAGAATTGGATTGAATAAGAACAGGATCACGCTCTGTAGGATTTGAACCTACGACATCGGGTTTTGGAGACCCGCGTTCTACCGAACTGAACTAAGAGCGCTTTCTTAGCAAAAAGGTACGAATAGAAAAGAAGTATAAAAAAAATACTTTTTTATACTCTTAAAACCACTTTTGCATGTGACATGATTCCATGAATACTGATAACTGATAGTTGCAATACTATCGAATTGGTATCTATGGGTCTCCTTCCCGTAGGGAAAAAAATGGGTAGGGATGACAGGATTTGAACCTGCGACATTTTGTACCCAAAACAAACGCGCTACCAAGCTGCGCTACATCCCTTTCAATTATTCAACTTTAGTGTTATGTTAATACTAACAATTTTTTCCACATTTATCCACTTTCTTTTTATTTGATCTCGTGAATAAACTCTAGATATATGGAGTTTATTATCTAGAAAATGATTAATCATTCATAATATATCGTAATGATAAATGTTCTTTCAGAAATAGCAACATCTTGCATTCCGCATCATTGTACAGATATCTATTCCGGGTTATCTGTACAAGAGACTCATGAACTACGAATGTAGTTCACCATATAACATATACGTCATGATTGAGAAGGGGAACTTACGAACAATGCAAGATATAAAGACATATCTTTCTACGGCACCTGTGCTAGCGACTCTATGGTTCGGGTGTTTAGCCGGTTCACTGATAGAGATCAACCGTTTTTTTCCAGATGCTCTTACTTTTCCCTTTTTCTAATTTTAGTTTTACTGCGAATGTAAAACTAAAATTAGAAATGATGCTAGATCTCTCCTCTCATTTTTCCTTGAGAAACAAAAGGAGTTTATTAAGTCCCCAATAGATCCGAGTTCATAGCTACACAAGGGGGGGGCGTTAGAATCAAACGAAAAGAAAATATAGATACCGAAAACCCTCCCATAAATACCATATGAAAACTCCTGATTCAAGGTTTTATTACGGTAATGAATCAGTAATAAAATCTTGAATCATGGGATCTGCGACAACTTTTACCCCATTCTTTCTCTTCTCTTTTCCGGAAAAAAAAAGGTCCAAAAAAAGAGAAGTATGTCATATATATATATATACATATATCCAGAGTGAGTTTATGGCCAAGGGAGATCTAAGAATAACAATTACTTTGGAATGTACCAGTTGTACCCTGGATAGTGCGGATAACAAATCTGCGGGTATTTCCAGATATACGACTCGCAAAAATCGACACAATACACCTATTCGGTTGGAATTGAAGAAATTTTGTCCTTATTGTTACAAGCATACCCTTCACGGAGAAATAAAGAAATAGATTGAATATACTACTCAATCTTCAAGGATAAAAATATATCAAAGATATAAAAAGAAAGAATTTTGATTTTCACAAAATCTGTGAATATTTCTTTTCAGAATGTTTTGAATAAATAGTTTATTTGGGAGGAAAACAAACTATGAAGATTTTAATTAAAAGGTTCATGAACCAAACTATGAATACATCTAAGCGATCTTTCGGTAATGGAGAGAAACGGTTTATTCGGAATAAATATAAGCGCTCTTTTCGGAATAAATCCAGACGATCTTCTAGAAAGAAATCTAAGCGAACGTTTCATAAACGTTTGCCTCGAATTGGATCAGGGGATCGAATTGATTATAAAAATATGAGCCTAATTAGTCGATTTATTAGTGAACGAGGAAAAATATTATCTCGTCGAGTGAATCGATTGGCCGCGAAACAACAACGCCTAATGACTACCGCTATTAAACGAGCTCGCATTCTATCTTTGGTACCTTTTGTTAATAGTTATTAACTAATTTTGATCCCTAGAAGCGAGCTTACTCCGTGATCGAATCAAAATTGGGATGTCTCACAAAGAAAGATAAGGTAGATTTCAATTCTACTATCAAAAAGTTGATTGAAAGAATTGAACGGATTGGATTATCCAAGCGCATTTGTTAATTAATATTTTTCAATGTTTCTAGCTTCCCGGAGCGAATTCTCCGGGAGATTGAGTTTATTTCATCATACGTTAATATTTTTAAAGATTGTAGAAAAACAACTACTATCTAATACGGATATTTGCGCAAGCGTTTTACGATTTAGAAGCAACTGCCTTTTATACAAATATTGTATTAATTTGTTATAAGGCATTCCATTAGCACGGGATGCCGCATTAATCCGGGTGATCCACAAACGACGAAGATCTCTCTTTCGTCTACTTGTATCTCGTTGAGCAGAAACTAAGGCTCTAATTTTCTGTTGGTTAGCGGTTCGAAAAAGTGTTGAATGGGCCCCTCGGGAGCCTGATGCAAATGCAAGAATTTTTTTTCGACGTTTTCGAGCTATATACCCACGTTTAACTCTGGTCATTGAAGTTTATTCTTGTGAATGACGAATCTATTTTTTGATCAGTCTTTCTTTCGTTTGGTTTATCAAGAATCAACTGATTCTTCTAATGTATAAAATAAAGATTCCAATGGCTTTTGCTACTGCAACCTTCCCAACCATAATTCCCTTCAGTTAGGCACCTTCTAGATAGGCAAGGGATGGGACCTTGCATGAAGAAAAAATCATGGGTTTCATCGTTTCTATGGTTCTTTCTCTAACGGTAAGGTCCTCTCTATACGCCGGAGCCCTTTTATTTATAAGATATGAGATGAGTGTGTTATTAGTAACTTGTACAGTTTACCACCTCGAGCTCTACTCACAAATTAGAAAGTAAAAAAAAATACTGTCATAAACTGTCATGATAAGATTTATACATACAGTGACGACATGTAATTATGAGAGTTGGCCAAGTAGCTAACCTTTTTGATCCGTTCTCGCAGCAATAAAAGTATCATTTTTATACTTTTTCAATTTGCATTATTTCCCCGCTAAATGGATTGATGACCATTCGCTACCAATGAGGAATTGCTTTTCATCCCACATCGATTGAGGTGATTGGATTTGCACCAATGGAAACCATAAATTTCATCCCCAGTAAGGCTAGATGATAGATCTGTACTTTGCCACAGCAGAAAAGAAGAATTCTTCTGTTAGAAGAGTCTCTTATTCCATTTCAACTTCTGATCTAAACGAGTCGCACATACACCCTAGCACATACTCCTCTACGCTGAGGGCATCCTCGAAGAGCAGGAGATTTTTTTCTATTTTTTATTGGCTGTCTAGCATTTCTAGTAAGTTGTTGAATAGTCGGCATTTCAAATTCGAGATGAATTTAACTGGTTTGGATTGATCCTAACCAACCATATAAATAGGGCGAAACTTGTTCATTTGAACGTGAAAAAGAGAAGGGGGGAGTGAAACTAGATTTACCTGATTCTTCGATTTGTCCATCAATCATAATTTGGATAATCATAATCCAATTTCTGGATTCAAAAGCATAATTTTGCTTTTGGATTAAAAAACGGAAGTTTTAAGTTATCCATATGATATATTCATATCATTTTATTACAAAATGATTCAATATCATCAATATGGATGGGTGGATATAGGCATTTTTCTTTGTTCGTGAAAGATAGGAAAGGAGAAATATTTATGGATGAGGATCAATATCTAGATCTAGTACTTACAGAAAAAAGTTGTCGCCTATTAGAAAAGAATCAATATACTTTGAATGTGGATTCGAGATCGACCAAAACAAGGATAAAAAATTGGATTGAACTTTTCTTCAATGTTAGAGTAATAGCGATAAATAGTTATCGCCCCCCGGAAAAGAAGGGAAAGATAAGGCAAATTATGAGACGTCGAATGCGTTATAGACGTATGATTATTACACTAGAACCAGGTTATTCTATCCCACTTTTGCAGGAATGATACTTATTCAATTAATTAATAACATGACCACTCGTTTGTACGGAACTGTTACTTCAGGCACACGCGATAGATCCCTATCAGATTTCAACGGGGGAGCCCAGTCTCATCCACAAAAGAAATTGACCTCTGGACGGCATCGTTGCGGGAAAGGTCGTAATAACAGAGGAATTATTACAACGAGACATAGAGGAGGGGGTCACAAACGTCTATATCGTCAAATTGATTTTCGGCGAAGTAAAAAAGACATATCAGGAAAAATTGTAACGATAGAATATGACCCTAATAGAAGTGCATATATCTGTCTTGTACACTACAGGGATGGTGAAAAGACATATATTTTGCATCCCAGAGGGGTCATGATTGGAGATACCATTATTTCCGGTCCAAGAGCTCCTATATCGATGGGAAATGCCCTACCTTTGAGTGCGGTTTGAATTATTAATTTACGTAATCGGAAGCAACCGATTGGGTTTACAGCGAAACCTACAAATCTATCACTGATCCAACGAGAATACTTTTATGTACGGGATGAATCCCAAAGGGAAACTGAGGATAAATGGCAGCGGGTGATTGAGTTCAATAGTTACTTATATGGAATCATTGGCTCCAGAGATATGATAATATGGAGAAGGCTGGATTGTCTGAAGCAGAAACAAACAGGGTAGAGGACCCCTTGTTATGAAGATAGAGACAAGTTACTCACATCTGATTTGATGGTCAGAGGCAGATTCGGAGCTGGACAGTGAGAATATTTTCTGGAGGAGGAAAAGAAAAAAAGAACAAAAAGAGAAAGAAGGATGGAAAAGAGATGTTTAAAATGCCTCCTACGTTATCCGTAAGATACAAAAGTATTGACGTAATTTGATAAAGTCATTCATTCTGAATGCTACATGGAAACGGAACATAAGCCAGATGATGGAATCGAAACACCTAGGCTGTACAGAATCAAAATAGAGGGAATTGATTATATATCCTTCTTCATTCTAGATCCATATATATATATATATATCCAGTCTATATTTATATTTATTAGATGAATATCATGTACATCCAGAAAGCTGTATGCCCTGAGAGAGGCTTGTACAGTTTGGGAAGGGATTTTTACGAACTAAAGGTCTACTTCAACCAATATGCCCTTAGGCACGACTATACATAATGTGGAAATACAAGCCAGAAAAGGCGGACAATTAGCTAGAGCAGCGGGTGCTGTAGCAGAACTGATCGCAAAAGAAAGTGGATTGGCCACAATAAGATTACCTTCTGGGGAAGTTCGTTTAATACCCGAGAATTGCTTAGCAACAATTGGACAAGTAGGTAACGTCAATTCAAGCAATAGAGCTTTGGGTAAAGCTGGAGCCAAACGTTGGCTGGGTAAGCGTTCTGAAGTAAGAGGAGTAGTTATGAATCCTGTGGACCATCCTCATGGGGGTGGTGAAGGAAGAGCCCCGATTGGTAGAAAAAAACCCGTGACTCCCTGGGGCTATAGCGCGCTTGGAAGAAAGAGTCGGAAGAGGAATAAATATAGTGATGCTTCGATCCTTCGTCGACGTAAGTAGGAATAGTTGGAAATCTATTTTATTTCTTCTTTCAACAAAAAGAAAGGTAATTGGTCATGGCACGTCCACTAAGAAAAAAAAATCCTTTTGTAGCTAATTTTTTATTGAGGAAAATTGAAAATCTAAACAAGAAGAAAGAAAAGAAGATAATAGTGACTTGGTCCCGGGCATCTGCCATTGTACCCGCAATGATTGGTCATACAATTGCTGTTCATAATGGAAAGGAACATGTACCGATTTACATAACAGATCGTATGGTAAACCACAAATTGGGGGAATTTGTACCTACTTTCATTTTCCGGGGACATACAACGAAGAATGATAAGAAATCGAGAAACAATAATAAATCGAAAAACGAGAAGAATTTGAAAAACGAGAAGAAATATTATTAGTAATAGTCTTCGTAGATCGGGGAGGATGAAGATTAATGATAAATAAGAGTGAAAGCCCAAAAATACGAGCTATGGCTAAACAGATACGTATGTCTGCTCATAAAGCACGTAGAGTAATCAATCAGATTCGTGGTCGTTCCTATGGGCAAGCACTTATGATACTGGAACTGATGCCTTATGGCGCATGTTATCCCATATTACGGTTAATTTCTTCTGCAGCTGCAAATGCTAATCACAATATGAGTTTAAACAAAGCCAACTTATTTGTTAGCAGAGCCGAAGTGAATGAAGGATCTTTTTTCAAAAGATTTCAACCTAGAGCTCGGGGGCGTGCTTATCAAATACACAAACCCACTTGTCATATAACTATTGTATTGGAAGAAATATCCAGATAGATTGAATAATCCAATTATATACCAAAAAGGAAAATATGTATGGGAAATAAAATAAATCCACTTGGTTTTAGACTTGGTTTCACCCAAAATCATCGTTCCCTTTGGTTTGCAAAACAAAGGGATTATTCCGAAGATTTACGAGAAGATGATAAAATATATAATTGCATTGAAAATTATATACGACTTATAAGGAGCTCCTCAGATTATGGGGGACTCGCACGTATAGAAATTGCAAAAAAGAGAAGTTTGCTTCATATCCAAATATATATGGGATTTCCCAACTTGTTAACCAAAAGATCAAGTGTACGTCAAGAAGTGAAACGATTAAGAAACGATATAGAGTATTTGGTTTTACAAAATAGGCTTTCTGTGGACAGAAAACTTTTCATTTTTCTGCAAGAAGTAGCGAACCCTTATAGAGAACCTAATATTCTTGCAGAATATATTGCGCTGCAAATAAAGAATAGAGTTCCATTCAGAAAAACGATTCAAAAGGCTATTGAACTAGCTAAAGGGGCAGATGTCAAAGGTATTCGAATCAAAATTGCAGGACGCCTCGACGGAAGAGAAAGGGCCCGTAGCGAATCGACCAAGCAAGGTAGGGTTCCCCTACAAACCATTCGAGCTAAAATTGATTATTGTTATTATGCGGCTCGAACCATCTATGGAGTATTAGGGATAAAAATTTGGATTTTTGAGGATGAGGAATAATGGATTCATCCCATGATCTTTCTGATCATGAATCGTCAATTCTATTAGATCAAATTCAAATTAGATTCACCATTCTGGAACAGTGCTATGCTTAGTGTGTGACTCGTTGAGATCGAGCTTCTGCTTCTTTTCTGAAGTGATGAGTGATGGAGAACTCAAAATAAGGACGGATTAGTCTCTGATATTAGAAACCAACTCCCCGCTTCATATTATCAAGATCCAATAAGCTAATAGCTATTACTGCATATAACTATTCTATAGTTATATGGAATGAATCAAAGACCTTCTTCCACAAAGGGGCAGACCCATGAGATCTATATCCCTTGTGAAGCGAGAGAGACGTTCGGCAATGCAAGAAAAGAAAAAGATGGGAAGGAGAAGAAGAAAGAATGAAATCTTCTTCCTTTCAGTATTGTATGGTTCATGAGCCACTCCTAAAGAGCAGTGTGATAAAGCATAAGAATCATCCGGATTCATTCCGGATTGAATGGATTCGGTTTACGAAAAAGAGAGCTTCGGGTCGATGAAAACTAAGGAAATTGATTCTGATGAATTTAGAGCTCCATTGCAGAGGGAAGACCTGAACATCAATTTAAAAGCTGTGAGAACGATGGAACTTGTGACTGCATAAGATTATAAAAGAATCTTAATCATCCATTGGATAGGATGGCGAAATAAACCAACAAGGAATTGATTTCAATGGAGTCTATGAATCGACCCATGAAGCAAATACTGAAAGAGCCAATATTCGCCTGTGAATTTTTGACAATCTCAACTGAAATAAAAGAATTATTCCGTCAATGATATGCATAAATTCTAGCCTAATTTGTTTGTAGATCTAGGTTTATTGCTATCTATATAAAACATGATGTCAATATGGATTGTCCCATTTTTGGATAGACTCCTTCACGAGGAGCCGGATGAGAAGAAACTTTCATGTCCGGTTCTGAAGTAGAGATGGGGCCAAAATAGTAATATTTGCTAGAATAGAACCATCGACTAGAACCCAAAAAAAACGAAATTTCGTCACCAACATAGGGGAAGAATGAAGGGAGTATCTTATCGGGGCAATCGCATTTGTTTCGGTAGATTTGCTCTTCAGGCACTTGAACCTGCTTGGATCACATCTGGGCAGATAGAAGCAGGACGCCGGGCAATAACTCGTTATGCTCGTCGTGGTGTAAAAATATGGATACGTGTATTTCCGGACAAACCCGTTACAATGAAATCTGCTGAAACACGTATGGGTTCGGGGAAACCCAAAGGAGCTCCTGAATATTGGGTATCTGTCGTCAGACCTGGTCGAATACTTTATGAAATAGGTGGAGTGTCAGAGACTGTAGCTAGAGCAGCTTTTCAAATTGTTGCATACAAAATGCCTATACATACTCAATTAATTATTGCTTCGTCTATATAATACAGAACGAAAGAGCTCTTTTTGGTGGAAGAAGATTAATAGTTTGTAGATTCTAAATTGTTTTTATTTATGCTGGGGTAACAAAATTTTTGGAGGAAAAATGATTCAGTCTCAAACTTATTTGAATGTAGCAGATAACAGCGGAGCCCGAAAACTAATGTGTATTCGAGTTCTAGGAACAAATAATCGTAAATATGCTCATATTGGTGACGTGATCATCGCTGTGATTAAGGAAGTAATACCTAACATGCCCCTGGAAAAATCAGAAGTAGTTAGAGCCGTAATTATACGCACGTGTAAAGAACTTAAACGTGACAATGGAATGATCATACGATCTGATGACAATGCAGCAGTTGTCATTGATCAGAAAGGAAATCCAAAAGGAACCCGAGTTTTTGGTTCAGTTGCTCGGGAATTGAGACAATTGAATTTCACCAAAATAGTATCATTGGCTCCCGAAGTGTTATAAATATTGATAGCTAAATTCAATAGAAATAATGGCATAAAAAATTATTTATTTTGTACATCGCAGTAGATTGCATTTCAGGCATATTCCTCAAAATAAAAAAGAAAACATGCCTTTTATATTGAGATGGGGAATTCCTAAAAATTAGTTCGTCACGGGTAACGATACTATTGCCAATTTAATGACTGTTATAAGAAACGCTGACATGGTAAAAAAACGCACAGTTCGAGTAGCAACTACTAATATTACTGAGAAGATTGGAAGAATCCTGGTACGAGAGGGTTTTTTAAAGGATGTTAGGGAACATCGGGAAGGCCAAAAATCTCTTTTAATTTCAACTTCGAAATATAGAAAAAGGAAGAAAAATACATATATAACCGCTTTAAAGCGTACTAGCAAACCTGGTCTTAGAATCTATTCCAATTCTCGGGAGATCCCTAAAGTTCTAGGTGGAATGGGAATCGTAATCCTTTCTACTCCCCAAGGAATTATGACCGATCGAGAAGCTCGGCAAAAAAAAATTGGTGGAGAAATATTATGTTATGTATGGTAATTCGTCTGAATTTTATATGAAACTATTGGGTCTGTGAGATATGAAAAAGTGGCAGAACGAAAATACTATTCTTAGCTCTAAATATGATGCTTACTCCCACTTATCGGGAGTTATTTTATACTAAAATTAGTACCAAAACCCTATTTATTATGAAGAAGGATTCCAATTTAATCAATGCGGAAGGTTTGGTTACTGAATCACTTTCCAATGGTATGTTTCGCGTCCGTTTAGATAACGAATCTGAGATTATAGCCTATATTTCGGGTAAAATTCGACAGAATTCTATACGAATATTACCAGGAGATAGAGTCAAAGTCGAATTAAGTGCTTATGATTTAACTAGGGGGCGTATAGTTTATAGACTTCGCAACAAATCTGCAAACGATGAGATAACCTTTTGATTTTTATCGAATATCTGATAGAGAGCAGTATATAGATCTTATTAATTAGATGAGCTCCATTTTTACAGAAAATGAAATGGAATATGAGCGCACCCATTCCAAATTGAAGGACCACAGACATGAAAATTCGTGCTTCTGTTCGTAAAATTTGTGACAGTTGTCGCCTAATTCGTAGGCGGGGACGGGTTAGGGTAATTTGTGCCAATTTGAGACATAAGCAAAGGCAGGGGTAATCCTTCTCTATATCAAGAGACAAATGTATAAAATCAATTTTGACATCCAATCTATCTAAATCTATTTATACAGATAAATTTAGATAGATTTCTTTTTTCTCTCATAGATATGAAACGATTAATAAAACTATTAATATGTCAAAAATTACAAGAAGAAGAATTGGTATTACAAGAAGAAGAATTGGTATTACAAGAAGACGAATTGGTTCACGTAAGAATGAACGTCGCATATTCAAAGGAGTTATTCACGTTCGAGCGAGTTATAATAATACCATTGTGACTGTTACAGATATACGGGGACAAGCGGTTTCTTGGTCTTCTGCTGGTGCCTGTGGATTCAAAGGCAAAAAAAGAGGTACAGCATTTGCTGCTCAGACTGCAGTGGAAAATGTTATTGGTACATTAATGGATCAGGGGATGAAACGAGCGGATGTCCTGATAAGCGGCCCTGGCTCGGGGAGGGATACAGCATTACGAACCATTCGTAAAAGTGGCATAATTTTAAATTATGTACGTGACGTAACTCCTATGCCGCATAATGGATGTAGACCTCCCAAAAAGAGACGTTTGTAAAAATTGAATGAATTTGAACAAAAAAAAAATGATTAAATAATCTATTCAAGTAAAATGAAATTAATATGATTCAAGATGAGATCTCAGTCTCCCTTAAGAGACCACAATGGAAGTGTATCGAATCCAGAGAAGATAGTAAGCGCCTTCATTATGGCCGTTTCATTCTATATCCGCTTTGCAAAGGGCAAGCTAATACAATAGGTCTTGGAATGCGAAGAGCCTTACTTGGAGAAGTAGAAGGAACATGTATAACACGTGCCAAATTTAAGAACATAACACATGAATATTCTTCAATAATAGGTATTGAAGAATCGGTACATGATATTTTGATAAATCTGAAAGAAATTGTACTTAGAAGTGATCCGTACGGAATTCGGGAAGCATCTCTATGTATTGTTGGACCAAAACTTGTAATCGCTCAGGATATCATATTACCACCTTCTGTAAGAATAATCGATACTATGCAACATATAGCTACTGTGCATAAAAAAATTACTTTAGATATAAAATTACAAATTGAAAAAGGTCGCGGATATATTATACAAAATACGAAGGATTATAATCCTAAGGATGGCGTTTATTTAGATGCCATGTTTATGCCCGTTCGAAATACAAATTATAGTATTCATTCTTATTGGAATGGAAATGAGATACAAGAAGTTCTTTTCCTTGAGATATGGACGAATGGAGGAGTAACTCCTAGAGAGGCGCTTTACGAAGCTTCTCGGAATTTGATTGAGTTATTGCTTCCTTTCCTGTCTGCAGAGCAACAGAGTATTGATGGAACAAATAATCCCCTTTTGCATATATCGACAGACACGAACAGAACAAAAGAAGGAGTGGATTTTTCTAATATTTTTATTGACCAATTAGAGTTACCCACTAGGATTTATAACTGCCTCAGAAACGCCCATATAAATACATTATCGGACCTAATGAATTACAGCCGAGAAGATCTAAGCAAAATCCTCGCGGAAAATTCTGTCAAACAGATATTAGAAGTTTTGCGCAATTTTGGGATTAGATCCATCAAATAGTTATATTTTAACTCTGTATTTATCCCGCTTCCCTAAGTTATTGTGTAAAATAGTTTGAATAACTAACTTAGGATCCGTCTTCGACATATTTCTTTCGTAGAATATGCAAAATCTCTGACAAAGTGGATATATCTAGGGAGAGTTAATTTGTCTTGAAGCAATGAGTCCCTAGATATATCCACGAAAGATTTGTTTTAATATTTTTAAATTCTAAGTTAGATCAAATTGGAAAAGGCCCAAACTGAAAGATTTATCGATAGGTAACGTTGCTCCAATACCTAGCCAAAGGGCTACTGCAGTACCAATTAAAAATACTGTTGTAGCTACTGGACGACGAAATGGATTTTGAAATTGATTCACATTCTCCAAGAAAGGTACTGTTAATAGTCCCGCAGGTACTGAGGCCATTAAAAGTACACCTAATAATTTATTAGGTACTGTACGAAGTATTTGGAATACGGGGAAAAAATACCATTCGGGCAATATTTCCAAAGGAGTTGCAAATGGATTTGCCGGTTCACCAATCATTGACGGCTCTAGAACCGCTAAACCTACGGTACATGCAATAGTACCTGAAATTACTACTGGAAAAATATATAAAAGATCATTGGGCCAAGCGGGCTCTCCATAATAATTATGCCCCATACCTTTAGCTAATTTAGCCCTTAATACAGGATCATTCAAGTCAGGCTTCTTTGTTATTGGGATAAGGAGATCTTTATGGATCTATCCCCCGAAGGAACCGGACATGCCTTTTTTTATCATCCGGCTCGAGCAATAAATGAATGGCGTATCCTCATAATAAGAACTAAGAATGTTTATACCATTCTTGCTCATTTTAGTATTTCGGATTAGATGCTCAGTACCCAAGTAAGCTTAAATTTCGATCATGATCAATATACGTTTTGGACTATCTCCTTCCTTGTAATCCGTATCTATCTCCACGAATAGACCTCCATAGCATACAAGGTATTGACTTGTTACTGATCCGGCCCTTCTCTTCCCTTAGATCTCTTATTTTACTCCGATAGTTTACCTTATTGAAATGCAAGGAAAATGGATGCATTTTCATACTATGAAAAGTAATAATATTTTATTCAATATCGTACACTATTACCTGGATCTCACGGAGCCCTTCCTAATTCGGATTCGATCATAGAAAAAATTCTCTTGAAATGGAACAAACCGACGGATGTCTTTTACCCAAGTTCTAAACTTCTTATTTCTGATAAGAAAATTGGGGCAGAGACTTCGCCATGAATCTTTATAAGGCAGATGAATTTATCTGCACAGCCTAAACAATAGTTCAAGTCACACACTCCCATAATCCATATTCTCCCTCTGAGCTGAGGATGTACTTCAATTGTTTGTATTGGATCAATAATACTTCAGAATTGAAAGTAGAAATCCGGGGAACTCCGAGGAGCATGGTTTCTTATTTCCATATTCCCAATATGAAATATTCCCGGCAACGATCTAATAATTATTAGTCGTTACTCAACAAAACGATAGATTATGACTACTCATGGATACTCGTTCAAAATATATCTTTCCTCTCTATAAAGGACCTGAAATACCCTGCTTACGAATCATTAGAAAGTGCATTGGCATAAATACAGCAGTAAGGAGGGGTAATATAAAAGTGTGTAAACTATAAAAACGAGTCAAGGTAGATTGACCCACACTAACACTTCCGCGTAATAACTCTACCAAAGGAGATCCTATTACAGGAATGGCCTCAGGCACACCGGTCACAATTTTGACCGCCCAATAACCAATTTGATCCCAAGGCAAAGAATAACCAGTTACACCAAAAGATACGGTTAGTACCGCTAGAATTACACCCGTAACCCAAGTTAATTCACGAGGTTTTTTGAATCCACCTGTGAGATAAACACGAAATACATGCAAGATCATCATTAAAACCATCATACTTGCTGACCATCGATGAACCGATCGGATTAGCCAACCGAAGTTTACTTCGGTCATTATGTATTGAACAGAAGCAAAAGCTTCTATCACAGTCGGACGATAGTAAAAAGTCATAGCAAAACCAGTAGCTACTTGTACCAAAAAACAAGTGAGTGTTATCCCCCCTAGACAATAGAATATATTCACATGAGGAGGAACGTATTTACTAGTGATATCATCCGCAATCGCCTGAATCTCGAGACGCTCTTCGAACCAATCGTAGACTTTATTGAGATAGGTAAACTGCAATTCCCCCTCTGAAAACCGTACATGAGAATTTCCTTTCATACGGCTTAAACAAGAATATTCAAATACTTTTTGAACGAATATATTAATTGTTAAATATTGAGATACTCTCTATTTCGTTCTCTGGGGATATGAATGAACAGAATTTGAAGTGATCCAGGAGCTCCCACAATAAATAAGAAGGAAAACTTCATAATGCTCGAATTTCAAGTCGGCTCATTCTTATGCAGAAGAAATTGCTATAGGCCTTTTGAAAAATCTTTTACCCTATCCGTTATATAAATTGTTTAGGGAACAACTAGTATCGACGACAATAGGAATTTTCTTGTTGAGATCTCAATAGATGAATAAATGTAAACCTAAGATTTATATCCTACCCCGATAATTTTATTTCATTCTAAAAAGGTTCTCTGGATAATAACCTTTTCATTCAATTGTGGGCTTTCAATGAAATATGCTAACTAAGAGAGATGAAATACTCTTCAGCCAAAGTCAGCTGAAGAAGGACGGGAGATCTCTCATTTTTGATCATACTTCTTTCAATTTATTAGAACCCTGGTGACGAGGTTTAAGTGACAGGTATAAGCCATAGTTCAGATCTTGTTTAATGTATCTATTAAACATCTCGTGCTCCGGATATTCACTTTTTATCAATATCCAACGAGGTAAGACCATCTTTATGAAGATAACAGACTGGTATTCTGTATTAGAATAGAGATCAGATTTGACAAGTCGCACGCCCATATTCCAAAAATCCTTAGATAAAAGTAATTACACGATCAAACTACCGAAACGTAATAACTTAGAAACTCGAGCTATCCAATAGCTCGCCTTTAATTCCTTAGTTTTTTTTCTGAAGAACTCGGGATCCGAGCGGATGTTCTGGTTTATTTAGACCCAACTAACTGGAATTCCGTCCAATAAAACGGAAGAATTATAAATTTCCAATATGATTGATAGGAATATTGCAAATAAGGCCATTGCAATACCCATCAATGGAGTAGTGCCCCATCCGGGAGCTACTTTACCAGATTCTGTATTAAGTGGTTTTAAATAATTTCCTACAATAGTACGTCTTGGTCTGGTCTTAGAAGTATCATCAAAAGTCTGTGTAGCCATAAGAACTATTGCATCGGTTGAGATCTGCTAACTTTGTATACTATTCTATGTGTATATATATATACATGAGATTACCTAACAATGGAAACTGCAACCTTAGTCGCTATCTTCATATCTTGTTTACTTGTGAGCTTTACTGGTTATGCCTTATATACCGCCTTTGGGCAACCGTCTGAACAACTTAGGGACCCTTTTGAGGAGCACGAGGACTAGTGGAAAGAAAGACCTTCCCACTAGGGAAGGTCTTTCTTTGATGATAATAATCAGGAGTAAAAGGATAAGAATTATTTCCCCCCTCTATCTGGAATTTTTGGGGGGTCCCGAAAGAAAATAGCAAAAAAAATTATTCCTAAGGTTGATACTAAAAGGAATGTATAAACCAATGCTTCCATAGATTCGATCGTAGTTTACAATTATGGAGATAGCTTTCGTACTAATTAGAACATTTTTCATAAAGATAAGTAATCAAAAGATTTTTAATCATTCTTAGTTAGAATGAATATTACACTAATATTTTCATTTTTATTTATTTGGTATAATCTCTCTGATTAAACACCGGGAGCAATGTCATATTATACCACTTGTTTCTTAGTAGTGGGATCCCCCAGTTTTTGGAATGCCCCAAATTCGACTTGGGCATCCAAGTCCGGATCAATACCAGCAAAAACATCTCTGAATAGAGTTCTAGCGCCGTGCCAAATGTGTCCAAAAAAGAAAAGAAGAGCAAATGTAGCATGTCCAAAAGTAAACCAACCCCTTGGACTACTACGAAAAACACCATCGGATTTCAAAGTAGCGCGATCTAATTCAAAAATTTCACCTAATTGCGCACGTCTAGCATATTTTTTAACTATGGCAGGATCGCCAAAACTAACCCCGTCAAGTTCACCACCATAGAACTCCACAGTGACACCTACTTGTTCAACACTATATTTTGATTCCGCTCTTCTAAAAGGAACATCAGCTTTCACAATTCCTTCTTCATCAACTAGAACGACTGGAAATGTTTCGAAAAAGGTAGGCATACGACGTACAAAAAGCTCACGCCCGTCTTTATCTTTGAAAATAGGGTGCCCTAACCAACCAACAGCTATTCCATCCCCATTGTCCATCGCACCTGCCCTGAATAACCCCCCTTTAGCCGGATTATTCCCAATGTAATCATAAAAAGCGAGTTTCTCAGGAATTTTTGACCAAGCTTCTGATAGACTGAGATTCTCGGCCAGACCGGCACGAACTTGTCGATCTATTTCTTGTTGGAAGTATCCCTGATCCCATTGATAACGAGTGGGACCAAATAATTCGATCGGAGTCGTTGCGGAGCCATACCACATGGTTCCAGCGACAACAAAAGCTGCAAAAAACACAGCAGCAATACTGCTGGATAGGACAGTTTCAATATTCCCCATACGTAATCCTTTATACAAACGTTGGGGAGGACGAACACTGAGATGGAATAGACCCGCTAATATACCCAATATACCTGCTGCAATATGATGAGCAGCTATTCCTCCCGGAACAAAAGGATCAAAACCTTCAGCCCCCCACGCTGGATTTACAGGTTGTATTCTTCCAGTTAGCCCATAAGGATCAGACACCCATATTCCGGGTCCATACAATCCTGTTACATGAAATGCTCCGAATCCGAAGCAGGCTGCTCCTGAGAGGAATAAATGAATTCCAAAGATCTTGGGTAAATCTAAAGAAGGTTTCCCTGTACGTTCATCACAGAATACATCTAGATCCCAATATACCCAATGCCAGATAGCTGCTAAGAAACACAAGCCAGAAAACACAATATGTGCCCCGGCTACACCTTCGTAACTCCAAAGACCTGGATTAGTTACAGTTTCTCCAGTGATGCTCCATCCACCCCATGAATCCTTTATTCCTAAACGAGTCATAAAGGGTATAACAAACATCCCTTGTCTCCACATTGGATCAAGAACAGGATCGGATGGATCAAAAATTGCTAATTCATAAAGAGCCATTGAACCAGCCCAACCGGAAACTAAAGCTGTATGCATTATATGCACAGCGATTAATCGACCAGGATCATTCAATACGACGGTATGGACGCGATACCAAGGCAAACCCATGATAAATACCCCTTTATCAGAAAAAGTGGACACTATGTAACTTTCTCGCATTAGAGAAGATCATGCTATGGAACTAAAAACCGTGTATGACAAAGATGAACACGTATTCAAAGCCATTAATGGAGAAATAGTTTAAAAAAAATGTTATGTTCATAATAGTAGCAGAAGTGGAACTAAGATACCTTTTTTGTGTACTAATACACAATGTGGGAATTGGTCCCATTTTACCACTGAGCAAACACATAAAATACTTGGAACGTGAAACTGAGACATTTGCACGACAAAGAGGTATACGAACCATTATTGTTCGAGTAATGTATGCAGCTAAAGAAGCGTTTGGTATCTAACTAAGGCATTATAATAATGTTACAATACTTGATTTTATTGTAACAAATAAAAGTTTAACAAATAAAGGTTAGTTATTGGCAATTAATTATACTATTTGATAAATACGTAGACCATTAAATACGTTTTTATTGAACATATTCAATAAGATTATCAAAATAGCATTTTACTATTACCTAAAGAAGTAATTTCATGAGGGTGTTCAAAGACTTGGCATTCCAAGTATATTACTTGGACCGTATGATCTTTAGACCGCAAGGCGGTCTTTCATTTCATTTCTTTTCTATTTTTAGAATAGAGAAAATAAAATAATTTTATCTATTCTGAATATTTTTTTTTTTTATTCTATTTTGGGGTGGTGAAAGACTTGGCATTCCGAGTATATTACTTGGACCATATGATCTTTAGACCGCAAGGCGGTCTTTCATTTCATTTTTTTTCTATTTTTAGAATAGAGAAAATAAAATAATTTTATCTATTCTGAATATTTTTTTTTTATTCTATTTTGGGGTGTTGAAAGACTTGGCATTCCAAGTATATTACTTGGCATTCCAAGTATATTACTTGGACCATATGATCTTTAGATCAAGGCGGTCTTTCATATCTTTTCTATTTTTAGAATAGAGAAAATAAAATAATTTTATCTATTCTGAATATTTTTTTTATTCTATTTTGGGGTGTTGAAAGACTTGGCATTCCAAGTATATTACTTGGACCATATGATCTTTAGATCAAGGCGGTCTTTCATATCTTTTCTATTTCTAGAATATATAAAATAGAAAATTTGCTTTATTCTGAATATTTTTTTATTCTATATGAGGGGGTTGAAAGACTTGGCATTCCAAGTATATTACTTGGAGCATATGATCTTTAGATCAAGGCGATCTTTCATTTCTTTTCTATTTTTAGAATAGAGAAAATAGAAAATTTGCTTTATTCTTTAGATCAAGGCGATCTTTCATTTCTTTTCTATTTTTAGAATAGAGAAAATAGAAAATTTGCTTTATTCTGAATATTTTATATATTCTATATAAGGGAGAGGGCCCTTCATGCCATTGGGCGTTCCGAAAGTACCTCATCAGCATTTCGAAGAAGAAGATGCTATTTGGATGGACTTATATAACAAGCTTTATGAGGAAAGACTCCTTTTTTTGGTTAAGCCACTTGACGACGAGATTGGAAATCAAATCGTTAGTATGATGATCTATTTAAGTCTTGATGATGTAACTCAAGAGCAGTTTTTATTTATTCATTGTACTGGTGGACCAATAATACCGGGACTAGCTATTTATGATACTATGCAATATATAGCACCAGAAGTATATACAATGGTGCTCGGGATAGCTGCTTCAATGGGATCTATTATCCTAAGCGGGGGGTATCTTGGTAAACGTATAGCATTCCCTAGTGCTACAATTATGCTCCATCAACCCGCCAGTACTTGGACGAATGGAGTGTCCAGGATGTGTACAGAGAATGCTGAGGATTTAAGAATGATTAAAGAACTCATTGTGCAAATTTATGCAGAAAGAACGAACGAAAAAGAAAAGTTCGTCATTTGGAATCAGTTAGACAGAGATTTTTTTATGTCAGCAGAAGAGACGCTGGAATATGGCCTTGTTGATCTTATAATTGGCAAGAGAAGGACGGCACCCTCCTGGCTAAAAAGAAAACGAAAACGGGGTCCTATGAGCAGGATTTTGCACGAGGAAATAACTTCAAACGAGGATCCACGTTTAAATTAAATCCCATGACGCTTTTGATAAGCGATATGGAGCTTCAAGGGGCTCCTCGAAAAGAAACGAATGAAAATGGAGGAAATGGAAATCGAGCCCCGTCAATTTGAAATCGACGGACTTGTTTCTCAATCTCAATTTTTGATTTCAGGATTTACCGGATAGGGCCATCGGTTCGGTATAGTGGACTTAAACTAATCTAAATCTTGACAGGGCGGTACTCTAACCAATTGAACTACAATCCCAATAGATCGCCTGCCAACTAATCTGCAGTAATACATTATGTTACTCCGAATCAATAAAACATTGGATGTTCATTTCCTCGAAGAAGTATCACTTCGTTCCATTAGGTCTATGCATATACATGCATATATGCATAAAACACAGATACATCAGGAGTTCAAAAACGAACTACGCTTTCTCGATGCCAGAGACTTACATAAATCTATTATGGAGGGACCATGTTTATATTGGGTCGAGCTGGATTTGAACTAACGTTGGCCTATTGACAAATTAAATAGAATTCAATAAAATGGAATAAAATGAATTCCAAAAAAAATGCTATTGTTACTATTTAATTCAAATTAAATAGAATTCCAAAGAAAGTTACTATTGTTACTATTGACCATTTTAATATAATTCCATTTTTTATGGTAATGCGCCCAAATTAAAACTTATTATTTTTTTTGTATTTGCAGGGAGGAGCAAATGCTAAATACATTTAGGACCTTGGTATTGGCGTGGTTAGAAAGATACAATTGTGTTTTGTTATTTGGGTTATTTTACGGGTTCCTTTCCACATTACCGCTGAGCCCCGCTCAAATATATTTCACGAGATCCTTTATTTTAGAACACGACGCAAGAAGAAGAAGTGAGTTCAAGAGAAAATATCTTGGGCAAGAAAAAGGCTTTAGCTTGCGCAAAAGCCAAGTAATTTTCAGTGGTTCTCTTTTCGCGCAGGCAATAGTATTTTTCTCCATTTATTGCACTCCTATCTATTTGGCGTTTTTCAACCCCCATGTAATGCTTTTTATCGCTGCACCAATCGTGTGCGCTATTTTGGATAAGTATATACACGAATTATCTCCTAATCGTACAAAATTGTTACTAATTGGAATAGTTCTTCATTTAATGAATCCAATACTATTTTTTTCGGACTCAATTTTTACAAGATTAATCAATATATTATTGTTTCGATATACCGAGAATTTAGTATTTCTGATAAGTGCTTTCATTGGTTGGTTGAGCGGGCAAATTTTATTCATCAAGTTGGCAAAATTTTTTTGTTTGCGCATAGAGCGCGATTCTACATTCTTGGGAAGTGGATATGCGACATCAAAACGGTATATAAAGGAGACTTTAAAGATTTTCTTCTTTGGATACTTTTTCCTATTCTGTTTTAGCGGGAACACCCCAAATGTTTTTTTTACTAAGAGGTTCAAGGAAGAACTTTTTGGGAAAAACGTACTCGTAGAACCCTTTTCTACGATTCAAAAATCAATTAATAGATTGAGGAGGAAAGAACAAGGAAACAACACAAGAGTGAGATTGTTGACGAAATCTAGTGACAAAAAAACGTCTAAGAAAAAGTATGATTTCGCCCCACTCCCGAGTGAAGCTGAACTTGATGACAAAGTATCTGAGATAGAAAAGGAGCAGACCAACGACGGCGGAGGAAAAGACAAAAAACCATACCCTATTGAGTATGTACTAGCAACATGGATTGGGAAAACGTGGCTCAATATGTTTTATGATTATCGCAGATGGAATTGGCCAATACGATATATTGAAGTGGACCCTGAAAATTTTGTTCAGGGGCATTTTGTCGGTCCTCTCAAGTCGGAAGTTGCCGACTATTTCTTTGATACGTGCATCAGCGATGGAAGAGAAAAACTTTCTTTCACATCCTCACCGGGTGTTTTCTGGTTTGCGGAAATGATCCGCCAAAATATGGGGCATTCAGAAACCCTTTCAGGGTTAGAAACTGATTCTTCCAATGAAGATAATTTTGCTAAATGGGTTGTAGCAAAAACAAGTAGAAGGGATCACTTAGGCAGTGAGCTTGAAGACCGAGTAAAAGCTCTAAGCAATGGAGCACCTATTCTAGGTGTGATAGAGAAGAGGGTAAAATTCTCCATGGAAAGTGGAACGTGCCTTCCCGAAATAGAAGATCCTTTCCTGAGTGGGCCCTTTCGGGGAATAATGGAGCATTCGAGATCCGCATGGATTCCCCTATCTAAGAATATATCCGATGAGGATAGATTAGCTCAAGAGCTATCTAAACAGCGACAGAAAAAGTCGCGTACTCGCGAAGAAGCAAAAAAGGCGAAACTTATAATTTATGAAATTTCAAGTATATTGAATTTACTAAAGAAAAATAAGAGTCGTAAAGAAACAAGAACGACACTTATTAGGGGAAAAAAGATTCAGTTTCTTCTTAAGACTGTCTTGAATAAATTGAAGAAACTTATTCGGTTCAGTAATAAATTATGTTTATTCTTTGATGAGAGAAAGTTATCATTCTCGGAGAAACATGGGAAGAACGAGGGGATATCTAATACTCCAGAGGAAGAACAAATCTATGATAAAAGAGAGGGTGAGGGTCTAATTGGAATAATGGAAGAATTAATGGGTGAGTTCGTATTATCCCTTAATAAAAAGGAAAAAAAAGATTCTAATATTGCTGATATAGATGTAATCGGCAACCTCGAAGAGGGGTCTCTTTCAGGAGAGGATGCTTTTGAGAAGTTCATGGATCAGTTCTTTTTGTTCGTTGAAAATAAGTTATTATTCTTGGATAAATCGGAAAAGGATGAACAAATTTCTGATCAAAAAAAAGAGAATGATCATTTTGAAAAAGGGGTCTCTGCTCCTGTTTTATTTTTTACAGAAAATAAAAAAGTAAAATTGATTTTCAATTTTTGGCTCCCCCTCTTCGATCTATTTCGAAGAAGGAAGGTTGGGTTGAAAGAGTTGGAAAATTTAGTTGTTTCCAAAAGAAAAGCTGGAAAGGCCTTAGATCCCAACATTTCTGCGGTTTTCAATAAAATAGTTTTGAACGAATTGAAACTTTCGGAGATTAAGAGGGATGCACCTTTTTGGGCTTCCAAACTTCATACTGGTTTATTTGATGATTTTGGTGAGACAAACGACCTCGATCTTGCCTCACCAGACGCTCGGAGCGCCATGCTTGTGGACCCAGTGTTCGACGATCCAAATATAGTCAGTTGGATCTGGGAGGCGGATGATGACCGAAACGTAATAAAAGGATCCATACGTGCTCAAAGACGTAACCTTAATACATTGATGGTATATGATATACATGTACGTTCCTCTTTCTTCGTGAGATTTTCTGAAATGGGAGTGAAAAGCGAACGAATAAGAAAAAAACGCGGAAGAAGAGATAAAATAAAGGTAAAGTTTTATTCGAAAGCAAATTGGTTGCAGCATTCTCGTGGTCCTCTTCGTGAAATGTATAAACCATTTCAGACTAACACAGAACGGACTCGCCTGGAAGAATTGACTTGGATGGATGAGGAATTTATCCAAATCATAAGAGGTGTGTGCTTAATCATTCTTCTTTATATAAGAAAATTTATACTAGTACCTTTGTTCATAATAACGAAGAATATTGTTCGTACATTATTATTTCAGTTTCCCGAATTGAAGGAAGATTGGAATGATTGGACGAGAGAAATGTATGTCATATGCGATTATGACGGTGTTGAATATTCAGAAACAGAATACCCAGAAGACTTTTGGGAAGTTGGAATGCAAGTAAAGGTTCTATCCCCCTTTCGCTTTAAACCTTGGCATGAAGAGCACTCTGAAGGCGATGCTGGTTATTTAACGATGAATCCCATGGTATTAACTGAAAAACCTTTCTCTGGCACAACCTCTGATTCTGAACAGGAGAAGAGTGACGATCTGTCCAAAGTTTGGGAAGAATTCTTCGGACCTATTAAAAGATTCTGGGGACCTCGTATCAAACAAATGATACAACGTATTAATTCGTTGATACGACCAGTGATAGCACTTAGCAAAGAATTAATAAGACGTATTAAAGAATCGATAGGGCGAGTAATAGGGCGTATAAAAGAGTTGATAAGATTTATCAAATTCGATGAATGGATAAGACATATCAAGGAATTAATAGGGCGAGTGATAGAACATACGATAAAATGGATAAGACGTATCCAAGAATCGATAGAACGAGTTTTAGAACGTAGCAAAAAATTGCTAGGGCGAGTGCTGAAAGGGATTACATGGATCAAAAAATCCGAACTTAAACCAGATCAAAAGGTTATAAACGATGATGAAATGAATGATCGAGTTCCTTCTCAATTACGGATTCCTTCTCAATTACAGATTAAGGCTAAACCAAGGGTTAAGCATGAATTTGGAATGAAAACTCGACCAAATCTTAAACAAAGGACTGAGGAGAGCAAGGTTAAACAAAGGACTGAGGAGAGCAAGGTTAAACAAAGGACTGAGGAGAGCAAGGTTAAACAAAGGACTGAGGAGAGCAAGGTTAAACAAAGGACTGAGGAGACTAAAATGAAACAAAGGAAGGACGAGACCAAAATGAAACAAAGAAATGAGGATATGAAACAGATTACAGAAAAGTATCTGTTGAACTTAGATATTCACGCCAAATTGAAGAAGGAAATTGATCAATATTCTTATGATATAGGATCCGGATTGAAAGACAAGTTGGTCCAAAAGAGGATTCGGGAAATAACTGCTCGAAAAAAAAGCGTTCGATTCGATATTGATCGAAATTCTCGCTATTTCAAGAAGCTTTTTTTGAGAAAAAAACTTTTAGTCATTAATTTAAAACTAAGTGTTATGAATCTTGTCGATTCAATTTTCGATTTTTTTAATTTATTAAAAAGGAAAATTGCAGCAATTCCGAATAATGATTCAAATACATTTTTAATTCCCGAAAAGAAACAAGATTTCAAAATTGACCCTGAGAAAATTTCTCAAGCATATGTATTTCACAAGATGTGGCAAATAAGGACAATGAACAAGTCTTATGCTAAAGATTTACTAAAATCTAGAACATCATCCCCCTTAATTAAAAAAAATATTAAGGAATTACTAGAAATACAAGGAATATTGGAATCTAAGCAACCCCAAGATTTAAGGATGAACCACTGGAAACAATGGTTAAATTTTTGTTATGGGTATAGAGTAGTAAACCCCAAAGGTTCTCGATTATCACAGATATGGTCTAGAATAGCACCCCAGAAAGGACGAAATAAACTTAGTAACCAATGTACGAATAAGCATAAGTGCGAATTTGAATCTTTTATAGGAATGCTCCAGAAATGGAATAAACGTTATAGATATGATTTATTAGCCTATAATTATTTAGATTCCGAGAAAGACCATATTCACAGACATTTAATACAAGATATGGTGGTAAGAAACATACCAGATCATATTAATACCAATAAAAAAACTCGGAAGAGTCTCATATCAAATTTCTTCACATTGGATAAAAGTGATTTAAAATTGCACAAGGAAAAATGGAATAAAACAGAATTGAGGAAGAGTGATGGGAAAAGTGACATCAAATTGGATAAGAGTGATGGGAAAAGTGACATCAAATTGGATAAGAGTGATGGGAAAAGTGACATCAAATTGGATAAGAGTGATGGGAAAAGTGACATCAAATTGAATAAGAGTGATGGGAAAAGTGGCATCAAATTGAATAAGAGTGATAAGAGAATTGATAACGAACCGGATAAAAAAGGAAAAAGTAAAGGAATTGGAAGAGGAAAATTGTATTACATAGATATCTTTGCCAATGCAAATGAAACCGATCGGTTTCATGAAAATGAAACCAATCAAATTGATCAAATGGAACCCGATCAATTTAATCAAATTAAAACCGATCAATTTCATCAATTTAAAACCGATCAATCCTTAGATGATTTCAATTTTGAATCGAATGAGAGTAGAATAGATATTGAATCTAACGAAAGTAAAATGGATGATAATTTGCTGATTGATTTTTTGGATGGTTACAAATTCTTAAAATCCTATTGGTTTTTCCCAATATTCGCCGAAAATCTAGAACTTTCGGGGGTGATTCAAACTATTCGTTCCGATATAACTTCCCTTATTGAGTATTGTCAAATGCGTTTGCCTGTAGATCAATATTTATCCAAGCTCAATTCCTATTATTCCGAATTATGTAAAGAGAGAGCGAAGAAAGTGAAAGATCACGATAAGATAAACAGGATTAGAAATAGCATAAATAAACTAAATGCTTCTTTGGATAATCTAAGTCCCCATATGGATAATTTTATAAACAAAGTTTACGCTAAATCCGATCTGAAATTGCCGTGGTTAAAACCAGAGGTTTCTTTTGCATTGGTAGTTAAAAAGAAGAAGATTTCTAAGAAGCTCCTAGAAGAAGATAAGAAGCTCCTAGAAGAAGATAAGAATCTCTTAGAAAAAGATAAGAATCTCTTAGAAAAAGATAAGAATCTCTTAGAAAAAGATAAGAATCTCTTAGAAAAAGATAAGAATCTCTTAGAAAAAGATAAGAATCTCTTAGAAAAAGGTAAGAAGCTCCTAGAAAAAGAAATGAAACCACCGATTTTCAGAAAAACTGAAATAAGCCCAGAAGAGCCTGAAGTAACTCGAGAAACCCAAATCCGATTGATAAGAGAGGAGATTTCCAAATTGATAAGAGAAGAGGCGCAGATTGTCGAACAACCAACAACAGCAGAAGAGAATGAGATTCAAACGGAGTGTGAAGCTGATTATGAAGTACCTCTGAGGGATTATCTACGTAAGGACCATACTGTCTTTATTCCTTTGAATAAAGTGATGGAAAAGGATAAACTAACAGCGGAGATTATAGCATATAAGCAAAAACTCGCAGAAGCAATTGATGCTTTTCATTTCATTTGTCGGAAAAGGGCAGGTATGCCTGAATTGTATTTTTGGAGGATGGGGCTTTGGTTAAATTTCAATCGTATACTGAATGAAGTAGCGGAGCTAGATAAGTTTCCTACAATACAACTGAACAAACTTAAAACTTTCAATTTTGTGTTTACAGATCTGAAAAAAGCGATAGAGAAACAACCAAAAAGACAAGGTCACGAAGAAAAAAGGAAGGATAGTGATAGAAATGTATACAACGAGTTGAAGGTTCAATTGAACCCTGGATGGGAAAAAGGGGATAATAAAAATATATGGATACAGGCCAATAGGGTTGGTGCAAAAATAAACACCGAACGTATTAGTAGAAATGGTGGTCTTCCCTTGCTTAAGAAAGAAGTGTGGTTTCTTTCCCAATATGAATATATAGCAAATACAATGGAATTTTTACTTTTTGATGAATCTCAAAAAGATCAAGCTAAGAATCAGAAATCTGAGAAATCTAAATCAGATAAAGCTAAATCTGCTGAAGAGGATAAAGGTTCTGCACCAGATAAAGCTAAACCTGCTGAAGAGGAAAAAGATTCTGCATCAGATAAAGCTAAATCTGCTGAAGAAGATAAAGGTTCTGCAAATCAAGAGGAAAAAGGTTCTACATCAGATAAAGCTAAATCTGCAAATCAAGAGGAAAAAGGTTCTACATCAGATAAAGCTAAATCTGCAAATCAAGAGGAAAAAGGTTCTGCAAATCAAGAGGAAAAAGATTCTGCATCAGATAAAGCTAAATCTGCTGAAGAGGATAAAGTTTCTGCAAAAAACCGGAAAGTTCATAAAGAAGTTCCACTTTCAACAAGGGCGCTACGTCACCTAACTAAAATTTGTAACCTAAATGACGCCACAGACGTGGTTGTATTTCTCCATAAATTCCACTCCAAAAAGTATCCAGAACTAGAACACCTAATGAATGAAAAGAAAATATTAAAACATGTGGCGAATTGTCTTTGTTTCAATGATTGCCCTAACTATTGGGCATTATTAGGGTGCAACAACGACCGATCCCTAGTCGATCAAATGTTGTTCAATATGTGGTTAGACCCTCTTGTTTGTCTCTCTGTGGTATTAAAAGACATTAAAGTATTTAAATCAAAAAATAGGATTCGGAAAGGGCTATATGTAGATCTTTCTGATAGATCTGCGCGATCCATTCTTAATGAAAAAATTTCAAGTTCCCTCATTTTCGAAGATATTTTGCTTCCAAGACGCCGCAGAGAATTCCGAATTCTTAATCGTTTGAATCTTGAAAACAATCTAGCTGGAGGAAGTACGGGATATTCCAACGGTAAACAATACGTACAGAGTGATGAGGAGTTAATGGAAAACGACCAATGTGTTGGCATAGATACAACACAAAAAATGAAACGTTTTCTTTGGCCCCGCTATCGAGTAGAGGATCTTATTTGCATGAATAGATATTGGTGGAATAGCAATAGGAGCCGTACTGTTTTGAAAGTACGTATGTATCCAAAAATGGATAATTGGAATAGTTGGGAGAATTTCTTATGTTTGATTACGAAGTACATGAGAAAACTGCTATTTTTGATGCATTCTGTAATAAAAAAACTCATATTTTATGCCAACTCTTGGAAAGCAGAATAATGTTATACTTTACACCATGTTACTGCTTTGCAACAGAAAAAAAAAAGAGCGTTAAAGAAAGAATAACTTTTTTTAAGTTTTGTTTTGATTAATAAAAAGGTTGTTCGGTTAGAAATACAAACCATCTAATCCACTACTCTTCTCTCTTCCAAGGAAGAGTAGTGGATTAGATGGTTGAACAGAAATAAAATTTGCCTAGAAAAGCAAATAAGGTGACAAAAAAAGGGTAACCGCTCTATCCTGAACAGAAAATGGCAAATTGGATCTGGGCGAGTAGAGAAAAAAGTAACCCTAGGTTGAAATTTAGGAATAATAGAGTATATTTAATATGTACATAATACATACCATTACAAAAGTTTGAGTGAGCTACGAGAGGATCTGGTAAAAAGGAACCAATGATACTTTGGTTCAGCCAGTCCCAACTAATGGGATTTCGATGTTAAATTGGTGTGTCAAATCGAATGGAGTTAGAGGCCTATCCAACAGCAATAGCGTCACGTTATTCAGATGGAGATCTTATCTACCCATAAAATAAGAAATTATCTATTCCCGTTGGAAAAATTGGATCAACAGCCAAACGCGATACTGGAAACCGGGATACTCCAAGTTTATCAAACTATTTCCTTAGTCGCGTTTGGCTGATAAAATATCGGATTTATCGACTGTATCGAGGACCACCTCAACTCCAGACCCCCCCTTTAAGGCGTAATCCACGCCCGCCTCCTAGATCCAAAAATAAAAGGATCTCATTCTTTTTTTCTGACTATAAATCCATATTATTTGAATAGGAGGAATTATCTTTTTATGATAAAAAATTTGTCCATTCGTTTATCTTTAGGTCCTAAAGAACAGAAAGGATCTGTAGAATCTCAGGTGGGTTATTTAACCAATCGAATTATAGGACTTACCCAGCATTTGCAACTGCACAGAAGAGACCATTCAACGCAAAGAGGTTTGCGTAAAATCGTGGGTAAACGCACGCGACTTCTTGCTTATCTGTCCAAAAAAGATATATTTCGTTACAATGATTTAATAAGTCAATTAGGTATTCGTGGACTAAAAACACGTTGATTTTAACGAAGTTCTCAAATTCAATTTTGGTTCATTAAATTTCGGATCCTGACTAAACTAATAAGTCATTTTTTTTTTTCTAATCGATTTCTAAAACAAATCGGAGGATATTTATTATTATGCTTGCCACAGAGAAAGACCCCATGAGGGTAAGTATGGGTCCTCATCATCCATCAATGCATGGTGTTCTTCGACTTATGGTTACTCTTGATGGTGAAGATGTTATTGACTGTGAACCCATATTAGGTTATTTGCATAGAGGAATGGAAAAAATTGCTGAGAACCGAACAATTGTCCAATATCTCCCCTATGTAACACGATGGGATTATTTAGCTACTATGTTCACAGAGGCTATAACGGTAAATGCACCAGAAAGATTGGTGAATATTCAAGTACCTAAGAGGGCTAGCTATATCAGAGTGATTATGCTAGAGTTGAGTCGTATAGCTTCTCATTTGTTATGGCTTGGACCTTTTATGGCTGATATTGGTGCACAGACTCCTTTCTTTTATATTTTCAGAGAAAGGGAAATGATATATGATTTATTTGAAGCTGCCACCGGTATGCGAATGATGCATAATTATTTCCGTATCGGGGGGGTAGCTGTAGATTTACCCTACGGGTGGATAGAAAAATGCTTGGATTTTTGCACTTATTTTTTACCGAAAGTCGCGGAATATGAAAGACTTATTACACGCAATCCTATCTTTTTGAAACGAGTGGAGGGAATAGGTATTATTGATAGAGAAGAAGCAATAAATTGGAGTTTATCAGGACCCATGCTACGAGCTTCTGGAATCCAATGGGATCTTCGTAAAGTGGATCATTATGAATGTTACGATGAATTTGATTGGGAAATTCAATGGCAAAAAGAAGGAGATTCATTAGCTCGTTATTTGGTACGGATCGGGGAAATGAAAGAATCCCTAAAAATCATTCGACAGGCTCTGGAAATAATTCCAGGGGGGCCTTATGAGAATTTAGAGGCTCGACGTCTCAATAAGAGAAAAGATTCACAATGGAACGATTTCGAATCCCGATTTTTTAGTAAAAAAGCTTCTCCTACCTTTGAATTGTCAAAGCAAGAACATTATGTGAGAATAGAAGCTCCCAAAGGAGAATTAGGAATTTTTCTAATGGGAGATGACAGCATTTTTCCTTGGAGATGGAAAATCCGTCCACCTGGTTTTATTAATTTGCAAATTCCCCCTCAACTGGTTAAAAAGAGGAAATTGGCCGATATCATGACGATTTTGGGTAGTATAGATATCATTATGGGAGAGGTTGATCGTTGAAATGGTGATTAATATAGCGGATTTCGAAGAACAAGCAATCAAATTCTCTTCTCGATTGGGGTTTTCAAAAGAAATCTCTAGTCTTATATGGATTTTAATTGACATTACTATTCTTCTATTGGGTATTACGATAGGATTATTAGTTATTGTATGGCTCGAGAGAAAAATATCTGCGGCAATACAACAACGTATTGGCCCTGAATACGCGGGTCCTTTAGGAATTATTCAAGCTTTGACAGATGGGATTAAACTACTTCTAAAAGAAGATATTCTTCCATCTAGGGGGGATATTTATTTATTTAGTATTGGACCAGTTGCAGTGGTTATACCTATTTTCCCAAGTTATTTAGTAATTCCCTTTGGCCGCCACATTGTTCTACTTGATCTTAGTATAGGTGTTTTTTTTTGGATCGCTGTTTCTAGTATTGCCCCCCTTGGCCTGCTTATAGCAGGATATGGATCAAATAATAAATATTCTTTTTCAGGTGGTCTCCGAGCTGCCGCTCAATCTATTAGTTACGAAATTCCTTTAGCTTTATGTGTATTATCTATTTCTCTACGTGTGATCCGTTGGAATATGAGATTGCTTTTGTCTTCTTTCTAGAAGAAAGAAGGGGAAATGAATGAATGGGATGAGTATTGATTTTTCATCCCGGTCGAAAAACTAGATGGTCATATGGGTGAGATCGAACAGTTTATGAATCCGCAGTAAAATGATTGAGTCCCATTCCCCATGTACAAGAGTGAAAGCATGTGCAATCAGTGAAAACTGTATACCCCAGTTCATATATTGGTCATCGGGGCCCAACAGCGGGGAGGCAAAACAAAAAAATGTATGAAATTACTATCATACATACCGAAAAGTGAGCAAAGGTAGGTGATGAGAAACACCAAGATATAAGAAAGATTAGTGAGAAAGATCAACTTCTTTCCAGATCAGAGATGTTTCCATCGAAATGGGATGACAATGAGGACTTGTCATTGGTAGGGATGATCAAGTAGTACTTCCCCAGAACCCCGATCTAAAGTATGTTTCTATCTACTGTAAAAAGAAGGACTATCCAGAACGAAGTAATGCTTTACACAGTTCCCCCTCTCCCAGAAAAAAAAAATAGTGAAGCTTAAGATAGGTTCAAAAGCTCATAGCAGACAGAATCTCATTGGTCCAAAATGTATTAACATTCTGATGCTTTTTTTTACTGTTATTTTTATTCCCCAATGGCCATCGAGAAGCCGTATGAAGCGAAAGTTTCACGTACGGTTTTGGAATAGAGAGGAGAACAGCGATGTTCCCGTCGACTATAATTATCCAACAGCTCAAGTACAATTGATATAGTTGAAGCACAGTCCAGATATGGGTTTTTAGGATGGAATTTGTGGCGTCAACCCATAGGGTTTATAGCTTTCTTTATCTCATCTTTAGCAGAATGTGAGAGATTGCCGTTTGATCTACCAGAAGCGGAAGAAGAATTGGTAGCGGGCTATCAAACTGAATATTCGGGTATTAGATTTGGGTTGTTCTATGTCGCTTCTTATTTGAATCTATTAGCTTCTGCATTCTTTGTAACAATTCTTTATTTGGGCGGATGGAACTTTTCCATTCCATTAATACCCATTCTGGAACATTTTGAATGGGATTCTATTTCTGGAATTAGCGAGATCATTAATATAATGATGGGGGTCCTTATTCTATTAGCTAAAGCTTATCTGTTCTTATTTCTCTCTATCACGGCAAGGTGGACCTTGCCCAGGATAAGAATAGACCAATTATTGGATCTCGGTTGGAAATTCCTTTTACCTATTGCTTTGGGCAATCTATTACTTACAGCTTCTTTCCAACTTTTTTTGTTGTGACCCAATATTTCTTCTTCGCTTTTTGGGTTTTGCAATAATCCAAAAAAATGGATAGATAAAATCTATGAAGAGAAAGAATTCTCTAGCAAATGATTATTTAAGGAGATTTGCCACATGTTCTCCACGATGACTGGGTTTATAAATTATAGTCAACAAGCAATACAGGCTGCGAGATACATTGGTCAAGGGTTTATGGTTACCTTATATCACATGAATCGTTTACCTGTTACTATTCAGTATCCCTATGACAAATTGATTCCATCAGAACGATTTCGCGGACGGATTCACTTTGAATTTGATAAATGTATTGCTTGTGAAGTATGCGTTCGTGTATGCCCAATCAATCTACCCGTTGTTGATTGGGATTTTGGAAAAGATATTGGAAAAAAACGATTACAAAATTATAGTATTGATTTTGGAATTTGCATCTTTTGTGGGAATTGCGTCGAGTATTGTCCCACAAATTGTCTGTCAATGACAGAAGAATATGAGCTTTCAACCTATGATCGCCATGAATTAAATTATGATCATGTCGCTTTGGGGCGTTTGCCAATATCGGTCATTGAAGATTTAACAATTCGAACAATTCCGAGTTCAACTTATTTGTCTGAAGGAACTAGGGAAAAAAGATTCTGATTCAATAACTAATACCCATTATTCAGATTGATCGAGTTCCAGGGCTCATGGAGAAATAAGATACCTTTTTTGGATGAATCGGGGATTCGGAATCTTATTAACATTCTATTAATAATTTAACATGTAATAATTTAACATGTATGATTGATCAAAATCTATGATGGACCGATTCAATTAGGAATCAGTGCTCTTACTGCACTTAAATATCTGAAGTATTAATATTTATATAGAATATACCAAATAGGTATAGGTAAATGGGGTCACTTTTTTCTTTAGTGAATGAGATCATGAGGAATAATATTCAAACTTATTAATGCACATAATGAATCAACCTGAACCCATATATGATATTCTTTTGGCCCCTCTAACGCTAGGTCTCATATTAGGAGGTCTAGGAGTAGTATTATTTACTAATCTAATTTATTCTGCCCTTTCGTTGGGACTAGTTCTTGCTTGTATATCTCTATTCTACATTCTATTGAACGCGGATTTCGTAGCTGCTGCACAAATCCTGATCTACATAGGAGCTGTCAATATTTTGATTGTATTCGCTGTTATGTTGATAAATAACCAGAAGTATCTAAAATCTGCTCCTCCCTGGACCGTAGGAGATAGCATCACTTCAATAGTTTGTACGATTCTTTTTTGTTCATTAGTGACTATTATACTGAACATATCATGGTTCGGAATATCTCTGACTAAAAAATCAGATCAAATTTTGGAACGAGACTTAACGAACAATGTTCAACGTATTGGGGCTCATTTATCCACTGATTTTTTTCTTCCATTCGAACTTATTTCTATAATTCTTCTAGTTGCTCTTGTAGGAGCTATTACTATAGCTCGCCGAGAAGAAATAGTTTGAAGAAAAAGTTGCAAATAAAAGTTCTCTTGCGTGTTATTAGGATAAGTACGATTCTTATAGATCATGGAAAAAATATTTGAATTCATTGGATAATCAAAATAATAAACTTGAAAGAACTTTTGTTTGTATCTAAAGAAACCGAGGTATGAGGAGTTAATCTATTATGCTCGAACATGCACTTATTTTAAGTGCTTATTTATTATCTATGGGTATTTATGGGCTAGTAACAAGTCGGAACATGGTTCGAGCGCTTATGTGTCTTGAGCTAATACTGAATGCGGTGAATTTAAATCTAGTAACATTCTCAGATTCTTTTGATAATCTGCAAGTAAAGGGAGATATCTTCTCGATCTTTGTTATAGCTATTGCAGCCGCTGAAGCAGCTATTGGATTAGCTATTGTTCTGGCAATATATCGGAACAGAAAATCAACTCGTATTGATCAATTTAATTTGCTAAAATGGTAACATAGCAATATTCCCAGATTTTCAATCTGTCTCTCTATTTCATTCAAATAGATAATAGGTCTATTTATCTAATAATGAATCTACATATATATCCTATCTGGATGTTGTACAGATAGATATAGTGTTACGATCAATCGGGAACATTATTGATATTGAACAAATTGCCTGGATGATGCAATAGGGACAACAGAGATAGTACAATCAATGATTTTATTGATTTTCAATAATATCTTGTTATTTGCCATCGTTTTGTTATTGGCCATTTTGTTATTGGCCATTTTGTTATTGGTCATATATTCATTATATAACCTTCTATAATGAAAACTTTTTACATAAAAACTAATGGGAGTTCCTAGATCCAATGGCACATTCAGTCAAAATTTATGATACATGTATTGGTTGTACCCAGTGTGTACGAGCTTGTCCCACAGATGTATTGGAAATGATACCTTGGGAAGGATGTAAAGCTAAACAAATTGCTTCTGCTCCAAGAACAGAAGACTGTGTAGGTTGTAAGAGGTGTGAATCCGCTTGTCCAACGGATTTCTTAAGTGTACGTGTTTATTTATGGCATGAAACAACTCGTAGTATGGGTCTAGCTTACTGATCCATATGCACAATGAAAATGGTTAGATCTATCCCATACCTATTTTGAATTCCTCCTTTTTTCTTTCACTGATCAAAACCCATACTCGACCAAGATCTCGAGCATGGGTTTTGATATCGGAAGTATCTTTGCTTGCTATTATGAGCAATTTACCTTGGTTAACCATAATTGTGATTTTGCCCATATCTGGGGGTTTGTTAATCCCATTATTTCCCCATCGAGGGAATAAGATTATTCGATGGTATACTCTGGGTATTTGCTTATTAGAGCTCCTTTTAATAACCTATACATTCCGTTATCATTTCAATTTGGATAATTCATTAATCCAATTGGAAGAGAATTACAATTGGATAGATCTTATTCATTTTCATTGGCGACTGGGAATTGATGGACTTTCCATTGGACTGATTTTATTGACGGGGTTTGTTACTACTTTAGCTGCTTTGGCCGCTTGGCCAGTTACTCGAAATGCACGATTGTTGCATTTCTTGATGTTAGCAATGTACAGCGGCCAATTAGGATTATTTGCTTCTCGAGATATTTTACTTTTCTTTCTCACGTGGGAGTTAGAACTAATTCCCGTTTACCTACTTCTATCCATGTGGGGGGGTAAAAGACGTTTATATTCGGCCACAAAATTTCTTTTATACACTGCAGGTGGTTCTGTTTTCATTTTAATGGGGGCTTTAAGTATGGGTCTCTATGGCTCTGATGGGCCCACATTTGATTTAGGAATATTGGCTAATAGACATTATCCCATAACACTCGAAATAGTTTTTTATTTAGGATTCTTTATCGCTTATGCAATCAAATTGCCAGTCTTTCCTTTACATACCTGGTTGCCGGATACTCATGGAGAAGCGCATTATAGTACATGTATGCTTTTGGCCGGAGTCCTCCTGAAAATGGGAGGATATGGATTGATCCGAATCAATATGGAATTGCTACCTCATGCGCATTCTCTATTTTCCCCGTGGTTGGTAATAATAGGGGCGTTGCAAATTATCTATGCAGCCCTAACTTCTATGGGTCAACGTAATTTGAAAAGGAGGATAGCCTATTCATCAATATCTCATATGGGTTTTGTAATTCTAGGAATTGGTTCCCTGACAGATATAGGGCTCAATGGAGCCATTTTGCAAATGATTTCTCATGGATTAATTGGTGCTGCACTTTTTTTCCTGGTAGGAACAAGTTACGATAGGATACGTACTCTTTTCCTTGACGAAATGGGAGGAATTGGTATAGCAATTCCTCAAATATTTACTATGTTCAGTAGCTTTTCAATGGCTTCTCTCGCATTGCCAGGAATGAGTGGTTTTGTAGCAGAATCTATGATATTTTTGGGAATAATTAATAGTAATTATTATTCTTCAATCTTTCGAATCATTATTATTACAATAGCTGCAGTTGGCATGATATTAACCCCCATCTATTTGTTATCTATGTTACGCCAAATGTTCTTTGGATATAAGGTTTTGAATGTCCCGAACCCCTATTTCACGGATTCGGGACCACGCGAAATTTTTATTTCGATATGTGTTTTTCTACCCATATTAGGTATTGGTCTTTATCCCGATCTAGTTTTATTCCTATACAATTATAAGGTAGAAGCCATTTTCTCTGGATCTTTCTCTTTCTATGAATAGCCAAAAAAATGTACCGGAGGATAGATTTGGTATCTATCAAAAAATCTAGCTGTGTTCTTTTCTTTGTGAAATCTCAATAGAAAAAAATGGAGAGTATTTTCTTTCTAAATAGAAAGTTCAAGTTATTTCAAGTAGTGATTCTACGATTCTATAATCACCTTTTGAAATAACTTGGACAATTTAAGTATTGATCTCAGTTATCAATAATAACTGAATAATTCTATTTATTCTTTCCTGCGGGAATTTATTCCATTTATGGTTTTATGCTAAACTAGCCATCCATAGCTGTGTAAACCTATTCCTAATAGATCAACCCCCAAATAACAGATCCAAACTATAAAAAATCCTAGAGAAGCCACAATTGCCGGTTTCTCACCTTGCCAACCCCTATTTATTCTAGTATGTAGATAAATAGCATATATAGTCCAAGTAATTAATGCCCAAGTTTCTTTGGGGTCCCAGCTCCAATAAGATCCCCATGCTTCATTGGCCCATACTGCTCCAGAAAGAATACCTATGGTTAGAAGAGAGAACCCTATACCAATGGTACGATAACTCCAATGGTCTAATTGGGAAGTCAATTGATATTGACGGGAATTCGTCAATGGAAAATTAAAAGCGTTTTCCAAATCATTTTCTTCTTGATCGCGTGAATACCCATTTTCATGGGTAAGGAACGACCGTAAAAAGCAATTCTTTGTAATAAAAAGAATTTTTCGATTTATTTGAGACGTAATGATCAAATACGCTATTGATGATAGCGATCCACATAAAAGAGTTGCATAACTAAGCAATATCATACTTACATGCATCATTAACCAATGAGATTGTAAAGCGGGTACTAACATTGCAGATTGCTGCATTTTTTCCGGAAGACCTAAAGTAGCAAACCCTTGAGTCAACATAGCACTTGTTGCAGTTATCGCACCTAACCACCGAGTATCCCGGCTCCATATATCTATAACTATATGAATCAAAGAGGAACTCCATGAAAGAAACATGAATGACTCATACAAATTACTTAATGGTAAATGTCCCGAATAAAGCGAACGAGTAACCAATGATCCGGTTATACAAACAAAAGTAACTATCATGCCCTTTCCCCCTGAACTACTTAGTTCTTCAATTTGATAAACTAAGGTTACCCAATAAATGGCAGTAACAACAGAAATAAGAGAAAAAGAGACATGAGCTGGTATATGTTCTAATGTGATTAATATCATAATAAACCCATTTCTTAATTTGATTTTGAATAGGAACGATGAGACAAATAGCAAATCGGCTGATTTGTCATGAAACTATAGACATAGATCTAACAATGATAGTATGTCTAATCTAGAGGCCAGGGATGTAATCCATGGTATCTTATACCCAGAATGCCGCCACTCGGATTCGAACCGAGATGCTCTAGCACTGCTTCCTAAGAGCAGCGTGTCTACCAATTTCACCATGGCGGCTTGTTGGTACTCAACATTATAAGGATATATATGACAAATTGTCAATATATTTGCACACTTTGGTGTTTTCCAATCGATGCTCTTGATTGAATCAATGTAATATTGGTCGTTATAACGGGGCATGGCGCAGTTTGGTAGCGTGCCATCTTGGGGTGATGGAAGTCGTGGGTTCAAATCCCGCTGCTCCGAAAGACGAGAAATAATCCCATTTAGTTTCGGCATTAAAAAATAGATATTATCTAGATGGAATCAGAGCAGCTAGATTTCAAACATGTAAAAATGAGAAGGGTTAAAATTTTTATATTCTCCTTTTCTCAGGATTTTTTTGAAATGGTTGATAAATCTTCTATGTACAAAAATTGGTCGGTGAGGGCGGCTGTACTATACCTAATTTATGACCGTGTCCCTTTCGTCCGACTACCCTTGCAAGTGCCTCGACCTTGAATAAATAAAAAAGGTTTCCCTTCCCATCGCTGTTCGTTGTTCAGGGTCCTGAAGGGTGTAGTATATTTGCTGGTGTTACGCACAATCCAATTCATTGATGGATTTCTATTTTATTTGGATGATCCAGAGGGCTCTTCCTTTGCCGTGTAATAAAAACCTTTTGAACGACCCGTCGAGATGGATTTAGTTGTCGTAAAACCTTTTGGACGGCCGGTCGAGATGGATTCAGCTGTCGCAAAACTTTTTGAACGGCCGGTCGAGATGGATTCAGCTAAAGAAAAAGCTTTTACTGCGGCTCGGTATGCTTTTCCCTTCCAAATATTTCTACGAATTCTTTTTCTGGATTTAGAAGTACGTTTCTTTGGAACTGCCATAATGAACAATATTTTCAGCTATCTAGTTCGATGTGAAGGACATCTATGTGTATATCCATATTATATAGTTCTTTTTGAGGGAAAAACTTTAATAAAAAACAACTGCCCAGTAAATTACTTCATTCAAAAATGAAGTAATTGATTCATTTTTATTCTTTTGGGGAACCGATTAGTTTAATCCATTGGGGTTTTTCACTTTTGGTCTCAATTCTTACGTATATATTCATTATTAAGTTTCGGGTGGAAAGCAATTATGTAATTTTAACATATTCAATCTATTAATACCCTAGGCTATGGAATAACCATAATAGTCTACCCAAGGGGTCTTGTTAAGTCTCATTAGAAACACTACTATTCATCTTCAGTGTAATAAATTGATAAAACCTCTCCATTACTCTAGTTCATAAAACTAGATGATAGGAAGTGTTTTTGGGGTTACTGGATGTACGCAATTCTCTCTATATCTGAGTACCTAGACTGAAAACTAGGAGCTAGAATTCCTTCTGGCTCATCTAGCTACTATTTTATTAGTATTGATCGATGCAAATCTGGTATTTGCAGGAAATAAGAGTAAAAGGGGTATGAAATGGATGGGATCCATATTCTATCGTTCTTCTTGGTTCGGGACCTCTTCTATTTACTATTTAGAACATTATCTTCAGGATCTAGTGGATTCTAAACCAAGAAGGGGGGGGGAATAGAAAAATATCTTGAATAATTATTTGATCTTCCTATGGAATTCCTATATAAATATGCTCGGATCGTGCCTTTCCTTCCACTTTTAGCTTCTGCGGCAATAGGATTAGGATCCTTACTTTTCCCAGTAGCAACTAAGAGTCTGCGCCGTATATGGGCTCTGATTAGCATTTTTATGATAAGCACAGCTATGCTTCTTTCTTTCAATCTGTTCTTACAGCAAATTACCGGCGGCCCCATTCATCGATATTTTTGGTCCTGGATCATCAATAATAATTTTTCTTTAGAGTTGGGCTATTTGATTGACCCACTTACTTCCATTATGTTAGTATTAATTACTACTGTTGGAACCATGGTTCTGATCTATAGTGATAATTATATGTCTCATGATGAAGCATACGTGAGGTTTTTTGCTTATCTCAATTTTTTCAATGCATCCATGCTAGGGCTAGTTATTAGCCCCAATCTGGTACAAATCTATATCTTTTGGGAATTAGTAGGAATGTGCTCTTATTTATTGATAGGATTCTGGTTTACGCGACCCAGCGCGGCTGATGCTTGTCAAAAAGCCTTTATAACAAACCGTGCAGGGGATTTCGGACTCTTATTAGGAATCCTAGGGTTTTATTGGGTAACAGGTAGTTTTGAATTTAACTATTTGTCCGAAAAATTAAACGAATTCATTGCCAATGATGGAGCTGGTTCATTCTTTGCTACTTCGTGCGCTTTTCTCTTATTCCTAGGTCCAGTAGCAAAATCCGCACAATTCCCACTTCATGTATGGTTACCTGATGCTATGGAAGGACCCACTCCTATTTCAGCTCTTATACATGCCGCTACTATGGTAGCAGCAGGAATTTTTCTTGTAGCTCGACTGTTTCCCCTTTTCAGAACTCTACCTTTAATAATGAATATCATCTCTTGGATAGGGGGAATAACAGCTCTATTGGGAGCTACTATGGCTCTTGCTCAAAAAGATCTTAAAAAAGGCTTGGCTTATTCCACTATGTCTCAATTAGGTTATATGATGTTGGCCCTGGGTATAGATTCTTATCGAGCTGCTCTTTTCCATTTGATTACACATGCTTATTCCAAAGCATTATTGTTTCTAGGATCTGGATCAGTTATCCATTCCATGGAACCTATTGTTGGATATTGTCCCGATAAAAGTCAGAATATGGCTCTTATGGGTGGTTTGAGAAAATATATGCCAATTACAGGCATAACTTTTCTTTTAGGGACACTTTCTCTTTCTGGTATTCCACCTTTTGCTTGTTTCTGGTCCAAAGACCAGATTCTTAGTGATAGTAAGTTATATTCCCCTATTCTCGGGGGGATCACTTGGGTTACAGCAGGATTAACTGCCTTTTATATGTTTCGTATGTATCTCCTTACTTTTGAAGGAGACTTCAATATAGATTTAACTAATTCATATAACGACAATATTACGTTATATTCCACTTCTATATGGGGACAAGAATCCAGCACATTCAGTAGAACTAGAATTGATTCTCTATCGTTTCCATTTACAAGAACGAATAACTTCTTCTCCAAAGAAGTATTTCAAATTTCGGAAAAAATGGAAAAATTTTATAACAATAAGACAAACTTTGTTGCCACTTATCCCTTCTTCGAGAAAGGTGATTTTGCATATCCGAAAGAATCGGGCCATATAATGTTATTGCCTTTAGTTTTATTAGGCATATCAACTTTGTTCGTTGGATTGATAGGAGTCCCTTTTTTTCGAGGAGGAGTGAGTTATGATATATTAACTCAATGGTTGACTCCATCGATGAAACTTTTCTATAAGAACCATCCGGAGAATTGGTCCGAATTTTTCACAGATGCAATCGCCTCAATTGGTATAGCATTTATAGGTATATTAATAGCCTATGTTCTATATAGACCTATTAACTTCTTATTGCAATATGTGCCCAATAGAGCGCATCCTCAGATGAAGAGGATTTCTGACCAATCAATTAATTGGATATATAATTGGTCATATCATCGAGCTTATATAGACAAATATTATGGCATAATCTTCACTAAAGGTATACGACGATTAGCTGAATCAAGTCAATCATTTGATCAATGGGCAATTGACGGAATCCCAATTGCAGTTGGGATTATAGGTCTTTTTGTAGGAGAAGGAATGAGATATCTAGGAGGAGGGCGTATATCCTCCTATATATTCGGGTGCTTATTTGGTGCATTAATATCTGGATTAATCTATTATTTCTCATTTTAACAAGGAGGATTTCGATTCAATCCGTATCATTAAAAAGAAGGATATAAATATTTCTACTATTTTGGCTGATCGATTATCAGAATTATCGTGTTGTGTCCATAAGAGAATCCCAATCTTTATATGATTGATTGATTCAATCAAGGAATTCACATGGGACAGATATAGAGATCTATATATTCGAAATTAGAAAAGGAATTCGAAATGATGAGAAAGCAAATGAAACAAAAATAGTGATTGGTCCGTACATTAACGGCACTGATTGCTGATACGAGGTGAATCCTTCTCATACCACCTATGCAAATTCCTGACGGAACGAATCACACTTTTACCACTAAACTATACCCGCTTTTTTTGCGTTGCCAAACTAAAGCGTAAATAGGTATACTATTTACCGGAGTAGGGAATGCTCTTATCCACAAGATCTTATTCTTGTGGATTATCCTTTTTTGTTTCGTGAATAATAAACAAATTGATTATATATCAATATATTCAATTTGTCAAGAATCATTTTTTTTATTTCTGTTGAGTTCCTCAATGGTTCATGTACTCTTCATAGGTGTCTTTGAAAGACAAGAGTATTCGTATACTCGATTTCATTCCCCATTGTTCCTCAGTAGCTCAGTGGTAGAGCGGTCGGCTGTTAACCGATTAGTCGTAGGTTCAAATCCTACTTGGGGAGATGATTTTTGTTCAAGCGCTCGCTTGGAACATTTGGTTACTTCAAATGCCTTTTTTTCCTTAAAAAAAAACATTTTTTTTATTGATGCAAAATCGCTAAAAACCAAGAAGGAGAGACATGTCCAATAGTCTGGACATACTATAGTAGTGCGGAAAACAAGGAGAGAGCAGTCTGTAATCCGTAAAACAGGGAGAGAACAGTCCGAAGTACATAAAAGTTTGGATGACACTCCAAAAGCTCAATTGATTGGGTTAATTAGTTCGACTCATTCTGAGTCGAGCTAATTATTGCTTGTAATTACTTGATGGATTTCTGCAAAGGGAGGACTAGCTGCTTTCAACTAGTCAAATAATTGAAAAATTGCTAGTAGACCTATGTACTAGTATTATTGAAAATACGCGATCAATAATTTTTATTGATTGACGACATCTATATGTATATATATTGAACGTATTGATGAATACGGAACCGTTTTGGGCGTAATGCGAAGCTTTCATAAAACGAAAGCTTCGCGTACAATATTTCATATTTATTTCATTGTTTTTTTCCTTGAAATACTTTTTTTACTATTACAATCTGATCTGTCCAGTTTCTTTCAATTAGGACCACCCCATCTGTGTATGCTCTAGCCCAGAGCAGCTGTAATTATTACAATAATTAATAAGAGCTTTTTAATGTATATATCGACAAAATGAATAAAAAGTGGGAGAGGAAATAAAGAGATGATATCAGAGGGTCAAATTTTTATAGCTCTTGTTGCTGCTTTCATAACAGTTATTTTAGCTTTAAGATTAGGTAAAGCACTATATTAATTATATGGATTATTTGTTTGCTGGATTTTTTCCCATCTGAAAGATAAAAAGGCCTGGCCAGTGGCCGGGCTAGGGAAACCAAAGAAAAAAAAATTGAATGGGCTGAAGCAGAATGATTGTTTACTCGCAAACATTGGTTTTTTATCCGAACAAAAGCTATATTCATTCAATATATTCGATCTCGGAGAGATGGCTGAGCGGACCAAAGCGGCGGATTGCTAATCCGTTGTACAGACTATCTGTACCGAGGGTTCGAATCCCTCTCTCTCCGTTCATTAAGTTAAAAATGAATCTTCAAAACTGATATGATAGCCTCTTTATCTTCTTATGCAAGAAGATCCTACATTTTTTTGCCAAAATATCTTTTTTTCTTCACTATCCTTTACGTCCGGGATTACGCCCTGGATCGTTCGATAGAAATCCAAAGATAAAAAGAGAAACAAAAAAAACTACTACTGTATAAACGAACAACTTAAGAGTAAACATTACGTAATCTCCGGGATCCTCATTAGAATTACAACGGAATAGATTATCAATCTTTCTATGACATATGGGTGTTTTGATACCCAGCAATAGCATGCGTTTTATGAATACTGAAACAATTGGGATCCAAACATACATTATGTATGAGGATCCTCAGAGGATTGAAAATTGATCTCTTCTCGAGATCTCTTTTTTTCTTCTCCCATCCCGCTTGAAATTGAATGGATGAATAGGAATTCAATTTCATCTCAATCCTACCTTAATAGGGTACGGTTCTAAGCAAGTATAGTGGCGTCACAACCAACAATTGGAACCAACAATTGGAGTGAAAAAAGAAGAATAAAAAGGAATAGATAGAAAATATCCCCCCCCCCTGCTCGTTCTTTCTAGAAATCTTAGAATAGAATAAAACCTCTATTTATGCGGATTTTTCATTCGCAACAAAATATAAGTGCATCGCGGCGATGCAAGATAAATATCTATCTTGCACCGTTGCATAAAAGCTTTTGCATCAAGTGATTTTTTATTTTTGTAGAAAAAGGATAACTTCTTAGGATTATCGAAAACTTACGGCAGCTTGCCAAGCAAAGGCTAATAGAAAAAAGAAAAGGGGAATAACTGGCATTACATTAACAATTGGATCGTAAATCGCATAAGCTTCGGGTAATTTGGCAAAAAAGGGATTATTCAAATAAAGCGCGGCATCGTCTAGAAGAATATTAAGGATAACTGGCATTTTGATTCTCCGATGAATGAAAGAGGTGTAAAGCACCAAAAGTATTTTGCCAATCAGAAGCTTTTGGAAAGCTTAGACTTTTAGTCTTCGGATTGGGAGGGATCATTTCTTCATAGAATATTTTACTCGATCTAATAAAAAATGACCAATGAATTGAATAGATATTCTTGTTTCTATCTATGGCCCCCTTGTCCCAGAATTAATGTATGCCCAATTCTTTCAAGAATATTAATCTTTCCAGTTTTAGGTGATGTCAGATCCCAAGAATGAATTGGGAATTTTTATAAAATAACTTGCAATAACGATCATTTCATGTTAAAATAATTAATGAAAATCATTTGAATGGGGCGTGGCCAAGTGGTAAGGCAACAGGTTTTGGTCCTGTTATTGCGAAGGTTCGAATCCTTCCGTCCCAGACTATTTGTTGCGACAACAAATAGTCTCTCTTTCAATACTATAGTTATTGAAAGGGAATGTGATATCAAAATAGATATATAGGGCAAGGGATATTTCTATGGTATAGGATGGGAATACATATTTTTGTTTGATAAAAAGGCGTTTATGAAATTAGCCTATTGGATGTATGCTGGTCCTGCTCACATTGGGACATTACGAGTAGCTAGTTCCTTCAAAAATGTGCATGCCATTATGCATGCCCCTCTAGGAGATGATTACATGAACGTAATGCGTTCTATGTTAGAACGCGAAAGAGATTTTACTGCTGCAACTGCTAGTATAGTAGATCGTCACGTACTAGCACGTGGATCACAAAAAAGAGTTGTGGATAATATTTTACGTAAAGATCAGGAGGAGCGTCCCGATCTTATCATATTGACACCTACATGTACCTCTAGTATCTTGCAAGAAGATCTAGCCAATTTTGTAGAGAGAGCATCTCTCATTTCTAATTCCAGCGTCATTTTTGCGGATGTTGATCATTATCAAGTGAATGAAAATCAGGCGGCGGATAGAACTTTGGAGCAGGTAGTTCGATATTATCTAGATAGAAGCCATACACAAGAAGCATTAGATCAATTCGTGACGAATATACCTTCTGTCAATATAATTGGTATTTTTACATTAGGTTTTCATAATCAACATGATTGTCGTGAGTTGAGACGTTTATTACGAGATCTGGACATTGAAATTAATCAAATAATTCCTGAAGGAGGAGCTGTAGAGGATCTGAAAGATCTACCAAAAGCTTGGTTGAATTTAATCCCTTATCGTGAAGTTGGCTTAATGACAGCCATGTATTTGAATAAAGAATACGCAATGCCTTACATATCTACAACTCCCATGGGCGCTGTGGATATAGCGGAGTGTATTCGACAGATACACAAAAAAATCGATACCTTGGCTTCTGGCTCATCAAACAAAAGAGTTGATTGTGAACCCTTTATCGATGCACAAACTCGATTTGTTTCCCAAGCTGCTTGGTTTTCAAGATCTATTGATTGTCAGAATTTGACGGGGAAAAAAACAGTTGTTTTCGGTGATGCAACTCATGCTGCTTCAATTACCAAGATACTTGCTCGAGAGATGGGAATTCATGTGAGTTGTGCAGGTACATTTTGTAAACATGATGCAGAATGGTTCAAAGAGCAAATTCAAGGTTTCTGCGATGAAATACTGATCACAGACGATCACGCTGAAGTAGGAGATATGATCGCTCGCGCCGAACCATCTGCCATTTTTGGCACTCAAATGGAGCGCCATATTGGCAAACGTCTGGATATTCCTTGTGGAGTTATTTCCGCCCCGGTTCATATCCAAAATTTTACCTTGGGATACCGACCCTTTCTGGGTTACGAAGGTACGAATCAAATAGCTGATCTAGTTTATAACTCGTTTGCTTTGGGTATGGAGGAGCATCTCCTAGATATTTTTGGTGGTCATGATACTAAAGAAATCATGGATAAATCTTTATCCACGAATATAGGATTAATTTGGAATCCTGAAAGTCGATTGGAATTGAGTAAAATTCCACGTTTTGTCAGGGAAAAAGTGGAGAAAAATACTGAGAAATTTGCACGACAGAAGGGTATAAAAACCATTACTGTTGAAGTAATGTATGCGGCTAAAGAAGCGTTTGGTATCTAACTAAGGCATTATAGTAATGTTACAATACTGTATTTTCTTGTATCAAATACAAGTTTATTTTGTATAAATACGTATACTGCTAAATACGCTGTTGTACGATTATACGATTACGATACAAATTGTTTTCATATCGAAGTATAACTTCGATATACTTCAGTTACCGCATACTCGTGCTCTTTATAAAAAGCCTATTACTATATGCGTTTTTAGCGCATAATATTTTTATTTCATAGGAGAAAAAACAATGAAATTAGGAAGGAAAAGAAGGAAAGTATTGAAAGACCTACTGGAGATCTTGCTCTGTTTATTTTATCTCTTTCTCTGCGTTTATTTTTTATTCTGTATTTTTCCCAGAGGGAGGAGATGAAGGAAATTAATCAGTAGGAATAAGAATGGGAAGAAGCCAATTTTTGGATATATTGAAAAGCCGGATGAGGAAAGACTCCTTTTTTTGGTTAAGCCACTTGACGACGAGATTGGAAATCAACTCGTTAGTATGATGATCTATTTAAGTCTTGATGATGTAACTTAAGAGCAGTTTTTATCTTTTACTAAGAGGTTATTTTACCCCCCTTTTTCTATCCTATTTTATCTTTAGGAGGTTGCTTATGAAAGCAGCAAAGACTATGAAAATGGTACGGATGGTCGAGGACATGGTAAGTAACCTATGTCAAGACCTGGCAGATTTAATACAATATAAATTATACCCCAGCAAAAGGAGACAAATTATAATAAATAGAGTCATGAGACTAGTGAAGTCGAAATTCAAAAAACTATGGCAAAAGTTGGTAGATATATTCCCTTCTTTTTTCTTCAGAAGTAGAAAAAGGAACCTACTTTTTAGAATAAAAGAAAACATAATCCAAAGCGGATATGTCGAAAAAACCCAATTGGTAATTCTCATTATCCTGATTATATATTTAATAATCAAGTTTATTAAATTTTTCTTTTTTTCACCAAAAAGAGAAGAAGCTTCTTAATTTTTGATATTTATTGCTTCAATGATCCATAGATGATGTATCATGATATCCAAGAGATAATTCTAGAAACTTAGTATATTTCCTTTTTATGCGGAAAAGCTGCACACAATAAAATGAAATTTCTAAGAGAAAGGTTGACAATAATGTATTGCGTCGATAGAATTCTCACACAATAGCGTATAACTATACTATACAGTATAGTACTCTTTTTCATAGTTCCCATCACTCATGAAGAATTTGATAGGTATAAAGAAACTGATCCGGAGATCCCACTTTATTTGATTCCATAAATGGTACGAAATAGATCCCAGATTATTGATCTTTTTTTTTTCGTCAGTTTCATAGGTTCACTCCTCTTAATCAACGAGGACGATTATTCCAAATGTCCCACCGGTGGGTTCATTTGGAATAATCTTCTATTTTGCTTAGATTATATCTATTGATTTCTAATCAATAGATTCCAATTATGGGTTGCTAACTCAATGGTAGAGTACTCGGCTTTTAAGTGCGACTAAGGTCTTTTACACGTTTGGATGAAATAAAAAATTCGTCCATACCCTCGGTAGAGTTGGTAAGACTACGACTGATCCTGAAAGCGAAATGAACGGAAAAAGCAGCATGTCGTTCTAACAGCCTCGACTTGATGAGACTTGATTCGATCCTATTTGATTAGAACCGGATTACTCAAATAAATATTAAATATATATATATATATATATATATATGTTTAATATGTGCATTTGTTCAAACAAATGTGATAATTGTGGAGTAAGATCGAATCAATCCGCGGGTTTAGTCAGCGGGTCCATGGAGAAAGCAGGATGCTTGAATCATAAGTAAAACCAGAAGAACGAGCTTCTGTTCCTCATTTAAATGAGGAATTCTCTTTACTAATCAGAAGTTAAGAGCTTTTTAGTAACCGATAAGAGGAAGGTTTTCCTTGAGTAAACCAGGAATTTATATGTCCGGAATGAGTCCTAATTACTCGAGTACAAATGTGTAAGAGAAATAGTGTACTGGCTAGGTCAATTTATTCCATGAGTCAGGAGAGCGATCGGGCTGCCAAGATAAAAGAATTTCATTTTTCATTATGACGAATGAGATCTTTGGATAGAAGATCTCAGATTGAGATTTGCTATTCTGTCCCAACTAGATCGCACCATGTAATATTTTACAATCCAAGAAGTTTTTCTAGGGACATAGGCGAGGTAATCCTGAAATGTTTGAATTCCGAAGAGACGCAAACAAGCATAGATCTTGGCAGCAATGCTTTTACCCACTCCTTTTTCAGCAAGATCTTTATTCAATTGCTCATGATCATCATTCAGATAGAGCAAATTGCTTTGAACCCTCGGAAATTAGGATTTCCAATGAGTTTAGTTTTCTAACTGTAAAACGTTCAATTAATCGCATACGTAAAGTAAAAGATTCTATTTTCTTATTTCGGAATTTCAAATGGATGGATCACAATAGGAATTCTTATTCCTTCTTGATATTAGAAGGCTTTACTGTGGTCTTGGAAGTTTCATTCTCAATGCGAGCCAAATATTCTAAATGTATGAATGGATGCAAAAGTTTCCGATCCATCCATGGCCTATTCCCTCTTATAGAAGAGAAATTCCCACATTCAAATTATATATCAGATATACGAATACCTTACGCTATTCATCCAGAAATTTTGGTTCGAATCTTTCGTCGCTGGATCCGAGACGCTCCTTCTTTGCATCTATTGCGATGCATTCTATATGAATGTGGAAATAGTTCCAGTTCCGAGAATTCGCAGAAAGCAATTTTGGCTAGCCTGAAAGAGAATAAAAAATTATATATGTTCTTGTGGAATTCTTATGTTTGTGAATGTGAATCCATTCTAGTTCCCCTTATGAAGCGATTTTCTCATTCACAATTGTTGTCCTATGGGTCTCTTCCCGAACGAACTCATTTTAATCGAAAAATCAAGCATATTCTCATATTTCGTTGTACAACTTCAACGAAAAGGATCTGGTTCTTAAAGGATCCTTTCTTTAACTATGTGAGATATCGAGAAAGATCCCTCGTAGCGCTGAAGGGTAGCGCACTTCAAGTGAAAAAATGGAAATATCATCTTCTCCACTTTTGGCTACGTTATTCCCATCTTTGGCCCCAACCGTATAGGGTATGGATTTTCGAATTACCCAAGAATCTTTTTTCTTTTCTCGGATACTCTTTGAGTATAAAAATGAAATATCTCGCGGTTAGAACAAAAATGCTAAATAATTCATTCATTACTGACCTCATTATCAATGAAATTCATCCAATAGCTCCAATTAGACCAATAATTTCTTTCTTGGCTAAAGAAAGGTTCTGTGACATCTTCGGTCGGCCAATTAGTAAATTTGCCTGGGCCAGTCTGACTGATGACGATATCCTCGATCGATTCGATCGAATTTGGAGTAATTTTTTTCATTACTACAGTGGCTCTTTCAATCAAGATGGTTTATATAGTATAAAGTATATACTTCTACTTTCATGCGCTAAAACTCTAGCCTGTAAACATAAAAGTACGATACGTGTAGTTCGGGAGGAATTAGGGTCGGAACTCTTCACAAAAGCGTTCTCAAAAAAACGAGAATTCATTTCTCCAGTGTTATCAAAGATTCGTTCGCAGAGAGAACGATTTTGGCATTTAGATATTTTTGAGATGAATTCCCTATCTAATTCCTGGCAAAAGATACGTAATCAAGAATTAAAAAATTGATTTGACCAATGAAATGCTTCTTGAGCAATTGCCAGGATCAACTTATGGTCCTATTTCCTTTTTTCCGTCCGGGAACGTCAATGATTTAAAAAAATTAATACATGGAGAAAGCCGTGTGCAATGAAAATTGCAAGCACGGTTTGGGGAGAGATTTCTCGCTCTTTTGGAAGGAGCAGATAATCCACTCCATCCGACGAGCTCCGGGTTCGAGTCCCGGGCAACCCAGATAAAATAGACGTAATCCCCGTCATAACTAGCTCTGTATATATATTCCTCAAGATCAAATAAAAATCACTTGAAGAATATTGATTGCTATTCACAAGCAACAAAGTGGATATCGCACTATTAAATTCCGTGTTCATCGTGACTTATTTATTCTATAAAGAATGTCACGATGAATTTACCACTGGTAAAAATAGTGCACTTTCTTCCCGAATCACAATTTATTTTTTTAATTAATAATAATTTTTATTAAAAAATATAGAATGGAATGGAACAATTAGATAAAGTATCGTAAGTATAGTTACGATGTAACTATCGTATCTATGTACGATAGATCACTGTGTATAAACTATACATAACCCCATGTGATCTTTTTCTGAAAGATCCAGGGGTATAGGTTGACATGAGTATATAAATCATGTTATACTGTTAAATAACAAGCTTAACATATATGTATGTATGCTTGGGAGCTTCTATGGATTAAATAAACCAAGTTCTAACCATGACCGCAATTCTAGAAAGACGCGAAAGCGCAAGCCTATGGAGTCGTTTTTGCGACTGGATCACTAGCACCGAAAACCGTCTTTACATTGGATGGTTTGGTGTTTTGATGATTCCTACCCTATTGACTGCAACCTCTGTATTCATTATTGCTTTCATTGCAGCTCCTCCAGTAGATATTGATGGTATTCGTGAGCCTGTTTCCGGTTCTCTTCTTTATGGAAACAATATTATCTCCGGTGCTATTATTCCCACCTCTGCAGCTATTGGTTTGCATTTCTATCCTATCTGGGAAGCAGCTTCTGTTGATGAATGGCTATATAACGGTGGTCCCTATGAGTTAATTGTTCTACACTTCCTACTTGGTGTAGCTTGCTATATGGGTCGTGAGTGGGAGCTTAGCTTCCGTTTAGGTATGCGCCCTTGGATTGCTGTTGCATACTCAGCTCCTGTTGCAGCTGCTACTGCCGTTTTCTTGATCTACCCCATCGGCCAAGGAAGCTTCTCTGACGGTATGCCTCTAGGAATATCTGGTACTTTCAATTTCATGATCGTATTCCAGGCTGAGCACAATATTCTTATGCACCCTTTTCATATGTTAGGTGTAGCTGGCGTGTTCGGCGGTTCTCTATTTAGTGCTATGCATGGTTCCTTGGTAACTTCGAGTTTGATCAGGGAAACTACCGAGAATGAATCTGCTAATGCAGGTTACAAATTCGGTCAGGAAGGAGAAACCTACAATATTGTAGCTGCGCACGGTTATTTTGGCCGATTGATCTTCCAATATGCTAGTTTCAACAACTCACGTTCTTTACATTTCTTTTTAGCTGCTTGGCCTGTAGTAGGTATCTGGTTCACTGCTCTAGGTATCAGCACTATGGCATTCAACTTAAATGGATTCAATTTCAATCAATCCGTAGTTGACAGTCAAGGTCGTGTCATTAACACTTGGGCCGATATCATTAATCGTGCTAACCTTGGTATGGAAGTTATGCACGAACGTAATGCTCACAACTTCCCTCTGGATCTAGCTGCTGTTGAAGCTATTTCGATAGACGGATAATTAGACACTCTGATGGATTGTTAGTGTGTTTCAATCCCCGAAAAGGGAAAAAAGTACCAAACCTTTCAATACCATGAAAGGTTTGGTATTCTTTTGGCTCAAAATTTATTTAAACCTTAAATACGTTGGTAATGTATTGATTCGGTCAAATACAACTTGACCAATCAATATAAACAATAATTATTGGGTTTTGGTTAAAATGGGGTAATAGGTACTTGAATTACCTCCGATCTGTATATACCCTCTGCGCTGAAGGAAAGCGCACAGATATAGATGTGCATCCTGCATCTAGTGAAAGTTTAACTCGCGACTCTCCCCCCCAAGCATGAGTTGGCTCCGCTGTTGTTACGATCCAGTTAAGGGTCTATAGATAACTGGATCAATAACCCACTCATAACTCAAATTGAGTTACCCAATTACATTCTATCATATTCAAACAAATATGCCTGTTCGTTGGAACAGGGAACAGAGGTATACAACTAACTTGATAAATGATTGGGAGTTGTTTATCCATCTTACAACATGTGTGAGTTCATGGTGGAACTTACCAACCAACATGAAAATAGTAATTCATACTAGAGGCGTAAAAACATTACTTCATGATCAATAATGACCGTAACCAGAAAATGTAAATTGATTTGGGGTGGACGTCGCCAAGTGGTTAAGGCAGTGGATTGTGAATCCACCACGCGCGGGTTCAATCCCCGTCGTTCGCCCATAAAAATGGATTGGATCCATTTGTTTGTATATCATTTTGATATATATAATATCAATATGATAGGATTCGATTGATTTCTCCACTCTCAATAGAGTAGTAGTTGACGTAAACTATGATTTTGGATATATTATTTTAAAATATAGAAATAGTATTTCAGAGTATTTCTTTAGACTCTTGTTTGTCTAAAACAGAAACTAAAAATTCTTTATTGCTATAAATTAAAAATTTAATGAAAAAGATCGAAGTTATTGAATCCAGTGAAAGATCCCTATTTACCGAAATATAAATGATTATATCATTCAGATCACTCTGACAAAATTGATATACCCCATGTATAGCAAAAGCGAAAAACATTCGTGTGCAGGCAGCGATCGGATCGAATCCCAATCCGATTTATCCCAAACACATCTTTCTTCCCTCTTACCATATACCATGCAGTGATTTGGGTATACCATTAAGTGATCCAAACAAAGAAAATGAAGTCTTTATTAGCGGGGGCCATCCAAAATGATGCCATTTTAATTCAATCAGAGGATGAATCTTCTTTTACTCGGCCTCCCATTCTTTCTCGGGAGGGGAAGGGTTTACATATATCTTAGTAGGCGGGAGGAATTATTAGAAATAAGGTTGAAACGGTGGAACATGATTTATTAATTTAATGAATAAATTAATAAATTGAGCAAAGTGAAACTGACAATTAGATCAAACGACCACCCTAAAGGGTTTAGGAGATCAGAAATAAATAAAGGGAGATCGCAAGATGAAAATAGCGGTTTATGGAAAAGGCGGAATCGGTAAATCCACGACCAGTTGTAATATTTCAATTGCTCTAGCCAGACGTGGTCAAAAAGTGTTACAAATTGGATGTGATCCCAAACATGATAGTACTTTTACTCTTACAGGATTTCTGATACCTACAATTATAGATACTTTGCAATCCAAGGATTATCATTATGAGGATATTTGGTCCGAAGATGTAATTCACAAGGGTTATGGAGGGGTGGATTGTGTGGAAGCAGGGGGCCCGCCCGCAGGAGCCGGATGTGGAGGATATGTAGTAGGGGAAACTGTGAAATTGTTGAAAGAGTTAAATGCATTTTACGAATATGATATTATATTATTTGATGTATTAGGTGACGTGGTTTGCGGAGGTTTTGCTGCTCCATTGAATTATGCAGATTACTGTATAATAATTACGGATAATGGATTTGATGCATTATTTGCAGCTAATCGTATTACTGCTTCTATACGAGAGAAAGCTCGTACACATCCACTACGATTAGCAGGCCTGGTTGGAAATCGTACATCTAAAAGAGATCTTATCAATAAATATGTAGAAGCGTGCCCAATGCCCGTGATAGAGATATTACCTCTTATTGAAGATATTAGAGTCTCGAGAGTAAAGGGTAAAACTTTATTCGAGATGGTTGGATCTGAACCATCTCTTAACTATGTATGTGAATATTATTTACACATAGCGGACCAAATATTATCCCAGCCAGAAGGCATTGTACCAAAAGAAATTCCAGATCGGGAATTGTTCAGTTTACTCTCTGATCTTTATCTTAATCCGATTGACGATGACAAACATCAAAGTAATAATAAGGAAAATTTACTTGGATTTACGACGATTTAATTGACGTTTTTATTCATTTATTAGCCATTGAATAATAATTTATGTCAGTCAAAATTGATGAAACTCTCACTGTCGAATGTGAGACAGGTAATTACCATACTTTTTGCCCAATTAGCTGTGTATCTTGGTTATACCAAAAGATTGAAGACAGTTTCTTTTTAGTTGTGGGCACAAAGACGTGTGGTTATTTTCTCCAAAATGCACTTGGAGTTATGATTTTCGCGGAACCTCGCTATGCAATGGCAGAATTAGAAGAAGGGGATATTTCTGCTCAATTGAATGATTATGAGGGATTAAAAAGGCTTTGTATTCGAATAAGAAGAGATAGAGATCCTAGTGTCATCATATGGATAGGCACCTGTACTACAGAAATAATCAAAATGGATCTGGAAGGTATGGCGCCCAAATTAGAATGGGAAATTGGAATTCCGATTCTAGTGGCAAGGGCGAATGGACTGGATTATGCTTTTACTCAAGGAGAAGATACTGTGTTAGCTGCGATGGCACATCGTTGTCCAGAACCAGAATTCCCCCTTCGGGAACGAAAAGAAATGAAACAAAAAGTTTTGGCTTTTCCATCTAGAGAAAAAGAGAAATTGCATGAATATGCAAATCATCCCTCTTTAGTTCTTTTTGGATCTTTGCCCTCCAATGTCGTTTCTCAACTCAATCTGGAATTAAGACGCCAATCCATCAAGGTATCAGGTTGGTTACCCGCTCAAAGATATACTGACCTTCCATCATTGGGGGATGGCGTTTATGTTTGTGGTGTAAATCCATTTTTGAGTCGAACAGCGACAACTTTAATAAGACGTGAAAAATGTGAATTAATTGGAGCTCCTTTTCCTATCGGCCCGGACGGAACGCGTGCTTGGATCGAGAAGATTTGTTCTGTATTTGGTGTTGAGGCCCGAGGTCTCGAAGAAAGGGAGGACCAAATATGGGAAAGTTTAAAGGATTATCTTGATTTAGTACGGGGGAAATCCGTCTTTTTCATGGGAGATAATTTGCTAGAAGTTTCTCTAGCAAGATTCTTAATTAGATGTGGAATGATCGTTCATGAAATAGGTATTCCGTATATGGATAAACGATATCAAGCTGCTGAATTAGCACTTTTGCGAGATACATGCACACGGATGTGTGTACCAATACCACGAATTGTAGAGAAACCGGATAATTCCAATCAAATACGGCGTCTACGGGAATTACGACCCGACTTAGCTATCACTGGAATGGCTCATGCTAACCCATTAGAAGCAAGAGGAATTAGTACTAAATGGTCGGTTGAATTTACTTTTGCCCAGATTCATGGGTCTGCCAATGCAAGAGATTTACTTGAATTGGTTACCCGACCTTTACGACGCCAAAGTAATTTAGAACACTTTGGTCAGAACACCTTAGTAAGAAAAAACATCAAATTTTAAACCTATACACAGAGTCATAATATATATATATATATATATTATATAATAATATCGGTATCTTTTACATTATCAATAGATATAGAATATCTGACTATACTTTTATTATATAGGGTAATAATCTAAATTGTTATCAATTGTGTTATGTTGAATAAATTCCATGAATGTGAACGATAAATCATATTGATTTCTATGGGAGATATCAGAAGGGTATTATTATCATTTCAACTATCTCCCATAGATCGGAGATAGTTGAATCCCATAGCTCCATAGCTTGGCAAACCACAGGATATTGGAAGACCTGCATCCAGCAGGAATTGAACCCGCGACTTCCCAATTATGAGTTGGGTGCTTTTACCATTCAGCCATGGATGCTAGTTTAGTCAAAAATCAATAACAAATGAATTCAGAAATATTGACAACTATTCCTAGTCGTCGAAATACAGCGAGGGAACCACTTGTAATCTAATTGGTTCTGATAATGATATAGTTAATTTCACTATGGTTAAATTTCATTAATTTCATTATAATTAATGAAATTATGGTAGTATTAATGAAATTATGGTAGTATTAATTTAATACAGGTATAGTGAATTATATATAGTGAACTATATATAATATACATGTAGATAGATAATACACGATTTAGAAACTGTTGGCAATCCTTAGTTAGGTTTTTTTATCCATCCATATCAGGTATATGCTCTTAATGCACGCGCTTTTTTTCTATGAAAAAAGCCGTGAATATGAAACAATGTAGTTTATAACTGGGGTTTATCGCCTATGAACCGAGATAGAGACAAACGCGTTGCGTGGGAACATTTTAGATTTGAATTTAAAAATCGATTTCGATCTGAAATGATGCAAGTGTTCAATCCATGGAACAAGTCCTATCTGACTGAGTCTTATTTGTTCAGATTGTTCACTCGAATTTATTCCCGTCGAGAACGTCTTACGAAGATCTTTCATTTTCGTATTCTCATTACGTTAATTCTACGCGATCTACGTAGTATTGGCGTTAATCAGACAATAAAGATTGTGGTATTACTTACAGCACCAGTGTTTATATATCGCGTAAATTCCTATTGGAATGAAAAAAAATATATGATGTTTAGTGCGCCAAATTTCACATCAAATTTATTGATGGTTCCACATCTTTTTGTCTATTTGTCAAAATACGACAAAAATCTTCTAAATAATAAGAATGACATAATCTTAGAGAATCAAGCAATAAGAAGTTGGAAAACTTCTTCAGAGTCGGAAGATTCTACAATCTCTTGGAATATCTTTGAGATATTCTCAAAGACATTGGGAATAGATGACTCATCTATGCGTACTGTTGCTACTAACAAGTCCCTTCAAAGTTTAAAATTATTGAAAAGGCAACAAAATGCCCATCCTTTTGAACATCTCATGAAATTTGAAACGAAGAGAAAAATTGATTTTTGTAAGACTAAAACATATTTATTTAAAAATAATGCCTCGATTTGTGCGAGTTCATTAGATCCCGGATGGAATATTTTTAGTAAAAATCGGACAGATATAAATCATTTGAACTGTATTCGATTTTGGAATATACCTTCTTCAGTCTGTGTTCAAAACAAAGAACATTGGAAGAAGACCGTATTAGAAATAACAGATCAATTTAGTCTATCAATGACTAAGTCTTGTCAGGTTGACAATGATAAAATTGCCCTTGATATGGATTATAATCAAATCAATCAATTTTATGAATTGAACGAGAGTAGATTATTAAATCGGATCTTTAACCGTAGAGAGAAATTAAAGAATCAAATTCTATTGATCTTACTCGATAATATTTATAAAGATAATGTTTTTGTAGATAAAATCTACAAAAAAGATAGAGCTGAAATTTTGGGACAAATTATATCTTATGAATATAAGATGAAAGTTGACAGGCTTTTTTCAAAAGCTATTTTTTTATTGAAAAAAATAGCATTAAAAGGAGACAATATCGTATTCATATATGAGGTTATGAACCTATTTAGAATTATTAAAAATGCATTTAGATTTGCATTTAGATTCTATTTAGAGTCCGGTCGCAATTCAAAAGATACAATTCTTTCCAATTGGATAGAAAATGAAAGTTTGAATAGTGCAATGCAAAATGCAATTAACCGGCACTCATCAACTTGGAGCGAACTTCAGAAAAAAAGAGTCGCTGGTTCAATTTTCCGAATTCATAGAGATACTAATCGAAAATTGAATCGGAATTTTCTTGTGTACAATTGGTCTATTCAAACTGAATATTTGAAAAACGGGTTTACACAAATTCTTTCTAGTTCTAATTTTCCACATAATTATGTGAAATTGAAAAATGGAGTATTCGATCCAAATGAATACAGAGTGCTGGTTCCACTGGATATTCGTCAACCACTTAAGGAATTTATTGAGTTAATTCTATTTCATAATTTAGTAATAGACGTTTTCGACAAAAAGCTATTAGTTTCAATACATTTACCTAACTTATTCTCTAACTGGTGGTCCAAGTTCCGTTCTAAGTTTAACATTAATTATATTGTGGGGCATAAAAGTGCCATTATTGATTTTCTTATGGGAGACGAGGATCAGTATGATACCCCAGAACGAATGGTGTTAAAGGAGAAGAGATTAATACTATTTGATTCATTATTTGACGGCTTGATCAAATTAAGCAAATACTTGAATAAATTGTTGGAATCACCCTTCAATAAGTTATTGAAATTGATTCAATTCATTGTGGTCAAAATTTTGGACGATTCAGAAATATTCAGATTTATCGATAAAGGACCAATATCACAATCTGTTTTGAATGAGATCTCAATGAATCAATGGTCATTAGTCGATAATCAAAAGACTGGCATGGATTTTATTGATAACACCGATCGTTGGGCTAGATTAAACGATCAAAATTGGTTAAATCCCCTAAAACTGTCTAATCAAAGTTCACTGAGAACTGCTTTTGATAAAGCAAATACCATCGAATTTTTCGATTATGTACATCATCCTCGGTTAAATTACAAGAACAGATTATCCCCTTTTATAGAAAAGGGGCATATCAAGAAAAATAATCTTACATATGGCCAATTATTCAATCTTGGTCCCATCCACAACAATATCTTTCCTTTGCCCATTGACGGCATAAACCCCGTTTTTTTAAACAAAGAAATTATTTCACTCATCAAGTCGCGGGTAGCTAATATATTATTAACTCAATATTTACGCGATCGGACGTTACATGATTCCTATAAATCATTCAATTTACTAACAAAATTGAATCATTTTGTTCATGACAAGAGAGCTATTTCTTCGATCGAAGAGATTTCTACACAATCCTTCAAACAAGAACAACAAATAGTCTATTTTGAAAAAAATTCCTATCCCCCTTTTCTCAATAACTCAGATTCTAAAGAAAACAAAAATTATCAGTATAAAAGTGATTCGAGTAAAGATATTGATCTTATTCAAAATCAATCTTATACAGATGATTTACGATTCATTATTTCAACATTGTCCATGAAAATGAACAACATTGAAATAAATAAAAAGGTTGTAAAAGAGTCTACCGAGAGTTCAAAAAAGAGAATTGAAAACAAAGCAATATATTATACATCTCCATTGTGGAAATGTATTGAAGATATACTTTTAGATACTTATATGGACATTAAGAAAAGTACTCTTTTGAATAAAGATAAAGAAATTCTTTCTAAGGTATTTCAATTTCAAATAAATTATTTGAAATGGGAAGAATTTTATAAAGTATATCGGTTCTGCGCTTTTACTTCTACGTGGTGGAAATATCTTGGGGATATATATTTATACCCTTTTTTCGAAATATTGATAAATGTCAGAGATCTATTTGCATCTCTATTGGGCCTGATTCAATATAAAAGTGAATTTATTGTTCACATATTGGATATTTTTGATATTTTGTCGGCACTCCCTCTAAAATTAAGGGCAATTTTAAAATTGAAATTGAAACAAAAAACTTTGAAAATTTTCAATTATTTTTCCTCTTATTTTTCCTATTATTTTTTGAAATTTTCCATTTATGTCTCCTATTATGTTTCAATAATATACGATTATTTTTACGATTATTATGATCAATTTTTTTCCAGTTATGTTTCCCATTATTTCTCCAAAATATACAATTATTTTTCCCGTTCCAAAAAATGGAAAAATTGGTATTTTTTAGTTTCGTCATGGGTTGAGTCATTCCAGTTCAAGGAATTCAAGGAAATGGAAATGATGAAAAGATTGGAAATGATGGAAAGGTTTATGAGATATGCCAAAGAAGGACTAATAAACAATGAAAAAGCTTGCGTCCTTTTTATTTTTTCTCTCGCCGTCGGGTATTTCCTTCTCAGTTTATTCCGTTTCCCTGTACACATTCTCAGTTCAACAGAAGACTTTTTTTTCTTATGGAAAGATCGGGTGGACGATAAATACCACTTTGAGGAGTTCTGCGAGAAACTTCAAACACTTAACGAACCTATGCCTGAAATAATCGCTGGCTGGTTTGTAGACTACGAAGATTTTCGTATACCTGTAGAAGCTCTATATTATTATTTCCGCAGAAAATGGGAATATACTCAAAAATTGAAAAGAGAGCTGAACTTTTATGGTACACTTTACACAATCACGCTAGAGACAACTTATTCTCCCGCGGATCGACGAGAGAGACCAATAGCTCATTTTCTGGTGAAAGAAAAAAGTTTCTCTCAATTTGGATTGCAATTGGTTACCAATCCCAACGATTTCTCTTTTAAGCGGACTTCCCCTCTTCCTGCTGATCAATATATGCCTATGGCTGGATATATCCATGAGCAGCCGGGACTTCTTTACTTACGATATTTAGCTGAAACTTATCAAAAAGGTATGATGAATTCCATGAACAAGTTGGATCAATTTGGTTCAGCACAAAGAGCAGTCTTTCTTGCTTTTTGTAATAAGATTACCCCCTCCCAAAAATACCACTGGGATAGTCTTTACTCTTCCAGACCAAACTTTTTCTCACTCAACTTAGGACCATCTTTATCTTATTTTTCCAAACGTATTTTATTGATAGGTCCTAGGGGAACAGGACGCTCCTTTTTGGCCAAAAGTCTAGCAACGGATTCTTATATTCCATTAATAAGAATATCTCTGAGATATTTCTTGCATAAAAAAATTGATCTTAGATATGAATTCCAGGAAAAAGAGGAAGATCCGCTGCTTGATGTCCCCAGTATTTTTGATAATACTGTCGAAAACAAATTAGACAGAAAAGAGATTAATGTTAGGTCTTTACGAAAGCTTCTGTATTTCAAAAGACTACAACAATTCATGCTTACCCTCGAAATGGCAAAAGCCATGTCTCCTTGCGTAATATGGATTCCAAACATTCATGAACTATGTTTTGGATCGTTGTTTCTTTCTATACTGGTGGAACGTGTCCTTAAGGAAAAATTTCCTGGAATTGTAATTGCTTCAACTCATATTCCTAAAAAAGTGGATCCAATTCCACTAACTACTGATATTGGATTAGATAAATCCATCCACATTCGATTGCTTGGTTTCTCCCAACGACAAAGGGAAATTGCTATGCTTTTACGTAGCAAAGGGGTTTACTTAAAAAAAGACTTCGCCTGTCCTGATGAATTTGAGTTTCGAAGTAGCGGTTTTGATGCACGTGATCTGGCAGCACTTACCAATGAAGTTTTTTTAATGAGTATTAGCCAAGGAAAATCAGTTATGGGCACGACTACACTTCGATTAGCGACTAAACGAAATAGTAGGGGGTTCCTTGGGTATGATGTAAAAGAAAACGAAAGACTTCCCTATAAGGTAGGAAAGGCTGTTATACAACATATACTTAGACGTAAGGATCCTATATTTGCTAATCGGGATTTATGGTCGAAAAGGTCTTTTTATTTGTCCCAGTGGTACTTAGAGCCTTCAATTGCCAGAACAAGCATAACCGAATTGAATATATTTTGCCATATTTTGGGTTGCTTGGCCGGGCCAGCAGCTAAAGATGCTTGGTTTATATCTTTATGCAATAAAGATAAAGAGGAGCTGTTTTCTGGCGATGCATTCCTGAGGAATGATTTTGCTTTAGCTTCTAGTCTTTTAGAAAGTCTTTTGATGGAGTTCTCCTTAGGGCTGAGGCCAGAGAAGACTAATGTTGAGAGTATAATACTGACATTGGCTGGTCAGGAGATAGTGACCAATCATCTTGATATGATGCAAAAAGGGATTTCTTCTTTCGTAAATAAAAAGATTCTTAAAAAAGAACACTTTTATGGAAGTAAGGAAGATCAAAAGGAAGAAGATTTTCTAAATCATATAGTTTGGTCTCCTAGAACCTGGCGCCTTAGTTTTCTTCGCAGTAGTCAATTTGATCTTATGAGAAGATCCAATCACTTCATTGAATTACTTGAAGAATATGAGGATTTCCATAAATTTAAAGTTATGCAATCTAAAATAGTCTCTCCTTATGGTAGACGTGATAAGAAGTATAGCACTCACAAAAAATGGCATCGCGAAATGGAAGCGAGATTAAAAGAGCGGCGGATAATAGTAGCAAAAGAATCATTGGATGTAGATTATCCAATGCAATATCAATCCTCTACTGAACCGATATTTTTTCTAGAGAGATTTGTTTGGAATCCTGCGAATTTCCTATTTCAGGAGAAACGCATTAATTTGTTTTCACGACGGGAATTTTGGGTAACTCAAGAGATGTTGAGAAGTATTTATCTTACTTACGTTCCAAGAAGGAACGATGCAGTACAGAACCATTTTAGAAAGAGGACTGTTTTAGGTGTTTTTAGAGAGAGCAAAATCCTAACCATGGGAGACTGGAATCTCGAGGAGATTCTACCTAAGGATCAGGTGATGTCTTTTCAACGCGTTCAAGCATTTGGCCTCCAATGGAGACATAGTTTCCCGTATAGTCCAACATATGCGTATGGCCGTTGGTTGATTGAATTTGCGGCCATGATTGACCGTTCTGAATTCCCCGTGGATCGTCAAAGGGAACCCCATCGTTCTTTATTGGACTCTTTTATCTACAATTTTATATTGGAGAGTTATCAATATCTTTTAAATATGTTCATATCTAAAAAAATGATATTGCGTCAAATCATAAAGACGTTGTTGAACAACCACATACTTTTTTCGAATGAGATTGCACACCTAATAGCAGAAGAAGGAAATAGAAATAAAACAGGCTAGATCTTTAATATTCAAATTAATATCCTTCTCATTCAGGAGGTCCCAATCAGGAGAGAGTAAGCATAGTAATTCTTTACTATGCTTACTCATTTGTTTATAGATGGATCCAACGTATAATTGTTGACTCACAACTCCCATATCTTGCAAGACCTTGAGAGGGCTATAGAATTTTTTCTCAATCCATGCTATTAATGCAATATAATCAGGAATTATTGAGCAGCAGCGATCTTTTATGCGCACAAAAAAAGGTATTTCATGTTAGTTTTTCCTTTTTCATCCAATTTATCTCAGATGTCTCCAATGTATTTTGTTTCTTGTTCTCATTAGTTCCTGTTTATCCCATAGTATTCCAATCCCATGAGACAAAACGCGATTACTCAAACACAATGAAAAAAATTTTCAATCTTAGATGAAATAAGTAACTATTTATGAACTGCTTGAACAAGCATTATTCAACAACGACCAAACCCATCGTTGGAATGGGTATGAATAAACACGTACTCTCAGCCTATTGAGAGAATAGTAATTACTAATTCAATAGGCGTAATTACTGATTATGCCTTGAAGAGGACTCGAACCTCCACGCTTTATAGCACGAGATTTTGAGTCTCGCGTGTCTACCATTTCACCATCAAGGCAAACAAAAAGTTTGATCGTATTCCATCCATAAAAAACAAAATATAAATATATCTAAATATTTATTTATTTATAAATAGTAAATATTTATTTACTATTGATCACATATTGAGCTAGATATGCGGAATATCTTTTATTCCTATAATAAAGAGGTATCTGTTAGATAGAATCAAACAATGTATTAATATACATATATATTATATATATTATATTGTTTGAATGACTAATACACCATCTATATTTTTGGTATGAGATGACCTTCTAATTTCAAGATCAAGTTGACCTTCTAATGAGAAGGTCATCTCATAATCTCAACCTATTTCCTCTACTTTCTTTTGGGGATATGTAAACAAATCCCCAGATTCTTTTAGTTAGTTAGTAAGAAGATTTGACTAATAAATAGACCTTAAAAAAGGAAGGTTTCCTGAGCAATTGCAATAATAGGGTTCATTACTATTCCCAATGTGACAGATGCTACTAAACATACAATCATACTTAATTCAATAAAGTTTTTTGAGATTGAAGAAGATAGTCTATAATTTTGCACGTGAGGAGTTATTTCTCTGTTTCGTTCTGTGATTAATAACTTAATTATTTTGAGATAATAGTATATAGAAATAACACTCATAAAGAGCCCTGTTGAAACTAATAAATAAGAACCTGCCTGCCATCCACACCAGAATAAATAGAGTTTTCCAAAAAAACCTGCCAATGGAGGAATACCTCCTAGAGATAGCAGACATGAAGCTAGAGACAAGGCTAAAAAAGGGTCTTTTGTATATAATCCTGTGTAATCCCGAATGTTATCTGTTCCTGTACGTAGACTAAATAACACAATACAGGCAAAAGTTCCTAAATTCATGAAAATATAGAATAGCATATAAGTTATCATGCTGGCATATCCGTTATTTGAGTTTCCATTAATGATTCCAATAAGGATATATCCAATTTGACTTATGGACGAATAAGCAAGCATACGTTTCATGCTTGTTTGAGTAAAAGCGATAAAATTACCTGATATCATGCTAAGAATAGCTAATATCTCCAAAAGGAGATGCCATTCGTTTGATGAAAAATAGAAAATAATATCGAAAAGTCGAGTTGCTAAAGCCGAAACAGCTACTTTCGAAGTGACAGAAAGAAAAGCAACGACTGGGGTGGGAGAGTTAGAGTCGAAAAGAGGAAGTCTCCCTCTTTTCTCTCATTCAGAACCGTGCATGAGACTTTCATCTCACACGGCTCCTAAGTAAAAAAAGAAAATAAGAGGACTATTTCCTTATTATCCTCCTCGCGTATGTATAAGATTGAATCTATTCAATTTGTAGAAAGGATTGCTAATCCTTAACTTTCCGAGGAATCCTTCCTCAATGGTTACTATGGTAAATCACCAATTTTCCTGATCTTTCGTACCTAGGTTCTTTAAGAAAGAGCCGAAAGGGATGAGAAAAAAGAACCATCTGATTTGGTTCGTTCTCAGTAGCCATGGCATGATCATCTTAGGGTGATCTTTTTGTTGACGGATGCCTTTCTTATACCAATAGTTTTTGAAGGATTAAAACTTACTATGTAGCATCTACATGGGGAATACAAGTATTCTATACGTCATTAATCTGAATCTTTCTAAGAACTACCCGTAATAACAAGCTTGCAAAATATCTTTGTTTAGTAACAAACATTAGTTTTTTGTGACTTTGCTTTATCTTAATTTAACAAAAAAATGTTACAAAAACCCTTTTGTTGATATTGGGAAAAAGTGATGCCTTAGCCCGAGTAGGCTAAAAGTGCTTTTCTCACATGTCTATAGAGTTAAAAGGAAAGAAAAAGACACACAAAATCTCTAAAAAAGATTTTGTATACAGGGAATAATTTGTCGAACGAATCGCACTCCTTCATATACGTCGGGAGTCCATTGATGGAATGGTACTAGAGAAAGCTTGAATCCAATTCCTACAGTTATGGATATAACTGCAATCCAAATTCCTGGAGAGTTATACATTTGTGTATTTATAAGACCATTGACTATTTCTTGAAGTTCAATCTCTCCTCCGGATAGACCGTATAGCCAAGAAAGACCATAAACCAAAATAGAAGAGCTTGCCCCACCCATAAGTAAATATTTCATAGTAGCCTCATTCGACCGTACATCTCTCTTAGTATATCCGGATAAGAGATAAGAACATAAACTTAAACATTCTAGAGCTACAAAAATAGTGGCTAAATCATTAGCGCCACATAAAAACATTCCTGCTAGAGCAGCTGTTAATATGAATAACAGAAACTCTGTTATAGTCATTTCTGTACATTGAATGTACTCCACGGATAAAGGAATACATAGAGTTGTACATAGTAAAATGATAAATTTAAATATTTCGTTGAAATTATTTGTTTGAATATTACCAAAAAAGCTTATTATAGGCTCTTCTCTCCATCGGGATAGCAAGATTACTATGCTCAGCACTAAACTTGCTAAAGGAATTAAATAGAACCAAGCTTTATTTTTTTGCTCAGAGAATAAATCGATTATCAGGAGAAGAAATAGGCCTGAAACCAAGATACATTCTGGAAGAATGGAATTCCCATAGAAAAAAAGCAAATGAAACTCGTTCATAAAAATGATCTAAAAGTATAATTCAAAATTAGGTTTTCTTTTTGCACATATCAGATCATGAATTAGTAACTTCATTCAATCAATCTTTTAAAAAGTTTAAATCTTTTTTTTTATACTTTTATTATCCAACCCTATTAATTCTATATTATTATTCTTCTTATCTCTATTCTTCTAATATTAGAAAATAAAAAAAAAAGCTACTCTTTTTCGTTCCAATGAACATATGGATCCATTTCTCGATTTCGAAGAATTTTACTCAATTATTCTAATTGATCAGAATAAATAAAACCTCTATTCTATGGATTGAATTAACGGTAATGAGCAAAAGCTCTATTAGCTTCTGCCATTTTATGAGTTTCCTCCTTTTTGCGTATAGCATGACCCTGCTTTTTGGCAGCGTTTATCAATTCGTAGCTTAATTTCAAGTCCATATTCCGACCCGGACGTTTTCGAGATGCCCCTAGCAACCAACGAATGGCAAGTACTTTTGCTTTTGTGGATCTTATTTTAATGGGAACTTGATAAGTCGACCCACTTTTACGTCTTGCTTTTACTGTTACCTTGGGGGTAACTCCACGTATTGCTTGGCGCAGAACCACTAGTGGATTTTTCTTTGTGTTCCGTTGGATTTTTCTCATAGCTCGGTAAAGAATTCGATAAGCCAATGACTTTTTTCCGTGTTTAAGAATACGGTTAACCAACATGTTAACTAATCGATTATGATAAATCGGATCCGATTTTGCAGTTTTTTTTGCAATTCTTTCTTTCGAAGTAGTATAAATTAATCGCTTATGCTTAAGCGGATGAGATACTGGAGCGGTTTTTTTCGCTGCAGTATTAATTACTCGCTTATAATGAATCGGATCAGATTTTGCAATTCTTTTGTTCGAAGAACTGTTAATTAATCGCTTATGATTAATTCGATTAGATTTTGGATTTTTTTTGTTCGAAGAATTGTTAATTAATCGCTCATGATAAATCGGATCAGATGTATCCGCTCTTTTTTTCGCAGCATTATTAATTAATTGATTATGGTAAATCGGATCAGATTTTGCAGCTTTTTTTTTCGCTGTACTTTGCCATGACATGATCGTAAAAAAGGTTCAAGATTTTATTTCATAAAGGCTAAAAGTCACTTTTTTTTCGGCTTTTTAACTCCATATTGTAGGGTGGATCTCTACTTTCTTTAAAGGGTATGTATGAAAGATCTCCCTCCAAACCGTACATACGACTTTCGTCGAATACGGCTTTCCACATGATTCTATCTGCATATATGATATATGTCTTTATGTATATAATCATGTTTACTCACTTTCAATTGAGTATCCGTTTCCTTTTTCTCTTTTGCTAGAATTGGAAATCTTGCATTTTCCATATCTATATAATAAAGTCCTTAGGTTTACAAAATAGTTTATAAAAAAGTGTTTACAATCATTGCTATTTGACTCGAACCTGTTCCGAAAAGGTCAAGATATTTGGCAATGTTTATTGCCACAAACAAAGTTGGGTAAAACTTTTGAAATCAATTTAATATTAAACCTTAGACATACCCTAGTAATAATTTCAAATATTCTTCAAATAAAGAAAAGGTGCTTTGCTTTAGCCTGCTTTAGTTCCCTTACAAAACGTTTGTTATCGGGTTAGCCATATACTTCCCATATTTATAGCAATTTCCACGGCATCATCATAAAATGATACAAGTTTTAGATAGGAATATACAACGCACTAGAACGCCCTTGTTGACGATCTTTCACGGGGACAGCATCTAGGGTTCCACGAACAATGTGATACCTCACGCCAGGTAAATCTTTAACCCTTCCTCCTCTCACTAAAACTACAGAATGTTCTTGTAAATTATGGTTAATACCAGGTATATAAGCGGTGATTTCATATCTAGAGGTTAATCGTACTCTAGCAACTTTACGTAAGGCAGAGTTTGGTTTTTTGGGGGTGATAGTGGAAAAGTTGACAGGTAAGTTACCTTTACCTGTCACTTTACAAAACCGTACATGAAATTTTCATCTCATACGGCTCCTCGTTCGATTCTTCTAAAGAAACATAAACGAATTCTTTTTGTTATCCCAATCTCTATGTTCTAGTGCCCCCTAGAACAAATTCTAGGGGTTACGTTTTGGTGTTCTAATCAAAGGCTAATGGAGCCTAATTTTGCCACTCAGAAATGTGTCTTCTATCTTTATTTTTTTTTTTTTATAATATATTATTTATAAAAATAACAAATCAGAAGCTTTTTATTCTTTTGTAGAGATCAAATTTATGATCTGTGTCGATATGTAGTATGTTACACGGGTTATAAACTTGATTATATGATATATATAAACAACCGAGCTTCTAAAAACTAAGAAGCTTCTTAGTTTTTTGGTAATAAGAAAGTTCTTATCTTTTTCCATATATAGTCTCTTAAACGGCGAAAAAACTTTATGAAAAAATAAAACAAGGGAATACCCACAATTAGCAAAACATAGTACGCGGGGAAGGCACATGGAAAAATAAATAGAGACTTATACCAGTCTCTAGTATAATATATTATTTTCCGAAAATTCTTCACCGCAACAGTTCGCGCTCTCGTCTCATATTCTCTTTTAATTACGTCTCTTCTCTGCTTCAGTATCTGAAGCAGGTCGCTCAATAGTTTGAGCAATTGATTGATCTTGAGCTTTAAAAAGCTCATAAAATTAATATTCATAGTTTGACCCCCATAAAATGAAATAATAAAAAATAAAACTTATTTAATTTCAAAGAAATATAATGTTATTTTTAACATCCTTGCTAATTTGTTCAAAATTGACGGGTTAATGTGAGCTTATCCATGTGATTATCCATCGTCAAATAGGAATCAATTTTGATTGAAGACCGCGGCTTTCGTGCTTTGTTTTGGTTGACTTTTCCAAGAGCATTTCTAAAACCTACATGGGTGCAAACGATATCTTATATCGATAAGGAAGGGATATAACTCAGTGGTAGAGTATCACCTTGACGTGGTGATAGTCATCGGTTCGAATCCGATTATCCCTAAACTATCGTAGATAGATTCTACATTAGCCATAACTAATCTACAACTATTTTGTACAATTATACAAAATATGTGAACTATTTTACAACTAGTTCATATAACTATATATATAAATTTGTCAATTATTTTATAATTATTATACTTACATATTCCTATTCTTATTCCTGACAAGCAAGGTTGAACCTATTTGTAAATTCTATTTACAAATATTTAACCATTTGATCAATATTGTACCCAATCTATTTATGACAAGTTCGCTATTCAACCAGTTTATCATTATTGGTACCAAATAGGTCTATTATCAATATTCAACCATTCGATCACTATTTTACCGAATATGGTTATTCATGACAAGTTCTCCCCCCCCCTTTTTTTTCTGTGTGTCATAGATCTAAACACTAAACTGAGCCATAAACCTGATGTGGGAGTTTTATTCATCAGTAAGTTCATCTATCTATAT